TCTTAAGAAAGGTATCTTCCTGGTGACAGCAGTGGCAGCGGAGCAGCATCATTCATTCTAAGTTAGAAGGACGTCTTCCCAAGTATATAACTTAAGCTTTACACAAATTGAAACTAAGGGCCCAAAAGCATAGAGATGGGACTCTAAGTCTTTTTTTATGCTGGTTCGTTGCGTCTCTCAACTCTAGGGGTCCTGCTCCTCTAAGCGGGGACAATTCAAGAAGAATGAAGAGAGATATTAGGTTCATATAGATACATTCACATGGAATCGGGAACTAGTAGACCTATTCTCCAACAATAAATAGGAAAGGTCGAAGATCGCTCTTCTTTCTAGATTCGATAGTAGTCAGTCACTCGGAGCCGGAGCCTCAGTTCAGTCCTTTCTTTCACCTGAATGAATGGCTTGACGGTACGGCTTCGCTTGACTTGACCGGATCAGCTACGTTTGTTATGGAACCGACCGCACTTTACTCTATTCGTCAGTGGACCAGCCAGGCCTTTTGAAAGCTACTATGATGTTTAGATTGACCGCCCTCTTTGAAAGAATCTTTCCTTCCCGCTGATGAACAGACGAAGTCGACTAACCAACTCACCAGCCAATAGCACACATTCTACAATTTGTTAGAATAGGAGATCCTCTGTCTTGGGGGCACGGGTGATAGCATGCGTCGGTCTTTGTCTCGTCCTGCTATGGCTGTACAAGGCCGATGGTAAGTCCCCAGTCCTGTCTCGGCGAGCATTGGTAGGAGGCGGGACTTAACCAAATAGGGTTCGTGAGAAATCCATTTTTTTTGATAGCAGCGTTTTCTTTCATATTTACATATTTAGCTGGTACAGCCGTTTACTCAGTAGTGGTTAGCAGCATAAATGCAGAGGTGACACGATCCGTTGATCAAAGCCTCTTTGTTTGTTCTTTTTTCATTTTCTCGGATCATGCATTGAATTCCTAGCCAGGAGCTCCATTCTTCCGTATCTCGGTCAGTACGAAAGGGCGCAGCCCTAACTGGAAAAGGAGTCTTGGTTCCGCTATCCCGGGGTGCTTCTACCGCCTCTTGGTTATCCAAAGCATTTTAATAAGGTTTCCCCAAGCAATTGGAGAGGAATCTGCTTCTGTATCGAGCGCTTATACTAGCTCAAAGCGTTGTATCCGGGGGCTTAGTAGGGCCCATTAAGATTCACCAAATACACAGCACAAGGGCTTTTTTCTGGTTCACCACAGAAGGCAGGTTTCTGCTAAGTCTATGGTCCGATTCCAACTAATTATATATAATAATCATTGATCCTTGTCTACAGCCAACTCGATTGCATCGATCCTTCTCTATTCTAGGAGCACCCAATCCAGTCATTCTCTTGTAAAGTGAATGATTTCATCATAACAAAGAGAACCCAGTACAAAGATAGATCCATTCGCTGAGCTCGAGAGAGCGTTTTGAACATTAACAAGAATTTCCCACTGCACAATCATTTCAATTAGGATCTGCACCAGTAGCTCTCAGCTGCTACAATTGCTTTAGTGGGAGCACCGGTAGAAAAACTGGTGGTCAGCCCCCAATCCTCCCTTTTCGAGCACGGCCCTCAACACGCAATATTGATTGTCAGGCCACGTTGTCAGGAACACAACGGATTGCATCCCGAGCGTTAGGTGAAGGGGTACGGTACTCAAGGTATCAGAAATTAAAAGAATCCGCTTTACAATAGCCTTTAGTTTCATGTCATTAAAGAGGTCGACGTAGCGAACCAGGTTCTTCTAACTCAAGTCAGTAGTGAGCTTTAGACAGGAAATTGGCTGGATTTGACTTCTTTCTGGTCCTCTCTCTGGTCCAAAACCTTCTCTTCCTGGATGTTAGGAAGAAGAACTAGAATCCCCAGCTTTCGATATCACAGTTGTTCGTTTGCTGTTGGGTCGCAGCTCAAGTGACAGTTTGCTTTCATGGAAATGAGTGCCATATCAAGGAATGTTGCAATAAGAGCTAAGTGAGATAGGTTCCGTACAGTTTGAGTCGTACTGTCCAGAGGTGGGTTTATGAATAATCAGAGTTGGATTCGTCACTTTGATTCGTAAAATAAGGAGTTTATATAGGAGAATGGTACCCATTTTTTGGTGAAGCAGGATGCTCATTGACAGTCCTTTTGTTCTCTGTACTTGAGTCACATGACTCTCCGGCGCCGTAATTAATAGTACTTATGTATCCCATATCTCGCATGAACCCATTTTTAAAAAGAAAGGCCATAGGTGTGGTTGATTCTCTGCTCTGTATCTTCATCCTGCTCGTCTGGGGTGTGGGGAGAAGCTCTTTCTTGCTGAAACTTAGGATTGTGATCAACCGGTACCTCTAAGGCTGTTTTGCTCTAATTTCGATATTCGTGACCACTTGATAAAATGATAATATACGTTTATTAGACAGGATCCCTATACGATCTGGCCCGGCTTGCCTAATCCGGACGATGGGTACACGGAGGAATCCTCTCTTAGCGCGATAAGCTGACTTTCATTCACCTCCAGCAGCTGCTATTGATGTTTTTTTTGAATGTGAAGGATGGTTGTGGGGGTACTTCTCGCTTTGCATAAATGCCAATTAATTCACCCCAAAAGTGCAGCTGAGAATCTTGCTGCTAAGCTATGCCCCTAGCTCCCCCCTCACTCCCGGGAAGAAGGTCTTAGCAGGAGGCGAAACTTGAGCTGTTGGGTGTTTCCGTTAATTGATCGGGAGGTGGGAGGACTGGGTGGTTGTTGGCGGAAGTGAACCATGTCAAGATTGAAAACAGTTTTCAATCTGCCCCTTATGAAGTCCATTGATTGACTTCCACTTGATGAGAGCATTTTAAGCTTGGGATACCAACCTAGACGCAAAAATGAAAAAAATGTGGAATGGAAAAGGTAGCCTACGTGAACTGATTGGCCGAACGATGCTGTCACGATAGCGATTCAGCTCGAGTCGAGTGGGCCCACCTTGCATATGGCTTTTTTAGGTTATGCACTATAAGGGGGTTGCGGTGGTTAATGGGAGTTGGGATTGATTGCTAGCGAACAAGGACGACTTCGAAGGGAGAGTTTCGAAGTAGAAGGAGAGAGAGACTAGCGGACCTAAGATCAGACCCGCTGACTCAGACGAGCCTGACAAGACAGGGAAAACCAAAGGCTATGCAATAAAGTGCAAAAATAAATGGTTTTGTTTAAACCAATCAAGTATATTTATACGTCGGAAGTTATAGCAGTGACCTGTGACGAGAGGAGCTAATTACTAGAGACCGAACGAGAGCAGGCTGGCTTACAGGGGCGATGGACGAGGGCAGAGTCGTTTCCACAGAATCAAAAGGCTCTTCCTGAGTTCTCGATTACTTGCCCGACCAGACGAGATTAGTTGAATGACCAAAGCAGAAGAAGGCATAGTGATAACTGACCCGGAGAAAATTTCCTAGCTTAAAAAAGAAAGGCGCATAAGCACTCGTAACTGAGAATGATATAACAACGAGTTGATCCATTAGATATAAATGTTGGTTGAGCCCTCTCCAATGCTCCTGTTTAGCCTGTTCCGATCTTCCTTAACGGTTGAGGAAGGGTGTTTTTGGCAACGACGCTTTTGTTTTGCTTTTTTTTAGTCTTTTCTGAAAGTCCAAAGGCACGTCAACATGAACCTGACTTCCGAAAGGATTGATTTACTACTTTTAACTACTTGTCCGAAAGCAGAAAGGCTACCAATTAGCAAACCAACTCATTCAATCGCAAGTCAAAGGCCCTAAGGGGCCTTGCACAAGGAGGAGAGCTTGGTCACTTGGGGGTGGGTAGGACTACGTACTTCATCTTCCTGTAGGAGGGTCCAGGTCCATAGCCCTTTATCGAAGATCCATATTCAGTTGATGCCAGGCACAACTTATTTTAGAGCCACTTTGCCGAGTTGTTTATCCAACAGTGGAACCTTCGCCCGGAAGGTGGATCCCGCAATGGAATAAGTAACGTAGGCGAGGTAGCACCCCCTCCGATTATATAGCCTGTATTCCCTACAGGTATGGGCGCACGCGCGTATCCACATCCATTTCCAATAGAGGGTTCCCCGGAGCTTTAAGAGATAGAGAGACTATAGGTATGGACGAGGAGACAGCGCTGGTAGGAACATTTCTAGCATCGGAATCTGTCCCAGTACTAGTATCCATCCTCCGACCCCGCACCATCACTATCACCAACAGAAGCAAAGTCAGAGCTCATGAAGTTGTTTGGCCCGTCATTCCTATTCTAGTTGCTAAACCAGGTTGTTGGTATGTACAACCCTCCATGTGGTGGGCTAAAGCACCTTCTCTCTCTCCGGTGTAAGGAGAAGTTCCAATTGATGAAGGGGTGTTGAGTTGTGACAAGTCATATGGCTGTGACATGGAGCCACTAAAATTCGGTAAGTGAATCCAAGAAGCAACGGATGAGCGCCCTAGCACGAAAGAATTAACTAGAAAAGGGCCTTTACTCAAATAGGGGCGCAGTAGTACTTACATACTATAAGAAGGGGGGCGGGGACAAGATCTTTTCTCAATTTAGTCTGAGCCCGAATCAATAAACTAGAAAGACATGCGAAGAGTGGCATGAATCCTGATTGTCAATTGAGTGACCCACTTCTGCAACTTTTGGGTTATTAGGTTGATGGATCCCTGTCGGGCCAGAATGATTCACTACAACTTCCACTCCACTGTTGGCTGAGTTTGTGTCTGTACCTCCACCGAAACTTCCGATAGCATGAGACTGATCGAAAAGATTAGACCGAGAAATCTCCTTCTAAAGTTTGGCGCTTTTTTCGTTTGATATTTCGGATTTTAGATTATCATTCTGAAAGTGTGATTGCTTTTGAATGCTTTTGTTGAGCATGCCACACCGCAGCCTTTGGCAAGAGTTGGGACGGGATTTGGAAGCCATAGTAGCGCTTGACTCCTTAACAAGGCAGCTCCTTTTCGCGATTAGCCGGGAAGGAGGAATGCGGAGAGCAGATGTGAGTAAAAAAAAAGGCATATAGACGCTGGTAGAGATGATGAGCCAGAGGAGGGTGGTGAACTCGGGAAAGTGAAAAACCATACGGTGGATAAAAAAAAGAAAGTAGGATTATCGGGCTGTTAGCTCGGTTGGCGCAGGAGGGGCTGTTGTTGTATCGGGTAGGGAATAAGATGATTCTGGAGCTGGGCGGGCGGCGGGTGGTTCGGTTAGAGCGGAGGGTAAGGGGGATTTTATAACCAAAGATCGAGCAACTCTTGACGTTAAGCCGAAATGCCAGTGTCAAGGAACTGCAGGAGTCTAGAAAGATAAAGCGTTCAGAGAGGCCACGGCATAGTCTTCTACTCTTGGATCAGAGGAATGAGCATAATCTTTGATTAGAGGAATAGGCAGAATAGAATAGAACTTAATCGATCGGGTCTCAAAAAAGATAACCGCTTGGAGCAGATAGAACGGATGATTGGATTGGGAAGGTCACTGAGCCACTCGAAGAAATATGTCGTATCCAGTACACGCTAATGGAAGCCAAGCCGACTGGCCTTCTATTTTTTGAGGGATCTGGGCGTATTCATTCTTTCAAGAATGGACTGGACTATGAGAGAGAATACAAGACAAAGCCCCCTGGCACCTCTCGGACATCTCGGCCAAAGCATATCATATCGTAAAAAAGAATATATGGTTTGTGGTGTTAGGTCCGAAAGGTACCCTATACCTGAATTGAGGCGAGCCCACCCGGTTGGAAAGAAGAATGGAGAAGCTGACCTGGAATAATGCTACGCTTCATAGCCTCTTATTTCACACTTAGCGAACTGGTCATTCTCCTATCTGTCCCTGGGACCTGTTTCGTTCCTATAGGTCTTTAACCCACCCTTCTATACATGTCTGGCTCCGTTTCATTCCTTTCGGGATTCCGATTTCGGTTCCGCATCAATGGTAGAGGCCAAATCATACGCTGCTCAAACTAAAGCCAAGTAGTCCTCCGCTTCAGCAATCCCCATCTGCTGCATCTAAATATGCTGTTTCATCCGCTGAGACAAAAGAATATGAATCAACTGTTTCAAATGAAGAAGATGCCACCACTAAAAAAGAAAAGACGTCCATTTATATTCAAGGGAGGGCGATGAATAAGGCTTTTAAGCCGGAAGAATAATATCTTTTTATACAGAAGTAGTCGCTGACTAAAAGGCAAGTCCGACGGCAAGGGGCGTTGTCTGGTATAGAACCAGAACAAGGGCGGAGGGAGTTGTTTTCCAGTAGCTCCGGTTGATCCCCAAGCGTTTGATCTCGTACAGTCCGTCGCTTCTTTTGGGGTGGCAGCCAGCGCGGATACTTTAGAAGAGAAGATCGAGTGACTTCTCCTTTTTAGAGCGTATAAAAGGAGGTAGCAATGGAATCCGGGCAGCCCCTAAAAAAAAAAAATGAAAGAGTGTTGTGTGAGTACCAAGAGTTGTATACCCAAGTACATATGCTATGGAAGCAACATAGCTAGTTGGTTTACCATAACTATTTAGGGCTGCTAGGTGAATCCCTAAAGTAGATTAGTTCGAAAAGCAACACCTGTCTCCGCAGCATTGGAACCAAGATCGGGCTTGGCATAGTTGCAGTACGAGTTTCCCGGTCTCTTTAACTAACTGAAGCTAACCGGGATCGAGAGCTTTCTTATCATGTGGCTCTTGGATCGAAAAGAGGCTGCTGGACCAAGGCTAAAACTGCCAGGCACGGACGAGCTAGCCGGGCGAAGGGATTCAGAAGACCGAGTCAAGCGACTAAAGCGACTACCATACATAGAGCTGGAAGCTGCACTAGTGGACAGAGAAGGAACTAAAGCCCGAACTGGATGTGGAAACTCAACTGTACAGGAAGAAGAATAGCCCTACTTTATTACGGCCTTTCCCTCTTGGAATGAGCATAGCCAAGTAACCCCTCTAAAGAGGAAGAGAGTGTAATGCCATACAGTTGTAGCCTTTTCATTATTATATCCTTTAGGATTCCTCGAAAGAAGCGCGAGCGCTGGGCTTTTCGTGATATAAAAACGATCCTGTCTGTTTCCTCTCCGGGGGTTAGGGGGGCTTTCGGTTAAGCTGTTAGTAGTACTTATATAGTCAATGTCTCTAATCTGGATGAGTGGAACGAAGGGAAAGAGAAATCCCTGCTTTAGAGGGAGTAGGGGTGAAACGGCGCTTTCGGGTGAGTTTTTGACTTACAAGGAAAGGGGTAAAGATTAAGATCTTGTTGTGGCATTCTAACGATCATAAGACTTTTCTCATGGTGCTATTCACATTCATTCATCAGCCTAGGGAGAAAAAACCTCCTACCTTACTTCTGCCCAGAAAAGAAATGGCTTGTTATCGTAGGCCACTAGAAGAAAGACTTGAAGACTAAAGGTTTTACTTTTCATATCATATTATCGGAAGAGAGTCCTCGGGGCGAAGAGCTTGAACCGGATAACAATCCCCACGCTCCTGTTATTCAACAACCGGAGTATTTAGCTATAGGAAAATCGTCTTCGGTTAACGCAGCCCCTAATACCGGCAATAGCTCCGCCTCACTGGGACAGCAGGAAGAGGAACTAGTTAGCATAAATTTTGTTGATAATCAAGACTCCCTACAGATCATGCACTGGATCCATCCGGCCCGGAATCCAATGAACCGAGGATTCACCCTCTACCGATGAGTCTGGAGGAAAGACTGGTGAATCAGGCAACCCCTCTACCTATACTATATAAGATAAGGTCTCTTGCTTAAGCTGCTTACTCCTTCTGCCTGTCTTCCCGACCCCGGCCCAGGCATAGTCTTAGCTCTTCACCCAACACATATGATAGAGACGGATGTGTGAACGCTTGCCTCTTCCTACGAACCTATTGCCTGTGCTCCTTAGTCAGGATGTGTAATTGCTTTCTCGATGAGAGGAGCGGAGCGGAAGTAAGTGAAACGAACGGGCAAGGAGCGGAGGGATCCAAACTTTCTTGGAATAAATTCCAGTGAACAACGGTTATTTTAAGTAAATAAAAAATGGGATTTAGGAGAAGGGAGGGCCTTGTTAACACCATGGTTTTGTAGATGCGTTACCCACGTCGGGGATAGGTACGTTTGTCACTCGACTGAGCATACGAGGATACTCAATGTGAGCATACCCTCCCCCTAACTCAGAATGGCGCATCTTTCTTTTTGGCTATACCTCCTGTAAATCAAAACACGAGTTTAGGGCACCCTAACGGTGGGACACGAGATGGAGATTTAATAATCTTTCTCTCTTTAACCTCTTTTCCTCATTACTGGAGGCAGGTGGAGTGATGGCAGGATTCTTTTATCATAGACCGTAACCGTCATGGATTATCCTTCTGGTAAAGCCTTGACTATAGCCTTGGAAGCTGCGAGACTGGTAGAAAGATAGGGAATAGGTTTGAGGCTTGATAGTTAGATTTCTAGGAAGCGAAGCAACTAGTTTACGGAGCAAACCGAGACTCGAAAGGTTGAAACCGTTAGGACATAACAGTTAGGAAGTGACATAACAGATATGAAGTGAAGAAAGAAGAGAGTGATAATAGCTCCTATTCAAACTAGGCTGCTCAGCGGAGGGGAGGGGCTCGAAGCTTCGGCTGCGCCTCCCCTCTCGGGCCTTGAGTAGTACTAATGCTTGATTGAGGCTTAGAACCGCCAATCCCACTAATAGCCATTAAATTTAGGGAAGTTTCTTCTTTGAGTTGCCTGTGTGAGGATTATATATGGAAGAGGGGCTACTTCTATTCTAAACAGTAAAGGAAGCTTTTCCATAATTGAATATCGGGTGTGTAGCCCCTCTTCCATATATAATCTACGATCAATCCTCCCTAATTCAAGCACTTGTTAACCGCTCTGGTCCTCTTGCAGGAAAGCAGGACCTCGCTTACCTTTAGAGGTCAACGATAACATATATTAGAGATATAGAAATTTTAAAATAAAGTGGCCCCGTATTTTTTATATGAATTCGAAGAAAAAGGGGCCCGTAAGCAATGAGTCTTGAGTGATGGATTATCCGCTGACCCTGAGCTACCAGATTAGGTGAGGTCTATTCTGATCTCTGCCCTTTCTGGCAGGATTTCTTTCTACGAATTAGCCTCTATGGCTACGCCCCTGGACCTCCTGGCTTCCCTGTCACGTCCGAACGTAATCAGAGAAGACCTGCTTGGCCCTCATCTTTGCCGTCCAAAAGCTAAGGCACTACCTTCTAGCTCATCCGGTTCAGCTGATATCCAGGGCCGATCCACTCAAATATATCATGACACGTCTGACCTTGTCAGGAAGGTTAGCGAAATGGGCGCTGCTTCTATCTGAGTTCGAGATCCAATACATCCCTCAAAAGTTATACTATTGATCTTGCAAAGGCTAGGCATTAGCCTACTTTCTGGCCATGCATCCTGTACCAGACAGTTAACCATTATCCGAAAAGCTCCTTGATGAGGAGGTCAGAAAGGATCGGATCGGGAAATGTATTTCGACGGTACAACCAGAAGCCCCGACGGGTAGAAAAAGAGCAACCCTAGGGAGAATCAATCAGGGATCGGCATTGTGTTTGTCTCACCAGACAATGCCATCATTCCTCACTCCTTAGCCTTAACCTTAACTTAACGGAAAGATGCTCACCAGACCGAATATGAAGCTTTGATAGCAGGTCTTGAACTCGCCCTCGAATACAAAGCCTAATGGTCTACGTCCAAGTTAGTGATCAAGCAACTTAATGGGGCCTATGTCGTAAAATGGCAGACACAGGTCCCATATCACGAAAGGGCCAAGCATCCACTTATCATCTCCCTCCCGATCAGGACTCTAATAATAATAGGGGGCGGAGCAGTTTTGAATGCTTCTTGGAGTCGACTTGAAACGGTCCTCGAAAAGAACCTCCGACACTACACTCACTGGAAATGCGTTAAAGATAAATATCAAATTATAAAAAATAAAGTTAGATTTGGACACTTTATTAAACTATACAGATTGTGCAAAGGAATTGGCGTACGAGTTTAAGGCCGATACTTTGTTCAAGTCTGAAAAAGAAGTGAATTCCTTTACGGATTACGTAAAGAATATACATACACAACATAAGAGGTAATTTACACCTCTTTCCAGTTATGATAGAATTGCACCACTTAAAGCCGGAAGCGACTATGCAAGTTTCTCAAAAAAGAGGTTGGCTGCTGGATGAGACTCATCTTAGACAGTAGATGAATTGTATAAGAGTGCAGTACCCAGCAGACAGGACTTCCACACGGCATGCCAGTACAATTTCAATCTATCCTTCAACGCCAGAACCACGAGCACCCAAGCACATTACAAACGGGTTCAAATAGTGTTTCGGAAGTAAGGCCACTATGCAGGCTCAAAGAAAGCATCATTCACTCGGTAAGGCGACTATGTGGGCTTCATCAACAAGAAGCTCATTCCAGGCAAGCGGTAAGGCCACCTCCAGTTGTGAAAGAGACTTGCTTTCAAAGTATTTAAAAATGGAATCGAGCGCCACAGGCAGTTTCCATGTGTCTTATCAAAGGCAGCTCCCGACTATAAGATAAGGGGGCAGCGAGTCTATCAACAAGGCCATATGGGATTGGTAAAAGGGAAGGTCCTTCCAAGCGTCAGGTTTAAATATCATCCCTCCTTGGGCTAATAGAACCTTTCTCCGGTCTGGGCCAACCGTTATTTTGGGTAAATAAACTTAAAAAAAAGGCAATCTGCCAGCTACGAGTCTAGCCAGCTAAGCAATGAAGTGGGCATAAGATGAGTGCTAACTTCACTCCAGCAGTAAGGCTTTCCAGTTGGGAAAGAGACTTGCCTTCCTTCAAGGGGCGACTCTGCGGGCTCAAAAGGTCTTTCCTTTGCAAGAACCCTTTCCAATGATTTGCAGTTGACCGACTCAACCTACCGGAAAATCCGCCTACATATCATACCTTTGAAGCTGAGCGAGGATCGGATTTTCTGATACTCGAAACAACTCGGCACTCGCATCGGTGAAATAACGTCTATTAGATATACCTGGAAATCTATGCTTTCTGGCTCCTCACTTCCGGGTAGTATCTTTTTGTTTGATAGGCGCCTCTCCTTTTTTCTTTGATTCACAAGCTGGAATTGAACCAGCATCTCCGGTGGCTTTCCCGGCGCACTTCCCTTTATTTTTTGTTATTGTGAAAGCCAGTTCCTCGTGATATGATAGTACATGTGGGATTTGGTTATCGAGGTACAAGAAAGATGATTGTGGGAACGAGTAAAAGGTTCGCTACTAGGAAAAAAGGATTCAATCCAGTCCCAAGCGTACCCGGGGCTACCCTGTTTACCGGATACTTAGAGGTCCGCCCGTCCGGCGTCAGTACCTCGCATAAAAAAAACTTAGAAGACGAAAAGTTTTAAAAAGGCCATCATTGGGCTGGGCAAAGATAGAACCAAATAAACATCCGCCGTAGCTCCATCGGGGCTGGGTGGAGCTGTTGCCCGGCAATTTCCCCCCGAGATGTTCAAAATATAATAAAAATCAGTGTCATGCACACTTCATTAAGAAGAAGCCACGTAATAAAAAAATCATAGAGAACGGCGATAATTTATTCTAAAAGGGATTGTAGCCCTTCTTCTTTGATTTTGATACGACTTCTCATCCTCAACGAATGATAAAGCACCTAGAATTAACAGAAGAAGGTCTATCCCTTCCATCCACTTTTCAAGCCAAGCAAGCTCGGGAAAATACCTGAAAAAAAAAAAAAGACCGCTGAAAAATAGAGGTACTAAGGGTTGCTTTCTTCTGGGGAGTCTTTCCTTGAAAAGGAACAAGCCCCCCAAAACCCACAAATGAAGAAAGACGAAGATGAATATTCCTAGTGGGATCCCCAATATAGTGGTCTTCCCACTAGGTGCAGAATTTAGTCCGATAAACAGACTAAAACAAAAAAAAAATAAGAATGAAATTATCAATGCCCACTTCGTGCGACTTGATAAGCTAATAAAGATGATGCAGGCCCCCGACAACAGGGCGGCTAGCCGGAGAGGCTCCATTAAATATAAATCTTGATAGTATAATAATCCGAAGATTAATTGAATAATGAGCAGCATAAAAAAGGACAACCAACGTTTCTTAGGGGTCGAACTTGACTGCTCTTCTTTTTTCAAAAATAATGAGAGCGCATAGTGGCCGACTTGCTGAAAAGCCAGGTAAAACCCCCACTTAGCTAGCCCTGGATCCAGGAAGTATCCACAAAAGATTATTTTTTGGGCATAATCTAAAGGTAAAAAGTCTAATACAATAACAAAGCAGAAAAGCAAATATGCAAGTATTGCCCAATCTATCCCTTTCAGGTGAAGACTACTGAAAAGGCTCAGAATAAAACAAAGCAGCAGGAGGTGTCGTACCCGGACCGGTTTCAAGGGGTACTTGAAGTTAAATAAGAAACAGGAAAGTTGGGCGGCGACTTGCAAGGGATTAACTAAATTCTCCTTTTCTATTTCCGGAAACATCCGTTTATAACAATAAATAAAAATGCCAAAACTACTTATAAGGAAAATATTTTGTAAAAGAAAGAAGAGTCTTTCTCGCTTGAAAGCTATTTTTCGGAAACATCTCTGAAGAATCCATGCGGTAGTTCTTTCAGAGACCCCCCAGCGAATATCTATATATATATAAAGATAAATGAACCACCAATATAAAGCACAAAATAGGTTGAAACAAAGAATGTCAGGCAAATCCAAAGACCATGCTGCTCCCGCCAAAGCAATAAAAGCTGCCAGAATAGCGGATCCAGTCCCGAATACTTGCTGCCATCGTAATGGCGATACGCAAATAGGAATCTCTTGATATCTTTCCTCAGAATGGATTGTCATTTTCGTTTTCGTTTATCGAGTTGGCTCAGGTGGTAAGTTTAGTAGAGAAGATAAGAGGTTCGCCGAGCCGAATAGACCGGGAAGCGCAGGCAATCCCACCCCCAATAGACAGCCGAACTTCATCTGCCTTGATCCACCCGCTCCCTCCTCCCCGGCCCTCTTGCTTACTATGAGTTCGCTTCCTACGAGCCCATGCGTGATCGTGCTAATATTTAGGGTTCGGTATTACGAATCCAGAGACTATGGGATTGGACATCTGGCGATACACAACCTCCCTCCCGGTTGTCCCACCGGTAGTACGATTCAAGGGAATTGGACACTCCCGGAACGCATATACCAAAAACTAGAGTTGCGAGGGAACCTAACCGCGGTAGAGGCTCCCCTCTCCCTTCTTTAGTAGCAATGTTAACTACTGCCGCTGTTGCGGAGCACCCGCACGTAGGTTTTAGTAGACATCGGTACGATTGTAGGATGTTAGAACTCATAAGGCAATGATAGGGAGTCTAGTACTATTAACAACCATCTCGCTCGCTGGTCTTTTCGACCGTATCATCGACCACGATCTAATCCCGCCCGCATTCGGGATCGGGCGGAGGTCGGTCAATAGCATAGCTATTATTGACCCGACCGCCGACAGGCCTACTTTCTGCAAGATACGAAACGAGCAGCCGGAAACGGCTGTCCCTATTGTCTTTTAGATGGAGTCATCAACAGGGCTAAGAATCTTACCACAGTCAGCGGTACCCACGCTCTTCCGTGCTCGTAGGTTGACTCCCCTATGCATCCCGACTAAGGTCTCACAAACGTGCATTTCCCTTATGCATCCAGCCGCTTCACTAATGTGAATAGGTTATACAGAAGGGTGGGTTGGTTATATACTCTTATGCGCGCGTTCCTTCTTCGAACCTTTTGGTATGTATTGCCCCCTAACTATGGATCAGATCCACCGGACGAGAAACTCAATTCCGCACTGCTGCTGAGTCGTCGGACTTATCCACCAAGGGATTCGTGGAATTTATGTTTGTGGATTGCGTTGGGGGAAATCTACCAAAGCTAGGCAGATAGATAGACTCCTTTCCCGCTGCTAAGGGAGAGCAAGAAACTAAAAAATCTAATGATTGTTTTTTAACCAGCGCCCCCTTTTGGGTATGCGGGTACTAAGAGTCCTCTCACTACCAACCAGCAGACATCATCTGGCTGGGTCTTGCCGGTATCAACAACGAGAAAAAACAACCAAATGGAAACAGCAACTAACTATGGCTCTTGGCCCAGACAACGTCCTAGGCGTAGGGGAGATCGGAGCAACAGGGAACGCCTAGACGACGACGCCCGTCCTGGGCTGCAGTAAGTAGATCGAGAGGTCGTTCCGCCCCTTGTCCCCGAAGATGGGTAATATGTTCTCATACAATGTTGCTCCAATCTGACCTAGCTGGCGAGCGATCCCAGTTCGCGGCAGAGAACAAGACAGCAAGCGAGCGTACCTTTGTTCGCTTCTTCTCCACCAAGCACGGAAGTTTAAGGATAACTGTAGGTCGGTGGCTACCTAAGGAAACTCCGATTCGATCCGCCCCCCGGCTGGGAGGCATCTACCTCATCCCGATCACAAGGAGAGGTTCACCATGATGGGGGGTACTTCTTTTTTTTGTTCTGTTCCGGAAAGAATGAAATGCATAGGGGACCATCCTTTTTTTTTTGCGGCATGCTCCTCAGATTTACGGATTCGCAGGGGGCCTAAGGCCCTACTTAGTTGACTGACAATGACAAAGGCTTGCGAAACTAAGTAGCGCCTTTTGAATTGAATCTTAAGTAGTCTAAGCTTAAACATACTGGGGGTGCGAAGCGGCTTTGCCCCCTTTCAGTAGGGGAGCGAAAGGTTAGACCTTAGAAAGTCAGCGAACAGCGCTATGTAGGTATGGCGTTCCCCCTTGACTCTCCTAACGTCGAGCTAAGTGACTTCGTAACCTTTGCGTAGCGTAGTAGAATGAAGGCTACGCACCGACGCTCTCTTATCTATTAGCCTAAGCGTCTTCGCTAACTCGCTCGCCTACTATAGCCCCTACTATAGTCTTGTATAGTAGGGTAGGCTAACTCAGCCGCTGACTTCTACTAATGTAGGGGGCTTTCGTAGCCTTTTCCTTTTTTAATAACCCATTCTCATTATCTTTCATAAGTCAAGTAGTCGAACCTATAGGTCCTTAGTAGCGTTGACAAAGAAGAACAGCCGAGACAGCGAATCTTTTTCTTTATATCTTTTTAGTATTCTATATTTATACATATAGGCCAGCTTGACAAGCTACCCTTCCCCTTGATCTGAGGTGCGAAGAGAAACATCTCTTTTTTATGACTTCCACTTCTCGATCCCGGCCCGGAAAAGTGACCGACCAGGGCCCTATTGATGAATGAAAGAAAGGGTTTATGAGCCCTCTAGCCCTGTAAGCCCACACCTGTGTAGAGTAGATCGTTCAACACCTGCGGCACAAACCCATTTTTGACCCATTGGTCCTAGTATCATAGGCGACCGAACGGCCGCCCCCCTAATTACTAGACCGACCTGCTGTAATAATTCCATAAACACCTAGCGAAGATATGGCAAACAAATAAAGTAGCCCTATGTTCGGATCAGACAATACCATACCATAATCAAAAGGTACAACGGCCCGAGCGACCAGACTTAACATAAATGTAGCCACTGGAGCCATTCTAAAAAGGGAGAAATTAGCACTACTTGGTGAAATAGGTTCTTTTATAATCAATTTCGAACCATCTGCTAGAGGTTGTAACAATCCGAACGATCCCACTACATCAGGACCCTTTCGACGTTGCACAAAAGCCATTACTTTACGTTCAGCTAGCACTAAAAAGGCTACTCCTAGTAGAAGTGGTAGAATTATTCCAAGTATTTCCGCTGGAACAGCTATGTACGTTTTAGATTTTCTATTCACTCATGATCGGGCCTGGTCGACCCGATCATGATATTTCACTCATGATCTGGCCTGGTCGACCCAATCATGATATTGAAGGATGGAACCTTTTCTCGAAAAACTCCGGATCCCGAGAAGAGTTGAAGATGGTGCAACATCGAATCCTGTTACTTCGAATGGAATCTTAGCCCGCCTCACTTGACTGAGCATAAGCGAAGTCAAGGGATTTCCTTCTAACTAGTGGCTGAGAGTAAGCAAGCTACCTTCATTCAACTTATTTTTTGTTGAGTCCCCAGTCTTGAATAAGCTTTTAGTAAGATAGGGGGGAAAAGATAAGTGCGCTCCCCCCTATCTGACTGACTGAAAGGGGCAAGCTACTTCATGGGTAGGCCCCCAGCATGGAAGGTTGGCTGCTGATAGTTCTGGCTTGAAAGTACAACGTAGAGTAGGCTTTGCTGGTTCAGAGCTAGACCGACTACTCCAAGAGCACTCATCCATAAAACGGTCACTGGCACCACAAATATTAAGAGATGTAACCAACGGAAATAGCAAGCCCGAATCTTTGGGACCAGAAGCGGTTAGCAGTGACCCATAGGTCTCTTCAGCGGTGAAAAGCAAAAGCACGGAATGTAACCATCTTCGAATTCAGTCTTCTCTACAGTAGCACCATGAATAGCGCATAGCGGAGCAGCGCCCTGGAGGCAAGCAACTCCCATCATATGAAATGGGTTCAACGTCCAATTATTCAAACAAGAAGAGGATTCTTTTCATTTTTATGAAAAAAAGCTGCAAGACCGGTGCCCGAAGGCCCTTCTTTGAAGTTCCTCCCAGATACATGGCTTACATACCCGGCTCAACATTCTTGGAAAACAATAGAATCGAGGCTTTTCAATGACTTGGCCATTCAATCTTTTGAACAAATCGAGACCGAAATTGGAGAAGGAGATACGAACGGAGAGGAATAACCAATCGATGAAGGAACATGAAACCATTCTGTTTCAATAGAGGTACGGGAAACGGTTAGGGGCAATGAAGTGGGTGAAGTGGTTGGATTTTGCGAGCTGTTCCAACCACTGCTGGATGTGATTCCAAGAGCCGAACGAGAATGAATACCACACAGAAGAGTCAAGACCGGGCTCCCTAATGGAATGTTTAACCGATCCATTCCGGATCGATCGAATTGGTACGGAAGTTGTAACATGGGAAAACCACGGAAAACACGACTTATTTGAATAACCCGGTGACCTACCAATTGTAGAAGTAGGATCTTTGGCAAGCAATAAGCACTTAAATAATACAATTCGAGTGTACCATCTTCTTTCTCATTTCGAGGAAAAGGTTCGGGAGGAAAAGGAAACAACGGAGGGATCCGAATCGGACCTAAATGGGAATGACATGAAAAGTCTTTTTCAAAACCTATCATTAAGGGCGTTACGACGATATACGAGAGGAATGGAGAAAAACTCGTGATTGTTGTGGAGGGGAAGATCTGTTTATGAAATAGTTCAAGAAAGAGTCGTCTCATTTCCTTACTTCTTCGTTCCTTCTAATTCATTCACTTCAAGGCTGGTTCTGAACGCCGCAAAAAATTCATACTTAGTTATAAATTTTAGTTTTGATCTTCGTACAATAGCATAAATTTTTCGCATTATAACACTTATTACCTTACTTCTGCTTTCATTTCCCCCGTATGGTGCACTGAGTTACTTACGTTAAGTTCTTCAACAGGTGCACTGAACACCAACCTAATCATGACGAACCGGGAAGTGTCACAATCTGATACACCTCTCCTCTATCTATGTTATTCTTTGTGTGCTAGTGGATCGAACTAGAACCGTTTCTTTCAAAAGCTATCCACGAATAAGTCAGTCTCAAGATTTCCTGTTCTTCTACTTGTGGCTACTTCTCCGTCTTGATATACAGCATTTTCACACCGATCATTAGTACTTGCTTAACGGTACTTGAATAAAGATTCCTCATCAACTACTAGATTACAATCCGTTTTCTCATCGATTGTACCTTTGCTACGTGGGCACCGAGATCTACCGATTCGAGTGAGTTGGGAAGGCCTATTTACTATTCTTCTATTTTATATACCACGCTGCGGATGCTAAGGCAACTGGTAAAAGCATCCAAGTAGGGAGACTAGATGCCTTGACCAACAATGGGATGGGGGGTTACTAAGCTATTGAATTGGATCGGAGTCTTCGAGCTCAAGCTATGACGCAACTACTTCGACCCACAACCAAACGAATCTACCGGTGTTAAGCATATAGTTGGCATGCTAAGAAAATAGACTCGGGCGTTTCGTGGCCATACTAGTTTCATCCTTATTTCCCTAATGTGAAGAAAAGGGCCAGAACGAAGCTCAAGAAACTAAGAAAACTAGGCCGTTCAACATCCAACGCTAGTAAAGGCTCACTGGAACTATATGATACAGGTATAGTTTCATAATTGGACGTTGAGAGTCGCGCTACGCTATGCTCTAGAAATTAATTTTAAAAAGGTTACATTAGGGCGCTTAACGGCACAAAGATTAGGATTGCTATTGATCTTAGAGAAATAAAGCACTAATAAATGAAACTACACATAGATTCAAATTAAGAGTAGACTGAAAGCTCTTAAGACCGCTTGCTTTCTATCCAATTAGATCTTTTTTAGGTATATCCGATCAACAAAAAAAGAAAAAAAGTAGGAAATTCAAACAAAAAAACACTGCTTGCTCACTCGTAAATTAAGGATTTTTTACGCTTTAACCGACTATTACTAACAGGATAATAGAGATTAACGATAGAAAGACAATAAGCAAGAAGGTATCCATTGATGCACCTTTTGTTTAGCATCAACTTTGGGTAGGGCAACTAAGCACGCTTCGCCACATTAGTTCCTTCGACAGGCTTTTTACGACTTCAACCGTTCCATGTGTAGTTGTTAACTCAACGATCCGCACCATGTGGTGCCAAACTTCTACCTTATAGTTACTACCTTTGGTGTACTAATCGCCCCCTTTTCAATCGCGATTAACTTTTGAGACAGTTTTTCCAGTCCGACATCGTGAATTCACATTCACATAGAGTAACCGACTTCGCTTCCATAGAAGACCAAAGACACCATTCTTTCTCCTTGAGTCGATTCCGCGTTGGATAAAGTCTAATTCGATGTCGAAATCGAATAAAGATGCTTAAGACAGGCCTTTGGTTTAATTAATGGGTTTCGCCAAACACGAAACTGAACGAGCTCTTTGTGTGCCCTACGGCTGCATAGGTTCTTTATCTTTCCCCGGATATACTCTCAACTGCCTCTGCTATCCAGTCAGTCAATATCAGTAGTGGAGGAAGAAGAGTAGTCCCCTGGTCATCAGTTAGTAGTTTAATAATCCCAGTAGTGGCCCTCTTGCCTAGCGGAGTCAGCCCTTAATGGGCAATGATAGGCAGACCAAAGATTGCACATCGCAGTCTAAGCTTGCGCACCGGCACAGCAGAATGAGAAGCAGCTCGGCGCACTATCCCTATAACGGAGTCAGACCCAACCACACTCTCTTAGTCTAGGAGCAGGACCGTTGGCCTGATCCGCCTCCCCACCTTTTCCAACCTCACCCAACCGCCCTTTCCGAATCAACTGCATCTTAAGCTGCTATAGCTCTTGCCTACTACCCCGGAAATTCAAAATAAACTCTATCCTCAACCCCTTCAATTCTTTCAAGGAAATGGGCTTGGTAATTGGCTTTTGGACTAGTTGGAAAACGGGCTTCCAGGATATCTTCTTATGTGTTCTAACTTCCTCCCTCGCCCACTGACCAAGGAGCTAGCAGTATCGCGCGTCATACACCGATGCTTCTACCGGCGCTAAACACACACAAAGCTTCACGCAAGACCGCGCGCTGTACGCGGGGCTTACAGCTAAGGTAAACTTTCTCTATTAGAATATCTTATTCTATAATATAAGGTAAACTTGGGCATTTCCTATCATTATATCGCCCGATAAGGCAATGCGTTTCGAAGTAGTGATAGAACGAAGAAAAACTGCCGTAGAATCGATGTATTGATGTCCGCGGATCCCTCATTCAACCCCATTCACTACCCATGATGACAGGACCCCCTCGGCCAAGGAACCGACCCGAAAGGAGCGATTCCTATCCCTGGATGTCTACCACCTCTTACAAATAAAAATGGGCTAGCCAAGGAACTTAGCCGGGCCAAGTCGAGCAAGGGGAAGATAGTACCAATGGGTTACCCGGCTCGAGCGAAGTGCTATCCCCGTCCGATGCCCCTTTAACTAGTTTGTTTCACTCCCGGGTTCGACCGTCCAATTCTTCCAACTTCTAGTCATGGTCACCATTTCGTTATCACCGCTACAGACTACTTCACCAAGTGGGTGAAAACAAGACCAATGGCTAAGGCGCCGATGGGAAAGGTGTGGCATGCTTCATTTACACTCATATTCTTTATGGCTTAGGTCGAGTGGCTTCTGCTCCTCCACCCGAACAACTTCTTCTATTGAATCCCCGAAAAGCCCTCTCCTTAGCCGGCGCAGCGTTGATATTGTATAACCTTAGGCGGCGGTTGAGTCACTCTCGTCCCTAGGTGGGGTTTCCTTCTTTCCCCCTATTTGGAAAAAAATGTCTAGGTCCATTTCTCCCTTACGTGACAAATCATTAAAAAAACACCATTCTTACTTCCGACAACTATAAAAACAATCGAGCAGGTGCAGGAATAAAATAAGCCAATAGCACTAGGCCTCTATTAGTCAAGCAAGACCCCCAAAAAAACACGCCGAACTCTTCTATACCCTTCTTAGATAAGCACGAATCCCTAGGGGCAGAGAACTTCAGTCTATCTTTTCCCAGATCATTGCACCTCAACCAATAAAATTTTCGGATGAGGATATAATATAGATGCTAGTAGACACCCACACCTAGATGCTGTCTACATTACCGCCTACGTAGGAGACAGAAGGATTAGACGAACAATGGTTTACAATGGGGAAGGAATCAACGTCTGCACCCTAGAAATTGCAGAAGCCCTAGGGATAAGCGAAGAAGACTTTACCCCTTGTATCACAACCGTCAAGGGTTATGACGGGTCAACCCAAGAATCACTAGGGACTCTTTGCCTTAAACAAAGGTTCTGAAAGAAAGAGAGTGCAACAATTTTCCATGTAGTTCAGTGCAAGACCACATTCTACCCACCTTTAGGACGCATGTGGATACACGATCACGGTGCCGTCCCGTCCTCCTATCATAGATGTGTCAAATTACCATTCTAAGGCCATAGTTAAAAAAGATAAAAACATACCAAAATAAGAACCCTCACATGGCCGAGTACCAATTTCATGGACATGTTCCCATTATAGAAGCAAACAGTAAACCCATGCGAATCGAAGAGGTCTCAAACGACCAAAGACCTAGGGAACCGCTCCCGAGTGAACAGTCTCGAGGATGGCAAATAATATGAGAATCCGGATACACACCTGGAACAGGCCTAGGAAAGAGAGAAAACGGAATCATCAAACCTATAGAACTGCCACAAAGATCTAGAAACGATATGATGGCTTCTCCTCACAAGAAGACAGGGAGCTAAACCATTTTGATCTTCAGGATGCATAGACGACAGATCCTTCTTCACCCACAATTGGACTCAAAAATCTCTTTGATCATAAGGAAGGGAAAAGGGGACTTAGGTTTTCAGCGTGCCCAATCCCATCCCCATAGTCCTTCTACCGACTGGAGACCGGCGATGCTTTAGATTCTTTTTATCCATTTCCGGGCATGAATTGGGCATAAAGTCCTAAGCTTCGTAGGCCCAATAATCCTAAGTTGTAGCCGAAAGCGAAGCGAGGGATAAAGCATGAAATTAAGGCCCCTTTTCAACCTCTTAGATATATAGAATGACCCCGAGGGCTTCAAACCGAGGTTTTTCAGTAAAGACTTTTAGGCATTTCGTGCCGAACCTCTACATCAGCTTAACTTCTTTTAGCCGAACGAGTAAACCTCTTCTTTGGAGCTACACCATGAGACCTTTCCCGATGATATTTTGAGTCTGATTCTAGTCCGATCGAAGTTGGAGCCGGGGCCGGGGACTTTTTTCCAATTCCTATGAAAAGGACGGGGTTTTTGGTGACTTTTTCATTGTTTTTGGCTGGGCAAGCACACCATTGTTCAATCACTTCGTGCATGATCTTAGGAATGGAAATCTTACCGTTAGCCGGGGAGATACGTTCACACCTTTCTTGTTGCTCTCTTGGGATTCTAGGAAATGGACCCCCTTTTTTAGATCTTTTGGGGTATCTCAAGTCAAATAGATCGATCCCGGATCTAACACAATTGCTTAAGATCCAAGGGTTATGTCGATATCTAGCGCGGCATGGTGCGTACCGTCGTGAGAGTGAGTTCAATCTTGTGTGTAAATGAATGAAAGTCAAGGCCCAGCCATTCCTATTCTATTTCGATTTAACTTTATACGGTGGAAGGCAGCTCGCCAGAGGTTCGGTGAGTGGCATTGCCCCTTCCTTCCTTTCCATTTAGGGAGTGCCCTTCTTCTGAGTAGGGGGCCTGGTGCAAGCTTTGAAGTAGCGCGCTACCCGCTAGGTTCAATCAAATCAATGAATCAGATTCCCACTTACCTTTACGTAATAGGGGGGGATGAAGGCTCTCAAGTCGCCCTATAGAGTCAGCCTCAGGACTTGCCCGGAAGGGATAATCAATCTCTCTTTCCGATGCGATATCCGATATATGATGTGATTTGCGGATTTATCCCAAAGGTTTCCGCTTTACTAATTAAGGCGAGTTTCCTGGTTTCATACCTGAATTCGAGAAAAGCAGAGCCAATCGGGAAAGATGGGAACTCAAAAATCATTCTTGTATCTATTCCCCAGTCCAGCTGCTGATTGGATGCTTGACTGAATGCCCTCCCTTTACAGGTGCATGACTCCTCGGATGAGGAGCCACCATCGGTACTAGTCCAGGGGGTCAATACTCGCGAGAGTCCCACAGCTACGCTAGTTCGTTAGGTATAACGTGTTTCGGTCAGCTTTAAAGGCCAAACCAACCCAGTCGCTTTTTTGCATGAGCCCTGTGGAGTCAAGTTACGAAGGACTTGACCGGAAGAGGTTCACTAGTTTTCCAAGAGTTGAGAAAGGCCTCGTTCCAGCAAGTGGATGGTGCTTGCTGCCTTCAGCGAGGTCTCACCTTTCCTTTTGGTAGTAGGTTGATCTTTGTTTTTCTTCCTCACCTCTGTAGTTATGGTAGGATTGGTCTACCACTCAGCTCATACAAGATAATCGAGTCGAGAACTAGACAGTGCCCTTGCAGGCCTTATCTATCTCCCGCCCACCTTAAAGTTGGAGATCGACAGTCTCAATAGTACCTTAACCATTCTACCGCCCGAGAATGCGAGACTCTTGTGCTAGACGACACCACGATTCAAGAGTCTTCCTCCAACCCCGGTTCCATTAAAGGCTCTCAATATCGATCACGACCACGAGCATCTCACCCTCTACCACGACGATCACGAACACCATAATCTTGATTTCCTTAAAAAGTATAGGACTTGATTGGTATTTTGTTATGGTAAACAGAATCTTTGGCTGCTGGACCAACTACTGAATCCACTTAACCAATAATGGGCTGCAACATCGACAACATCTATCGCGGAACCAACTTACTCATCTACCGAATCAACGGCATAATCATCATAACCGACTGCTGCTTCATTGACGGAATGAACTGGTGCCTATACCTTTATAGGCTCCTGGTGCTGGCTGTAGCCGTGGGAGGTGGGGGTACAGAGGCATGCAACGACACAATCAACAGGTGAGTCCTTACCCGCACTCCGAGCAGGTGGGTATCGACGGACACAACGACTTAATCAACCGGATCCACCGAAGCTATTTCCTCTAGACAGAATGAGGCTCTCGTTGCTCATGGAAGACCAGCCACCCCTCCTGGCAAAGAAAGAAAGGCAGGTTCAGGCGGAGCAGTGATGCGCAGATGGATCAGCCGGTAATAGGAATGGATTAGATGTTCCCGTCTCGCCCGAACGAACAACCCTAGTAGGTAAGGAAGAGCCGCCACCTGGGTACCTCCTTTATATCTTGCCCATGCCGGGAATGCCCTAACCTCTTCTGTGGATCGATCACCCAATGAGGAATCCCTTTTTCCGCCGGAATAAGAGAGTCTCCCTACGAGTCGACTTGCCTGTCTCTCCAAGATCCTCTCCCGTTTGTGAAAGCATCCGGCGACCCCGATAGGTAAAGGAATAAAGGACTTGACCCCGCCTCTCTAGCCACCGATAAAGGATTCCCATCTGTCGCCTTTACTATTTTGAGTAGTCGATTAGAATAAATGCCTTCGAGCCAGCCTTATCTCCGAATTCCAGAAGTGATTCTCTCACTAACCGTAAATGTTCCGGTCATTCTTGCCACTCCCGACGAGAGAAGTCGATCACCTTCCTTCCCGTTCGAGCGGCATCTCGTACCCTAGCTACCCTGCGTCAGGGGTAATAGAACCTATACCGGAAACGGATTCCCTTTATTCTTCCGCTTCAAGCACGGCCCTCTTCTTCGAATCTTGGATCTTTTCCTGCCACGAGTGAATTTGATCGAGACGGACGACATACGAGCGACACAAGTGCTACGGGATACAGAAATGAATCAAAGAGCTAGTGATAGGTGCTGGATTCAATTGATCCGCTGCAGAACTCGTCCATTCCTGACTTGAGGGTTTTAGTATAGGAGTTCTTTATCTATAAAGGCTACCATTCAGGCCTTCACCCCTAAGGCGGGCCTACCACCATAGTAGTAGCGTGACGGCCTGCCTGTATTAGTCAAAGCAATTCGTCAGTGCTATGTCGTGTCTTCTACCGCTGCTACTTCGTCGGTCGGGGTACCCGCCGCTCTCTTCGTCGAAGTGTTCGGGATCTATTTCTGTTGCATGAGCGATGGGTAGCGGAACATGTCTTTCTGGGTGTTGGATCGATCGGCAAAGGTATCTAAACATTGGGTATTGGTGGCTAGCTCCAGTTAGGTGAGTGGTATGCCTTGCTAGACTGTAATAGGCTCGGAAAGGGGCTGGCCTGGGATTAGTGAATACGGCTGGGTGAAATGGCTAGGAAAAGCGCATATCCTCTTTCTTTTCGCTGTGTCGGGATCGCCACACATCTGAATCGGAGTAGGTATCGGTAGAGAGTTCGTTTCTCCCGGAGAAGCTACTTTCTCGTTTCGACCTTGATGACCGAATCTCTATTCATCATGTTGGATAATGAAAGGGATGCTGGACCAGACGGATATAGGAATTACGGAGCAATTCGGGGCACCTTGAATGGGAGCGCTGAGACAAGGACGGGCGAATGAACGAGGCATCAACACCTAACCGTCGCCGCCTCCGGGTGAACTCCTTCTCTCTTTACCACCGTGGTATAAGGGGTGGGATTCCCGTGTGGGTCAGGTTGTTCTGGCCTACGTGCGCTAGCGCGCCCTGGAGTTTTTCAGCAGGGCATTGGCCAGAATCGTAAGGAAAAGTGAATCTTACGCTATGGTCTAATGTTTAAGTGTTACGACTTGGTGAGAACTCGAAAACAGCCTTTATGTTTGGGTGCGGTTGGAGAGGCGAGATCTGAAGGTGTGCGGGATTTCGTCCTCTAAGCCATGGTGGTGCGCCCTTGGTTTAACATGTGGCTAGAGTACGTATCCTGGTACACGCGTGTAGTTTCGGATGACTCGATTTCGATTGAGGAGATTGGATCTCCCCCGGTTGTGCCCTTCTCTTTCGCTCGTAGTCGGAAGAAGGTAATGATCTTCCGTGACGGGCTATTGTTCAGGTGTTACGACCGAGTTAGGACTAGTAAAGAGTTCTTTCTGGGTTGGGAGTGTTGGATTCGTCATCTTCTCAATGATCGCGTATATCCCCGGAAAGGCTTGTTTACTCAAGGGAGTATTGAGCATTACTGGTATGATACTATGAGGCGTCCGATGGATGGCTCGGGTCCCCCCTGGACCCTCACCCGAAAAACAATGACTAGATTCAATCCCCCCCTTCCTTTTTAGGAACTCAACACGGCCCCTCACTCTCCTAGAGCAAAGTGGCTTCGCACCTGGCGAGGTTGCTAAGCAATTGAATAACCTCTTGCTAAGTTGATTGAATAACCTGACTTAATGAAAGCAAGCCGGGCCATACGAGAACCAGCGTAACGAGAAGCGCATACCTCCATTCTATATGCGTGCAGTGTGATCGAGTTCTTTCCTTCCGGGAAGAGTCGTTTGGAAGTGAGATCGAGTTATCTTCTCTTTCACTATCTTTCTTTATCAAACAGCTATAGTTCTTTCTCTATGGAATAGCCTTAGACTCAGGCCGGACTCGACTCTTGTGTCTAAAGACCCTATTTGCATAGCATAGGTCGAGTAGGTAAGGTAAACCCCCGAGACTCCCGAGCGTAACGAGACCTATAATTAGAATCTATGCGAGTTCTTTCGGGAAGCCACTGACTCTCAAAGGCATTGGTTATTCTCGGTCTTCCCTTATCTATTGTAATGTAAAAGCTTGATGGCAGTGGATGTCTCGGTTGATTTCCGCTTCGATAGACTCCGCCGGTTTCCTTCGCTTCGTCAACTCAGCGTTGCGGCTTCGCACCTTAGGTGTAGTCCGAGTCTGGAAGGCTTCGCCTTAGTAGGACCGAAGGGCTGTTTTCTTGTTTGTTTCGCGGCGAAGGGCAGGAAAACGAACCCCTTCTTTATGTTCTTAGCTTAACGAGCGAAGCGAAAGCGAAGCCAAGACGGCTAGCAGTAGAAGGAAGTCTTCATCCTAGGCCTCCGGACGACGATTCTTTCGCGAAGCGTTGATTTACCCCCTCTTTCTATCCTTCCATGTTGGCACACTATATACGTTGATGTCCATAGCACCACTTTCCGCTTCCTTTCTCTCTGCCGGCTTTAGCTTGACAGAGGGGCTAGATACGAAAGAACGGTATGAGATGACTTCCTGATCGATCCGCCCCCTTCTTAGTATAGGCCCGTCAACTGCCCCTTAAGCTGATCAAGCTGCTTTAATATGGATAGCTTGTTTATTTAAAAGCGACTACAGAAAGACTGAGAATGTTGTAAGTGCTCCTACTCCAAGATTTTCGTATTATAATCAGACTAATGCATTCTGATATACCGGTGACAGCGACTATTCCGGCATAGGATTCTGAGGCAGTAGATTGATTCGGAAAGGGAGGGATTCATGACCCGACTACCCGAACTTTCTTCTTTCATCCGCTTCAATCGGTTCACTTAAAGCGAGGGATGGTTGGCCAGGTCGATGGATTCTTTTCGGGTTTCGAGAAGGAGCTGCCACTCGATTCCGTTCAAGTTTTCGGAAAGAAAAAGAAGGCGCCGCTTTACTAATTAGGGCGGATGTTTTAGGTTTAGAATTCGAGGTGCGGTGAATGGTCGACTGCTTGGTTCCCTATTCATCGAGTTGTTCGGGGAATAGCGAATAGCCATCACTGAAAGGAGTCATGGAAGAATTGAACCTGTGACTGACAGGGAAGACCTCATTTCGTATATAATAAATAAATGAATCAAGAAAGTCATCGCTTTTGCCCGCATTCATTCAGTCCCAGTGGCGGTGCCCGCGCCATTTCCTATTGCTTGCTCCACCCTCACTGGCACATGCTCCGGGCTCCAGCTTTGCCTCTCACCCATCAACAAATGAATGTGTTGCGACTTAATGAACGAATCTTTTCGATCGAAGCAGAAACATCTTCTATGTATGAATATGTGAACCACACCCTGGAATTAATATTCAAATCGGCTAAAAACTCTATCCCCCGGGTCCCAAAAATGGGTTCCCACTTCATCGCGGCAGCTAGCAGGGCAGGCATTGCTTGGTTCCCGAATGGGTCTGCTTCCAGCGAGTCGAGTGCATAAGCCCCCATAAGCTATAAGGGCGAGCCTTACGTGAGAGGGGCGAATTCTTGCATCGTTTCATAAAACCACTTAACAATTCAGAATTTCCACCCCCTATCTTACTTAAATAATGTGGATTAGTCTTCTGTAGGATGGGCAAGGCATCCAGGACTATTAGCTGGTTCCTCCCCCCCATGAAATACTATTAGAATCTCTCCAGGTTGGTTGAACAAGAAATCTTGAAAGCTAAAAAGGGTAACGTAGCTGATTTGCTGATATGCTTGTTCTAAGAATTCATTACTATCTTTGATTTTTTCGATGGATTCTGGGCTAGGTACCTAAGTGAGTAACTAGCATAGGGGGGGGGGGAGCCTAACACAAAGAGTATTAAACCTTAATAAAAGCATAACCCCGAAACCCCATGCTCCTTCGGTACGTTCTTTATTTCGTTCTTTCATGTGCTTTCTGGAATCTAAATTTTCCTTATACCATCGCTCGAAGGGCGGATCCGCGGAGCTACTATAACTATAAGATATAATAAGTAGAAAAAAAGCCTATTTTGAGCATCTTCCTCTCGTACGTTCATGATATTGCTTTCACATGGCTCTTAAAGGCTCAACTAAATGAACTCTAATGGACTTAGCTTGCTCGTGTAACAACTTCATACCGTCTTGCTACCTTGACTTCAGACTTTGAGTATATACCTTTGTCCTATTCTTTTATCGTAAACTTGGCTATTGCCAGAGAAGACATCTATGTTATACCAGCAGACGGAGCAGACATGGCAAGATACATATTAATAAAAAGAATGAGCCAAAACCGAACAAGCAAGGCCAAAGCCAAATGCCGACCTAAGAAGGGACGCTTGCGGGAGACTTTCTAGTTTCCCGACAGGTCGATGTACAACCGAAAGGTGAATGCTTTACCAAACTCGTGTACAACTCCTTTCATGTGTATTGATTTCCGCTTCTTACATGCTTGGTTTCCTAAACGATTTCTCCACAGCACCCCCTGACCAAAGAAACAAAAAACACGTTCTCTCTTTGCGAGGGAAAGAAGACAGATGTGCAGCAGAGAAGGAAGAAAGACGAATGCTATGAGAGCTTAGACGGAATAAGGTCTAGGGGAGACCGCCCATTTCTCACATGGGAGGGGAAGACTAGTCAAACATTCGAGCTGTAAACTCGCAATATAGACTTGAAAAAAAAAAAGAAGAGATTGAGACGGAATATGAATGAAGGATTGAAGCATCTGACCGGGCTCTGGAGATGAATACCGCAAGAGCTTACCGGATGCACCATCGACCTCAGACAGCTCGACCGGGCGGGGGAAGAACTCAAAAGAAAAAAACGTAGTGGGTGAGCAAAAAGCAAATACCAATGAAGACCAGACCTGGAATTTCAAACAAGAAAACGTAGTAGCCTAGCCGGGGAGGGAGATTCTCCAGCTCCACTCCTTGTTATATATATGGTTGAAAATAGAGTGGAAAACTACGCTTCAAAATCAAGCCCAAAAAACTTTCCTTTTGAAAGGTCCTACTTCTTGACCCATTCAAGCCATGAAAGTTACCTTTTGGATAAGAAAACATGGCCTCTGATACTCTTTCCTGGGTTGATCGAAGAGCTGCTAACAAAAGGGCGAAGGCAGGATTCACAAGAAAATAGCCGTGGACGAGCCAATGTTTTCAAAAAATCCAATACCATAAGAAAATTTTACTTCTATTTATTATAGATTTTGCACCTTCAAAAGAGATCTCGAAGGGAAGGTTACAGAAATCTATTCATGTGTACTTCTTGCTGCTACAAGGCAATAAAGATAGAGGAACTAATTCAAGACAGTCATTTGTGGACGGGAAGAGTACGACATATTCCAGGGACCGATCTCTCTCATTAAAGGATTTTGTGGACAGACCTCAGACCGATCGATTAAACCAATTATTGTAGAGTTTCCCGGGGAAGTCTTGAATGAAAGTAATTCATGTGTGCCGATTTCCTTATGGTTGACTTAACAATTGGGATACTGGTTTCACCGTACTTATAATCCATCTTTCATTATATGCGTCTTTCAGTCTATTAGTTCATAGCGAAGCTCAGCTGGAGGGACAGTCTAACATACACAGTATGTAGGGCTTATACACACCTTTAGTAGTTCCCTCCAAAACCCCTGTCTTCTGCCTACCAATGGGAGAGAGAGCTTGTTGGACGGATAGAGTGAATGCGGGAATGGCATAGAGGAATGGGATACTACTTAAAAAAAAAAAAGTCAGAAACCAAGCCTAGGGAGCCTGTGGTTGATATAAAAAGTACTGACTATCTTTCCCAAACCCCTTGTTCTGCCTACCGACCTTTACTTATCTTTCTAGCCCCTCTACGCTTACCAACGCCTGCATTCCTTTGATTGCTTGTTGTACTCCTTCTACCATATTCCTTTGTCTTTGCATCTCAGTCCCGGATCGACTATAAGTCTTCTTTGCTATAGCTTGAATCCGTGATCGACCTATAATAAGTCTTTTGTTTGCTGGCTTGAGTCCGCGTGATTTATCTATCTTATTATAAGCGCCGAATCCCTACTTCTTGTTGCTAGCAAATGATAAAAGAATAAGTCTTTGACTGTGACAGCGACCGAATACCAAGCTAAGCGGAATGTGAGCCTTAAAGTGACTTCCTCGCTGCTGCTTGATCTATCTCATTAACTGAAGAATCCCCATGAGTGTACTTCCTGCTAGCAAATGGGAAAAGACTACTTCTTGGACTGTGGCCGACACCAGAGAAGACTAATTAGAGATTTGCTAAGCGAACGAGCCTGAAAGCGCTTCTCCTAGCTTGTTAAAACAACCTGATCGGGACCTCTCCGAGTTCCCTCTTCCGGCCGTAGATCACTGAACTATGCGCCTATCTTCGCTTTTCGATCAGCCGTAGCTCCCCGTTCACTTAGCCTACGAACAATCATTACTGATTTTTTCGGGAGGGAAAAGGGACAAGTAGGCATGATGAATCTCGAGAAGGATGTAATGGTGACAACATCCCTGTGCTTTCAGCTTTTAGTCTGGCTTCCCGGTGGTTCCCAGTCACAGCCTCCCATTCCTCCCCGAATAGCTTCTTGTTATTCCTTCCACAATCCCTCTCGAAGCTCGAATGAAACTCTTGTTCCGGGTTTAGGCCACTCAGCAATGAACATATACACATGCGGGATGAGCCCCAGTTCTTCATAAATCAGCAGTTATTAAAGTCTTATTCCCTCATCATCATTTACAAAGAGAGTCATTGCCCATTCTTTACCATGCGACGCAACCCACTTGTCTCATTGTTACCATTACTTCTTTTGCCATTTCCACGAATTCATGCTCATTGCCTTACCAATTAGGCCAATGCTTGGATAAACGAATATTAATGAATAGGGAGGATACCTATAAGAAGAAATAAGCCCACCTCGATCCCGGCACAGATGCCCCAACAGACCTCGGAAGGCTCATCGTGAGTTATAGTTGTTCGACCAGGCTCTGAACCCTCATGAGAGACAGATAGATGGCTATCTCCTTTTCCCACCCTTGCTGAAGAGGCTTTCATCTATGGCCTCCCTAACTAGAAAGAAAGAGGGGATCAAAAAAGCTTTAAACGAGTAACGCCTTGAATAACAATGGCTAAAGTAAAAAGCCTACCGCCCTTACCTGTTCTCTACCCGGACCTAATCCAAGCACTGAATCGATCAAGTTGGTTTCCGAGCGGGTTCCGCTTTCATAACTAATAAGGCGTCAAAGAAAGGTCTTTTCTTTAAAGGTATATTCAAAGAAACTTAGCTTACCAAGAGTTCCGGAACTAGAGAGATAAGAGAGAGGATTTTATCTCCATACGAGGGAAATTTCGTCTATCTGATCCCCTTGACCTGAGTCTCGGAGTCTCGGTTTTCGCGAGATTCGTTCCTTCTCTCAGGCTCAAGCTCTGTCTGGTCTTCCTTCCCCATTCCTCACAGGCTTCCGGGAGTGCCGGCTCTGTACTCTGTTCGGACCATAAGACTTGCAACACTGACTTACCGAAAAGACTGACTGCTTTCCTACTTTTCGTTCTGCCCCTACTAGTAAAGGGGCTTTAGCCTTACAACAAGCTTGACTTAAAAGGCTTGAAAGAGTTTTATCTATGATACGCTTGAACTGAACTATCAGCCCTAGAAAGAACCCAACCCGCTTACCGTGACGGAAGAAAGACGGATTTATTATCTAAGCAAAGCCTATAAGCAAAGCTACTCTCTAAGCCAAGCTTCCCTTTTTTCCCAAGTGCACTTCGGCACCAGACTAGCCGACCTACCTTGTGTCTCTGTATTTCCCTAAGCCAACTTATACAAAAAAGAATGCAGCAAGGAGACTACTACTTACCCTATCTCTAAAAGCTTCACTAGCGAAAACTGTTTCATTTCTACGACCAACCGAGAGTCCCTGTGCTATGGCTCACACCCGGAATAAGGCTCGAGAGACCTGATCTGCTTTCGCAAGGTAAACGATAGCCTTGTTGAGCTTTAAAGTACTTATTGCAACTGTAACCGCGGTCACAGAAATAAGAAACTTATCTTTGACTTCGGCACTTGAACTTAACTTTCCAACTTGTTAGGAGTAGGGGCTTTCACTGGAACTGAAACTATATCTTCTGATCAACTCGGCTTCCTTAAAAAGACTTTGAGGGCTGACTTTTGAGGGCTTTCCACTCGCGCTACCCGAAAGGAACTAGAAGTAACCTTTTCTCTAAGCTAAGCCGCAAAGAAACTGGAACAAAGAAAGAACAAGGATTTCATCCAAGGTGCCAGCACAAGAAGATCTTTCTTTCTCTTAGCCGCTAAAAGCTGATTGATCTGTTCTCCACTTGCCACTGTAACCGTAAAGACTCTATCTCTAAAGCAGCCTTCTTTTTTATCATATAATTATGCCTAGATAAAAGAAGAAGTAATCAAGTAAGGGGGTGTTTCAATCGCAAACAGAAGACGGATTCCTTGGAATGTCAGTATAAGTTTGTCTGCCAGACTGGACTTCTCGGATGGAGACCATACATTCCAATGTTCCAGCGATCAAGGCGCCTAGCCGCTGATCCTGAAAACGCCTATCCATATCACAGGCTTCGGTTACAACCCGATTCCAACTTATATATTTGATCTAGAGTTAGCGACGGCTAGTCCATAATAAGTCGGGAGTTTAATGATCCGTCGTACATTCGATCGAAACCGATTCCATTCCGAGCGAGCAGGACAGCTTCTCTCGAACTCAAGGATCTATTTCCTAGTTAATTCACTACCCGGCCGGGCATACTGGTAGCTACGACTCGTTTCACTCCCATACATGAACAGCTCGTTTCACTCCCCTGCGCGAACTGGTAGCTACATCTCCCTCTCGCCAGCTCGCTTCCTTCGATCTTGTTTTCAGAACGGTTCTACTATGCCAGCGGGGACCGGGTTACGTTCGTAAACGTGTAAACCACTGTTGGGCGCTGCTTGTTCGATCCTATTCGTGAAACTGAAAAGAAGAGCGTACGAACTATTTAAGGCAGAAGGGATTCGAACCCTGTAATGAGCCAGAACTCTGCCTCGGCAGTAGTTGGGGGCTTCGGGGGGCGGAGACCCTTGATCAGTTCACATGTAGACGACTTGGAAGCAGACGCTATAACGCCAGATGAAGCGGACGAACGCGAAGTTTCATGAAATTGGGTATCGCAAACGTTTCGATTCTTCCGAAGAATGAGCTGATGTTATATATGGTATTGTGGTATTTGGTGTACTCTACTCTTCCCTTGACCTAGCCTTGCCCAATGCACTGAACACCAACCTACTCTACATTGAACTCCACCTCTTGATGATTCTATTCTTCCTACTTTGTGCAAGATCCGGATTCGCTTTCTCTCCCTTGCGGTAGAGTGGCTTCCTCGAGGAGAGTAGCTTCTAATATCTTTGCTTGGATCTATTCTAGATCTATTACTATATACGTTACGCCGCTAGCAGGCTTACTCGGCGGAAGGGTTCCAAACCTTGCTCCGATTGTCAGGCAATAGGACTCTGTTTGTCCCCTAGTTTACTGTTGCGGGGAGAACATCCAGTGTAGTAGTTCCTACACAAGGAATGCTAAAAATGCAAATAAAGATATAAACTTTTCGGAGAATGTAGATTCAAGAGCGGTCCACGTGACCCCTTGTTGAGTGGGGGAGCAAGTATAGCTAGCTCGTATATCTTCCGCCAGGCCAGACTCCATAGGTGTTGATTGAAGGGCACTCCTGAACTTAAGGTCAAGTACGATCTACTCTGACCGAGTCACATCTGGCAGAAAAATAGAAATTCCGAGGAAAGGAAAGGAGAGGGGAGGTCTGGACGACAAGCATTCGTTGGAAACAAAAAAAACGGAGTTCTTTACTATATAAACATAGGCACACCCAGATAATCCTGGTGGGGCACCCCTGATTCAAAGGGATAGGTTCTCTATCAGAAGGGAGATAGGTTATGCGATCCAATGAAGGGCTTCATGCCAAAAGTGTGTCTGAAGCTTAAGGGAGAACTACTAACTGGGACCCAAAACAATAGCTAAAAAAGGAAATGTGAGACTCCGAGAGCGCCTTTACTGCCTGTAATGCTCGAATAAAAACCTTCAGCCTCTCCATCCGCCGCTGAAGAAAGAGAATAAAAACCTCTCGTTTATTGGGAATTTCTCTTTAGTAAACGATCGAATAGGAGCAATTAGGCCTTCTGCTTCTGCAATCGGGAATAGGTCTGAGGTCAACTGTACAATAATCGGTTGAAACTGCCTGGTCAACGCTCATCCCTTCTTTCCTTCTTCCTAGGTTTTTATTCGTCCTGTTGTCTCTCCTGTCGCATCTGTGTAAACTGTCCGTTGCTTGCTTCTGGAGTGCTGGAACTGGAACTATCACATCAGTCGGATCTTCATTAGTTTTTTTTTAGGTGCTTTCCTTTGCTTGTTTGAAGGAAGGAATGGTAGCATGAGTAAGGTTAAGCAAAGAAGTAGGCGCAGTAGATCCTTCCTAGCCAACCATTCCTGTATCTGTTCCGTCTGTAACTGTGTTAAACGGTGTGCCTCTTAATTATGTTCTGTAAATCTCTCTTCCTTCCCTTGCCTTTGAGCTCGCTCAGGTGAAGGTACAGGCAGGGGAGCTCGGGGCCATCGGTAAAGCATCTGGCTCAGGCGGTAGTAAGCTCACATTCCTGTTTTTGTCTAAAATCATCCCTATTTGCCTACGGAACAGCCCGCAGGGGATTAGGATATGCATGAAATAGAACTGGCCTGGAAACTCGTCCGTCCCTTATCCAACCACTTTGTCGAGGATGACTTTAGGACAGCAGGATATGCGGGTAAGGGAAAGGGAGAAAGACAGTAAATGAATATGAACTTCCAATGGCTTCAAGGGAGCAACCACTCAAACTATATGGTAGAGAACTAGAACTCTCTGGAATAGATTAGGATAAGCTTAGCCCTGGAAGTTTACTAGCCTTAATTTTGAGATCAATTGGCAGCACTCGAGAATTGTTAACTAGCAAAAGAGCTTTCTAAGTAAGACCGGTCTTTCTAATAGGGTATATGCCTCTGCCCCCTTGTCTTTCCTTCTCTGTCCCCTTACCCGATGCATGGTCATGGTATGTCTATAGTGAAAGATCTATTATAGCCGTTCTTGCTAGCCGCTTAGGGGTATGGATCTCGACAAGGTTTCTTCTTCCTTGACTCTATGGAATGGATTCCTACCACCGGGAAATGTGAGGCCTGTTGGAGATCTAAAATCGTGCATCAACAATTATGTATGATTTGGGATCGGGATAAATCAGATTCTGGCTTACTAATGGATCGAACTTTCAGTTTTGTTTTGAGGTAGGTACCATGGAAGAGGTAGGTTATACCTGAAAGAGGGACACGGATAGGAATAGAAGATGACTGCAAGCTCTTAGTCTTGGCTTATTCTTTTTTTATGGAGAGAGGGCAAGGAGCAAGAATTCTTAGATGGACAACCTCAAGGGCCTTTTCACACTTATTAATCTTTCATTCACTGCTTTCCGTGTCTGTCGACGAATAAAGTGATAGTTAAAATAGCTAGTCGACCATAAGCATAAGAAAGTCCCAGTCTCTTTATGGAGATAGAAGAATTAGAACATGAATAGGCCTAGGAAGAAGGTACTTCTTTTCCAACCACTTATTTGTCATCTAGACCATAGAATAAGAGGTTGTCCTGTCTAATATGGGATATGAAACAAATTGTTCACCACGCCGTCTGGAATGAACGCATTAGAATTTACCCTGTTGATTTGGTCAGGCTCCAAGAAGCCTTTTTTCTGTACAATGGTTTGTTCTTCCACTTTATCTCCCTTCCTAGGGATCTGGCTAGCGTCGTGCAGCGTTCGGTCTCGTTTCGGCAGGCACTTTAGCTTCAAAATCTTCTGTTGTTGAAGTTGTTGATGTCAGGGCAACTCCAGCGCATAATCCATATGTTAATCCCCTTATTACGAGCTCTCTCTGCTCTGCTTCTTCCCCAACCCCATGAGCTATCAATACACCGAGCTCAGATACCTCTCTGCGTACCCTTTTCTTTGGTGGAACCGTAAAAGCAGCAGTTTTGGTTGGAGCCTCTGTCCTCGGTGTAATAGTCATTCTTAACACTCTCGTTCTAAAAAAGGAGTTTAGCTTTGTAGTTTTCGCTTGTAACTTTCTGGCTGGTTTGCTTCTCGATAGCCAGTCCAGTGGCAATGAGGAAAGTTTGCGAGAGTTTGTATTCAGATGGATCTTGCAAAACCCATCATTGCTCAGTACAAGTCAAAATTGAGGAGATCGGTGTTCAGAGTGAAAGATAGGTGCCTTCACTCAGTTTGCAAAGCCTGTGGGCGAGTGGGACACGTTCAGAATGTCTGTCCGTACAGAATAACCGGACCGGCCGGCATATGAGTAAGCATCCGTACTTTTCCCCTCGGCTCGGATCATAGAACTGCCTTGTCCCGATTGAACTGGAATTGGGAAGCTATAGTTAAGGTGCACGGGGTATAACCTTAAAGTTGTTGGTACTTTACAAAGTTATCTTAGCTTAGATTGCCTTATCCTTATCATAAACTGTACTGTATTGATCCGGCTTAAAATATACCGCTGGTAGATCTGTCCCACTCTCCTGACCTCACCTCTGTGTTTTTGGAGTAAGGGATGCCTCGGATGATAGAACATAACCAGTCAGTTATGCCACGCTACGGTGCCTTAGCTGGTTCCCGATCCTCCTTCCAATTCTGCGTGTTTGAGTAGGTAATGAGGAACAGCAAGAAGATGGGTTGTTACCCAAAACAGTGTGGGTAGCCTGCCCCCAATCAAGTGTAGCGATCACTGAACGATTGATTCCGCATAGGAAGTTGCTTTCTGGGGAAGTTTACTTTACTCTGGAAGTGCTGCTAGTCGAAATCTACTTTGTCCCCAATTCTTCGCCTACAAAGGCTTAGGCCTAATTGGTGAATTGTTCGTCACTCTGAACTGAAGACTTTCTTCTGGATCTGTGGTGTTCCCACTATCTGGACTTGTGTACTTTCAGCCGTTCAGGTAAGTGTGGGTCCGAGAGCGGTACAAAGAAAGTGGGCTGTGAAGCTTACTGTTTTTGGTCTGGACAGCCTACCATGAAAGGTAATATAGAGATCCATTTTATATACCTGTTGAGCTAAATATCTTGTCCAGGGAAAGAATAAACAGCTCAGCTCCAGTGGCCAGAAGTTGGTTACTTTAAAAAGCAGAGGCTTGAATAAGTTCTTTTCTTCCTTTTTCCGTCCGAGATAATCCGCTAACCAGTAACAACCCACAAACAGGAATGACCTCTAAGGCTTATGATAAAGCACTTCATCGCTGTCAAAGAGCATTGAATTGGATTCCGGAGATGATGGGACAGAAGATGGAGTTAATTAAAGGTCTTTTGAGACTGCCTTTTCTTTGGTCTACTGAGACTGCCTTTTCTTTGGTCTACTACACAACAGGGTATGCTTTTCCCCAACCAAGCTGGTGCTTCTTTCTTCGTTTGCTTGTGCCCTCCCTGGAGCTGGAGTTTTGAAGAAAGAGTTCTCTCGCTGCTCCGGGCTTGCTGGGATTCGATCGATCCTGCTTTCCTTCCGTAGGGGAGGTTCTCTTTCTTATATGATTATACGAATAGAGTGTTTTCGATGAGTCGGTCCTCTTCAGTTCGGGATGGGGTTAAGTTCAGAACAGCTCACATCACAGGTAGTGTATTAACACTATGCTGACAATTGGTCCTATCACCGAGGGCTAGCAACACTATCAGGCTAGGGAGGCCTAATGGAACTAACGGCAAAGACGGCTACAACCACTACGGCAACAGGAGACAGCTACGGATGAGACCTCTACGGAGGAAACATCTACCTACTGCTACAACCGAGACAGCAACTGCCACAAAGGATAAAACAAGGGAACTGCACTCCAATAACGCCTTGGGTGGGAGATGCAAGCTAGATCTCTCACTTAGTCTTTCCCTTTCTTAAGGGCACAAGTCTGTTCAACAAGTCTGTCCACTCTCAGGAGGGCTGAAAAGCATTTGTTCGAGCTGATTAAACGGACTCCTCCTACTTATAAGAAGACTTATTTATTCATTCTTTCTGGTGGGCGTCTTGCGATGCAATAATCACTCCCGTTACGAGTCTGAATTTATGAACCCCTCGCTCGGTTAAACCCATGGGTTGCTGTCGTCTTCTTACTCACGCCGTTGGTGGAATCGAAGCAATCGCCATTTCGATCGGGTACATACGTGTAGTTACGATATTCACGAGAATCCTATCGAGGAGAAAGAACCCACTTCCTTTCAAAGACTATGGTACCGGATACTAAACCCTTTCTACTTGGACACTAGCACCACTCTCTTTTCTTTGAATTGAAACCATCTCGTGGGCGAGCCTTAGCCTCTGCTTATTCTGCCCAACGCTCCACTCTACCAAAGAGTCAAATACCCGGTTAGAGGAAGAGTCAAATACCCGGAGGATATGTGGGGAATAAGCTCCTTGTTGTTTGTGTAAGGCAGGATTTCAAGTCGTCTATTCATGAAAGAAGAGTTCCGCTGAAAGCAAACCTCACCGATACAAGTGTTCTACGCCAGCCTGGTTCAGTTCGAAAAGGAAGTACAGGTTGGCAACGTAACGTTATGATGAAAGATGGGATTTTTTAGCTGAAAATGTCTACCACTTAGACTGATCTTACTTAGCACACCAATTGATCGCAGGCAGGCTTGCTGGTGCTTATAACCTTATAGCTTCTGCCTTTCTTGATTCAGCTTCGTCTGTTGATGTGTTTGTTGCTGTTGAACCTAGGGCTGTCCCTCAACTCTTTCCTGCCAGAGGAGAGGTTGGTAACCTCCAACACAAAAGGAGGAAGGAACAGAGGGTCAAAGCAGATAGGGCTTAAACGTTTTCAAAACCCCATATTTTTGAGCAGAAAATGCCTAACCGCTGCCCCCTCTTGGTTGAGTCAACCTCCGTGTTCTGCCTGTTGATTCCCTAACAAATGGAGACATAGGAACTCAAGACAAGGCCTTTCCTTCTAGTGTGCCTATCTATTAGTATTAGGAAGCAGGTTCCAGGTTCCTAGACCCCCGGTAAGCCCGACAGTAGCTAGTAGGACTGCTCTTCGAGTATCGGCCTCTTTCGTGCAAGAAATTGAAGTGAGTTTTGGCACATAATATGCCTATTTGTTTATTTACAATAATGGCTCTCCCCCGAGGGAAGTAGCAAGAGGAATTCTTAAGAAGTAGCAAGAGGAATTCTTAAACTGTTACTGAACTAATTGTTTCCAAAGAGGGTCAGCTCTTCCTTTCTCTAGGTGAGTAGCTTCTTCTCCTTCCTTGTCTCTTAGTTGAATATGGGTCTTTAGCTTTCCCTTTCGTAGATTGTTAAGTCCAAAGGCTAGTAAAAGGCCCCGGTAAGATCGATCGGGCTTTCCTGCTTATCTGTTCATTTCTCTAGTAGGAGAAGTTAGATAAGAAGCAGGGAGAAGATAGCTGTCTTTCCTGTAGGATACTAACCCTCTAGCTCTTCTCTTTCGCTAAGGCCATTGAAAGCTGTCTGATATGGGTAGTCTCTCTTAAGGCTTTCAACTAGAGTTTAGGTAGCCTCATGAGTACCCTTATTTATAGTTATTTCTTTATTGCTTTATGGGTCTTCCAATGCTTCTAAAAGGTTATAGCATACCATTTTCTAGCATACTATCTTCTTTCTTGAATATGGTAATCTACCAAGGAATGGTGCATAACCCGCCCTCCATTCAGGATCCTTTTTCAGGCCCAATTGACTCATATGATACACGATTTGAGGATCCAGTAAGCGAATCCCTTGCTTCTCCTGCTGCTCGCTTCGCTTCTTTCGCTGAGCTGTCTAGCGTAGTCATGGATTGAAGGATTGGATGATCAAAGGGCTGAAGTCGAAGTGCTCCTCTTGGATCTGGTGAGTGATAGGGCTTTTAGTCTCCCCCTTTGCGCTGTTTCTGGAGCTACCGCACGCACCCGGCAGTGTCCGCTTAGTCACGTGAGGGAGGGCAGAATGCACCTTTAGGGTAAGAATTCTTTGCAGAGTAGTAATCGTGGTCTGGACTTCGGGATTGGCATCCTTGTCTACGAATTGTTGTTGATAGACGGGATTGGCATCCTTGTCTACGAATTGTTGTTGATAGAAAGGTCGGCTCTTAGAACTTAGATCATCTCATTCCAGACCAGCGGATGGAATGGAGGGACGGGCAAAGAGTCATGGAATGCATCTGATCGCCAAGCAGGAGAGTCCACACGCAGGACAGGGTAAGAAAAAGCCCAGAAAACCATTCGTCTTACTCGCAATTCAAAACACAAGGAAGTAGATATCTCGGAGGTGTAGCTCTTAGCTCTCCCTTCAATGGCCTCTTGGTGTCTTTAGTAGTCCAAAGCTGTGAGCGGGAAAGGGCAACATGGGAAGGCCCCTTCGGTTTTCTTTCCTTGACATAAGGGTTTGAGAGAGGAACTCGGCTTAAAGGCAGATAGGGATTGAGACTAAACTCTTTCTTTGTGAGCCTGCGGGTCTCAGTCTAAGCTAGAAAAAGGCTTTGTTGCAGTGAAATCTGAAGCCCCGGGGCAGTAGTTAGCATTTCATAATAAAGTGTAAAAAGTGGGTGTCCAATCTGTAGCTTGATTCCAAAGCTAAGTATGAGATTGACTACTCGGCCTTTTATTTTCATATTTCAAGGTGAGATCCAAACAGGGAACGGAGTAGCTTGAGCAAGGGGCAGAGGATAATACAGAAAGGGGTTGCGACAGTGGTAGTGAAATATCATTCTTTATAGTAAGCGCTATGGCGCGCTAGGAGGTGGACCAGAGTTGCTGACCTTGATCAGATAGGGGGCTGACACTTTTAGCCTAAGGGCCAAAGCATACGAAGACATTAAAGAAGACCCGAGTAGCTTCCTCTTATGGATCCACCCCTTTATACGAGCTTGGGCAGTTGGAACACTTGGTCATACCATTTTTTGATACGAAAGAGTGGCCAAATCTCTGGATTTCGGACGTTGCAGAACAGCTTTCGGATCTCTGCGGCACTACATATGAATGCTATTCTTCTGGATCAGATCAAAATAACTGGTCGAATGCTTGAAAGAGGGATCACTTGGGCTGTGCATGGGCTTGATACCCGACTGTCTAACCCTATCTTTCTACTTATTTTCTTGAAAAGAATTCCAGTTGGGGTGCTCTTCCCTTAGCCTTCATATCGGACTCCGAGCATCACGGAACAAATAGCAGCACAGGATTGGATTGATGCCTTGAGGGAGTTGCTCATTCCGTGATGATATTGAGCCGAGGAAAGGTTGTTTGGAAGTCTTCTCTCTGCGGTGCGTAAGGCCTGCCAATAAACGCTTAGTAGAGCCGAAGGAGAGGCTTGCTTCACTGGGGTGGGAATAAGATATAGAGGATAAAGGTTCTGTTCTGGTCGGATCGCATCAAAGATCATAAAGCTTTTATGCTTGCTTGCCCCTGTAGTAGTACGTTTCCTTCATCGCGAGAAAGAACCTCTCCCTCGCCTTCCTATCGGAGCAAAGCCTGCCCATATCTGCTTTACCACCCGGCTTGTTCTTCCCCACCGGACTATCTACACACCCCATTCACTCGAATTGTCGGTCCGATAGAGCTTTCGAACAAATGTACCCATCCCGCAGGTGAGATTCTTTCTTCAGCGGCTTTCATCGCATTGGTATAAAAAGCCGGAAAATCTGAAGAGTTCTTAAGGCACCCGAAATGTAGAGGAATAAAGAGGATTTTGAGTGGTACAAATACTACTATTTATAAGCAAGCCAGTCATTCGAGGCTAGGAATCTGTCCGATCTCAAAAGAATGGGAGGGTTGGATGGGAATGAAAAGAAGGGAGTCGGCTCAGCAGGATTCGGGATGGGATCGACTAATGAATATGGTTGTGATGGGTACGATAAAACATGTTCTTTCTTCTCGGTCATCGCTAGCAGCCGCCTCATAGTAGTGAAACACGTTGGTCGCAAGGGAAGACACCACTCTAACTCCCCTCATTGCTCTAGCCGGACCGGGATAAACTAAACATTGGGGTAGTGGCTCCGGACGAGGGAAAAGGACGAAAGATGCGTAACTAGGTGATATAGAAGGTCGACCCAACCGAATCAACTACTGCGGGATCATCCGCTCCTTCTGTTGTTATTGCTCCTGCCTGTCACTACGCCACCTCAGCAGCTGGGACTGGAACTGCTTCCGCATCTGGTACTCCCCAACTCAGTCGAGTGTCTAAAGACCGGGTTCTCTCTCTGAATCAGGTTATTCACTGGGCAGTTAAGCCATCGAGTCTTCTAGGGTTGATCGACCCCGTTTCAAGATGATTCATCCAAGACTCTAGATCTCGTTAATTCTAAGGAGGTGCCCCACTACGATAAGGGGAGAGGAAGCCCCTTACACATAGGGAAAATGGCGGGTTCTTTGTCGATCCCATCCCTGCAGCTACAGCAGGTGCCCGGAATTCATGGATTCTCTGGTAGAGGGGTGTCGAGGTGGAATTCTTTGGTGGGCAGGCTTAAAAGAAGCACCCAATAGCAGTAGGAGTAGCTACCGACCGACTTCAGACTTCAGATCCTGAATCTCCATAAATGGGTATGACTGGTTAAGCCCAGGTTTAAAAATATCAGGCACGATATAGGAGGCATTCTCCAAAGTAAACCCGATATAGGAGGCATTCTCCAAAGTAAACCCATGGTTGGTTAGTCCGATCAAACCTTGACTGCTTCCCCATCAGCCCATCCGTCTCTTTCACTTCCTCCTCCACTTCCTCCTCCACTTCCATCTCGATTCCAAGGCTGGTCCCTAGTTCTATCCCGTGCTCTCAGAGGCAGCTCCTGCTGATCTTCAATCGAAGGTAAAGGCAGGAAAAGCTAAGTTGGGTTCAAAGGCAGGTTGAACTGCATTGGTTGATTCTAAGGGGGTGTCATCGGTTGAAAACTCTTAATCATTCGAAGTCAGTCGTAAACCTGCCTGCCACTTAAGAGTTAGCAAACTGCCCCTCGCTCTCTCACTTCTTCAGGAGCCTCTTCAGTAAACTCTTTCCGCTTCCGCTTCTGAATCTGGGTGGCGGCTTTGGTTGGAAAAGAGAGTGTTTCAGTTACGGTTTAGGGCTAGTGAGTGACTATACGTTCGTGAAGGCAGACAGGCGCTCGTAGACAGAAAACCGTTTTAGCAGAGCGACTTAGAGAAAACAAACCACTTCTTGTTTCGAAAAGCGATGCGTACAGTTCCGGGGGTTGTAGAACAACTACTTCTTTGCCGTTCTTTTTCCGTTAGCCAGTATCGAGACTCTAAGACTCCTTGCGCTTAGCCCACCGCGGGTGCTTTGATAGAACTTTCGGGTTGTAGGGCGCAAGGGGATCTTGAACTTTGCCAGTAGCTAGTTCAGATATGGCAAGCGGTTCGAGTCAAGTGCGAGTTAAAGAACCAATTGTTGGCAAGAGTCAAAAAGATGAAGTAAACGACTTGGTCTCTTCTTTCTTCCTCTTACTACTCCTTGCCTCTTCTGGAAAGTTACTTTGACCCAATAGAGTATCCTTCCGTATAGGGGAAGGAAACGCTCTCGCAGTAGTTGTTCTGTAAGGGCTTTTTTTAGCGTGAGAAGGCAGTTAAAGGGTATTGAGCTACGAATGCTTATACAGGGCAACTATAGGGCTTATAGAGAATGAGAGGGGCTCACTTGATAGAGTGCCGAGCATTGTTCGTCGTGCTAGTTCCGCTACTCCAGTTTCAGTGGTTTTTCTTCCTTCTTTATCTTGCTTTCGGGCCTACGTCTCTCTTTCAAGGGTTCCAGTTTCTTTGGTAGCTTTGGGCAAGGCAGTACTGGTACTCAGTCGATGTTGCTCTAGCCGCTTTCGGCTTAAGGGAAGGTTGACTTTTCCTTTCCGTGAAGTTTTTGTTCCAGGCCCCCTTCTTAGTCAATGGACTGATAGTTGAAGGGACGGGGTCATGACTTTAACTTCTAGGTAAACCTGTAAGTTAAGGAAGGAACAGCTGTAAGTTAAGGTTTCAGTGGAGTTGAACCTGCACCCGAACCAGAGAAGGAACCGAAGAGAGCCAGTAACGGTACTGGGGCTGGAGGGATAGCATTCACAAATATTGCAGGTAGCGGGTAGGCGTCACCTAAGAGAGCCGGCACTCGAAGAAAAACCAGTAGTTCAGTTTCGGTACTAAAGTTCCAGCGCTCGTAGAAAGAGGTAGGTTCGTCAGTTTAGCCCCGTTTTTTAAGGCTTAGGGAAGGGTGGTCTACGATCAGCGGATCAATCCAAACAATTGTTGGACGGGAGGGTGGTCTACGATCAGGCATCAAGGAATGGGCTATCTAACTCACTCAAGGGAAAAAAGAACCTTAAAAATGAAAAATAGAAGAGATAAGCTAAGCAGGCAGACAGACTAGGCTAATAGCACTTGATGAGCTCAGAGCGGTGAAAGAGCATTTTCGGGAGAAGGAAGGGCAATTGAGACCAGGAAAGAAGGAATTTTTTCGCATGTGTTAAGGTATCGCTAGTTGAGACAGCCTAAAGAGGGGCCAGGGGCTTTCGACTAAAGAGAGAGGCATTGAGACGACCCACTAAGTACACTACTACCTATGGAGATAGCCTGAACTGGGCTTCTGACTCTTATTACTAAAGGAGATAAGCTAGGCGGGCACAGGTGGACTAGACCTCAAACCATTAGATTATTAGCACTTTAGCTCAGAACGAAGAGAGAGCATTTGCGGCGGGAGAACGCTAAAACAAGGGCGATTGGGAGGGGCGCATGTAGAAGCCGTAAAAATCAGACTTTCATGGCACTAAGGCAAATGCAAAATAAAATTTAGCCTTACGGCGGGAAGCATTCGACTTTTTCGAAGAAGTTGTGTTGGATTATTTTTGGCTTCTGTTAGATTTTAACATTTCTTTCTTTTGCTATTGAAAATGAGTCAGCTTTCTTCGCACTCATGGAACAACAATAAGGTGGAGAGGGCTGGCTTGGGCTTGAAGGCCGGTGTTTTAGAGAGGAGCCTTTTTCGCAGTGAGAGCGCTGGCCCTTGTCATGGTGAGTTACGTTTGGTTTTCATAAATCGTTTCTTTCGAGCCTCCCCCTTAGCATGTTGGGGATGGTAAAAAAAAAGATTAAGAGGGATGTGGTTCATTGGAAGCGGATTTCTCTATCTACGTCATTTCATTCAATGGAGAGGGGGAATAGGAGATGGAGATGCTTTCTTTGGTGTCACTGGTTCGGACCGGAGAAAGATATGCATTTGAGTCAGCTTAAATCTGAAACGGAGGAACAAAGATCAGGAGAGTTCGCCCTTGCACCCATCCCATGGTTTTGGCTCCTTATTGCCCCTGGCTGCTGATTCGCTCCCAAAAGCTGGTGATGGGACAGGTGGATAAGTCGACGTTGATTGGCCGGGGCCGATGAGCTTCCACCGGCCAGCCACGGATGTATTCTGTATTCGAAGACGTGGGTTAGTCGCTAGCTTCGTATTCGGGATCGGGTCTTAGAGATGATGGTGTCTCTTCCTTCCCCCCATTCCCAGCAGAGGATTCCAATCCGGTTTATGCCTTCAAAGCGGGGATTCAAATCAAAAAGTTGAGGGTCAGGGGACAGAGAATGAGTTAAGTGCCTTGCCTCGGGCCCAGAAGGTGCGGTTGAGAGCTTAGATCCATCGGATTCGGGGTAGAGATGAACTTTCAAGGCTTGGATCCAAATCAACTGAATTGGCTTACTCCGGTGGGCGGGAGAAGCATTCGAATAGGGATTTTCCAAGGGCGGGAGATATTCCAGAAAGATTTTAATCCGGAACCTCGACTCGACCAAAAGAGAGAGATTAAGAGTGCTTTGAAGGTTGCTTCCGGAGGGGACTCAAATAAGGGTTCTCCGGTTGGGTCCTGCAGTTCCTAGTGCTTCTCGCTCCGAGGGAGATGGCTCAGATGCTTACTTTACGGAATGACTTCCATCGGCATAGGAAGTTCCATTGCCCGTTGGAGACGAAGATGCAGAGGCCTTCCTCAGATTGCTTGTTTCGACTTCGGTCCCACATCCGCTTCCGGGTGAACGAGTAGAAGGTTCGATTCCTTTGGTCCGGTTCCGAATGAAATAGATGGACTTGGAGAGGGGGGAGTTCTCTGCCACTGGGGCCGGGCTTTGATCAGCGTGGGGAGATAAATGAAGCAATTTACTTAAAACGCTCCACGCCGTGCCGGTGGTTCTGGGGTCGGAGAATCATCGTTAGATGCAGCTACTGGGAGGGAGTGACCCCCATCGGGATCGATAGTCAAAGGGAGGTGGAAATGCGTTTAAAGTCTGGGGGCGGGCTTAGGATGCCAATCATTTGCTCCATCCGCCATTCCTTGTAATAGGACCGGTTTCCTAATGAGACCATTCGCAGGCATCTTTGCCACACATCATCATCAGCACTAGCAGTAAGGGCTACAATCAATGGCCAACTCCGGCTACGGAACTTTATGATTCTCAGTGCAACTTTAAATCCATCCATCTCGGGCATGTGGAGGTCAAAAAGAAGGATTTGGAAAGAGGTTCCAGCAGGTCCCAGAGCACTCAGACATTCCAACCCGGACGAAACAGCAGAGACATGGCAACCCAACTTTTCAAGTAGCTTACGGGTAACAAGCCTGTTTGTCGTCATCAGCTAATAGAACTTGAATGCCTCTCAGAAGAGAGTTGGGGCGTGGGTCTTCTGATGATCCTCCAGGTTCAATGAAGCTAGCACCAATTGATGATTGGAGTTGAAACTTTAGAATGAGGGTCATGCTTTGCATAAGGCCTTGAGAATTCGGGACAACACAAATATTCCCTTGCATCATCTGCACAAGCTTTTTGCACATGCTGAAGCTTAGGCCACCCTCAATTCCTTCACTGTTGTGTTTCCTACTAGCAAGCTGTAATGAAGAAATCACGCCCTCCAATCGGGAATCACCACTGTAAATACCAAAAAAACTTTATATAAATACACCCATCAGATGAACTGGGTCTCAAAATCGCCCATCTTTGATCGTTCCTGCCTTCACTTTAACCCACTAAGGAAGTTCGGAAAGTTACAGACCCTGCTCGATCCCACCCATTCAACAGATTCCCAACCATATGCAGTATGACCTGAAAAACTATTCTATCATCACCCATCAATCGATCGGGCAGTGCATTCCCAACTTCAATAGAAAAAATAGCCCCTAGAAACACATAAGCACTTTGCAAGACAAGCTGCTTCCCTTATCATGGAATGAAGCCGGAAGGATCTCATCTCTCATGGAAACCTACCTGTATCCTTCATAAAAATCTCCATTACATCATTTATCAAAGTCGAGAGGACACTGCTTGTCTTCACCATTGTATCCACGACGATCTGCTGTTCGCTGCCCAAACTCTCTTGTTGTATCATTGAAAGCAATCCTGATATCGAATGCATTGGCCTCCTCATCCTGAGTAGATAATGGCTATGGAGGAAGAGATGTAAGCGCTAAAGAAAAATCACACTTGGGGGATAGTGTCCTTGCCTAGTGGGAAAGGCCCTGTTGGTTGCAAGTGGGTATGAACCCGAAAGTGAAAGCCGGATGGGTCGATCATTGGATAGAGAGCGGGCTTTCGTTCATTCAGTCAATCGACTTCTATCTATAATCGCGAATCGGTCCCTATCAGGGGAAAGGCTCTCTATCAATGGGCAGACGCCTTCTATTTTTAATGAAGCGCTGGCCTCTGAAAATTAAAAGCTACGGAAGGAGGAGAAGATGTGCGGTGAATGAATAACTCAACATCGGTCAAAACAATAGATCCGGCCGTGCTCATAGATAGATGAAAACCAAGTCGTTGTCTCGGAAGAAGAGACCAAGCGAGTCAGGGATTAGTAGACCTGCGACTCCTTAATCGCGCCCCTCCATAGCCTAACGTGGCCCCAGCCTTTTGTTTGATAGAAGTCATCCGCCTAAATCAGTCTTCAATGAATCCGTGCTACCATTGGAAAAGCTATCGAGACGGGAAAAGGAGCTCTCCTTCGGATCCTCGCTTGTAAGGTATTGTCTTCTTCTGTACTCGATCTTGAGACAGTAGCTTGTTGTTTCTTACTTTCAAAAGAGAAGAGACTGTGACCTAAAAAGACAGAGAATCCCGATGTATACTTTCGGTCATCTGAACATCCGGCCGCGTCTGAATAAGACGTCCGAGAGGATGTTGACATGAGGATTCCTTTATCTGGAGAAAGCTCTCCTCCCTCAGTATCCTGTATGCTGCATCTAAGTGAGGTTTACCCCTATCTCTTAAAGTTCTGCATGAACTGACTAACAATACCAACAGCAAACGGCTATGTCAGGTCTTGTCATAGTCAGGTAGATTAGACTTCTGACTAATCGTATATACATGGAAGGATCCTCCTGCAGTTATCCTTCATAAATTTCACACTGATGATTAAATTCGTTAGGAGTCTCAGCTGGTTTGCAAGCAGTTAGACCAGTTCGAGATAGAAGGTATATAGCATATTTGCATTGAGATAGGACTATACCGACTGAGATACCTCACAAGGAAAGACTGGAGCCCTTTTCTCAAGTCTTCTCTCCTAGCTATCTGGATTCCTATCCGTTACTATCCATGGCATCTAAAGCTCCTATTGAAAAAGGCATGGCAAACAACCTAATAGGGGGCTTCGGAAAGAGAAGAAGCAGGGCAGGAAGCATCGAATGCAAACAACCCGGGTGAACTGACGGATCAGATCTTTCGTATCCGGATTCCTCAACGAATCCAACTAATGCTGATCTATCTCTTGAATGGAAGCTAACAGCCAAGCATGGCTAAACATCCTAGCTGCAACCAGCAACCATCATTTGGAGGGCAGGCTTTTTAGAGGAATGCGATCTGTTCTGTTGTCTTAGAAAGGTGGATAGAGGGACCTTTTAGTATGACCTTTTGTTTAGTGCCCGGGAGGGATGAGTCGCCAAACCGACCGAGAATTCGTATATGAGGGAGTTAGTTACCCACCCCTACCTAACAACATAAGAGGAAGAAATGGAGGCAGAGGTGTGAAGAGAAGGCGTGCTGCCCAGCTTCCTATCGTGATGATTTGATATCGGACAAAAAAAGCTGTTCCCATAGCGTTACGTAGGCTTAGCTTAGCCTCTTTCTCTATCTAGATTTATATATGAAAATTTCACCAGTGTACAGCGAACAAAAAGATGCCACACTAAGAAAGCAATCCAATCAGGAACAAGGTAGTTAGGGGCATGCGGACTAACTGCTCTGACATTCCTGTTTTTTTGAAATGAATCTTCGGACCTTCTGAAACAGATGGGCCCCCTTCTCCCAGACTGGGACTCACTCGGATAGCGAACAGGACGGCCTGGAATGGGAATTCGACTTCGATGGGGTTTCCAAAGCCCGGGCAAGGCGGGCGGTGTCCACCTTTCAGGGCCAGGGATGAGAATCGATCTGAATGCTAACATTGGGCGGGCCGCCAATAGGCTGAGGTGTAAGCCCTTTATTGGAGCCTGGCTCTGACTGACCAGCTCAACCTGGGAAGTGCGGATAATCAAGGTAGAAACCTCGCTGTCAACTGGATGTTTGGGACCCCTAGCCCTCGGAGAGGATAAAGAGTAGAGTTGTTTTGCCTTTGACTCATTAGCATGAAAGAGTCTGTTCCCACGTAACTTCAACAAGTTTCATTCTTACTCAAAGACCGAACTGGGAATAGAAGAAGAAGCCTCTCATTCTAATTACCCAGATCAGTTTCAAACTATACTCTAATAGCTCTAGCTTAGCGTAGGGAAAGACGCTTAATTACTAGCGGCAACAAGCACCCTTAACGTTTAGGCACGGAAGCGGAAGCCTGAAATAGAGATTTATTCTGCCCCCCCCCTTAACCGATTTTTTTATTTCTACTAAGCTTCTCATAGGAAGACTCTTTTATTTAGAGCTACTGGAAAAAGGTACGTAAGTACGTCCCTATTCAACCTCTTGGGAAACTGCATTCGGAATTCGCGGGGTAGGGACAGTTTCACTCAGCTGAGACCAAGAGCTTCTTCTCTTTCATATGCTACATCGGCCACATCCTTTGAAGAATCCGAATATGAATCTGGTAACCTTGCATCCGAAGTAGCGATTCCCTTCCTCGCTCAGGAAAGTCAGAAGGAAGGGCATAAAGCAAGTACTGCGAACCCCTTTAAGCACGAGATTCGACAGTTGTGATTGCGCTTTCACCCATGATGGGATTCTTTGGGCTAGGATGCTAAAGAGATGGCTATGAGAGGGTCTTAGCCTGTAGTAGCTTGACAGTAGGAAGAGTCTAAAGGCCTAACCGCAGCTATTGAATCAACTATTCTTATTCAAGCTTTCTTGACGTCTTTCTACGCGGAAAGCTATAGATTCATAGATCGGTCGTTCCAGATGTGATGTTGCAAGCCGCCGATCAACGCAACCAATATCTGACGCGAGGCCTTTATACGATTACGAGAAAGATCGAGTCGATTAGTCAGCTTTGCCTTGTTGATAGGCTAAAGCATAGCAGCTCGAGAACTCATGAACGGAAGAGCTCACGTCACGAACTAAAGATGCTACGTGACGCTTCCTTCATATGCGGATACAAGGGCCCAGCCCATTATGACTAGTGAAGGCTCCTTTTTTGTTTGCTTGACTTTCCCCCCCTTATTTTTTTTTCATAAGTGGTCATATTCATATAGTTTTCTCGCTTTAGGAGTCTGACGAAAGGTCTACACAAAAGCAAAAGGCAAATAAGATAGAATTGTAGAAGACTTCTTCCGAATGGCATAATTGTCCTTCGTTCTTTCTAATTCATTCACTTCAAGGCTGGTTCTGAACGCCGCGTAACATCATCTTCAACCAACCTCCACCGTACGTACCTTTCGGTGCGGCCACTAAAGAATTGCTTATACACTAAACAGCTGCTTATATACGCTTACTAAAAGACTGACTTTCATTACATTAGGCCAGCGTGAAACTAAGAAAGAGAGATGTGCCTAAGGTGGCATGCAAGCAAACTGTGCATGCTAAGAGAAGAGGAGAGATGTTCGCAATTACTACCACAAGAAAGCCGCTCCGCGGGCCCGTCACTTCGTTCGTACCTTCTTGGCTTAGGCTTCCAACTGAACTGACTTTATGGCCTTGCCGCCCGCCGCTAGCAGAAGCTAATCGCTTTAAAAGCGCGCTAAGAAACGTTGCTTCTGTCGGCCGACTTACTTTTTTTTTTAAGGGCAAGAGTCCACCAGTAGCGGAAGAGAGGGTTACAGTACATACAAGAGTCTTCCAGTTCTTACTGCAGCTCTTTCTTACCAGTAAAGTAGTACAACAGCTGTATCCTATCTTATAGCCCGGCGCGGCGGGTCGCCTTTTTCATTCAGTAGATATAAGAAACTATTAGATAGATAAGGAGTAGGTGGGTGAGTGAGTCCTCCCCACTCACTAAAAGGCCTGAGCGATTTCGATCACCTAGCAGGCAGCTGAAGCCGAGGCGTATCATCAGATTTGACTAAGAAGGAAGGAACTCGAAGTGAGACGGCACCGTCTTGTGCAACGCAACGAGAGTTGGCCCTCTATCATCTTCTATCTGGTAGACTTGGTAAAAGGGCCCCTCCATTCCAACTATCGACCCCGATCTCTTAATAATTTTTGGGGGTATTACCAAACCTAGCCTAGCCTTCGTCAATCACACTAAAGCGGAGCACCCAACTATGGCAAGGCCTCCTTAAGGGTTTGGTTAGTCAATCCGGCCCGAGACGCGTTCGTTGACAAAACCGCTGTAGGAATGGAGACCTTTCAATAGAGCGGAGGCGAACTGATCAACGAGAAACAGCCCTACTCACTACAAACGAATACACCACAAGATCGAACTGCACTCATGCCTCTCCCGTATCAAGTTTACCGCCCCCCCTCTGACGTTCTTACGTAACGTAAAGGGTGATTCTATCAATAATGTACGTAGGTAGGACCCCCCATTCTGATTGGTATCTCATGAATAACAAAAAAAACCAAATTGAACCAGGCGCACTGCGCTTTCCCTTGCCCAGATGTTCGCCTTTCTAAGTCAAGTAATGGTGACCCCAGTTTCGTAAGGGGACTGGAGCCTCGTAACATGTTGACGAAGACCTCCGAACTGAGGGTTCGGTCAGTAGAGGGGACGACTTTGCCTCCCCGGAAGAAGAATAGCCCCGCTCTCTAGCCGACTGATCCCGTTGATCATATAACTGGGAGGGAACGTGTCACATTAGAGGTGAACGATCAGAGGTGTCCTCTAATCACCACGATGAGGCTGGTCCCTCTTTTAGTAGACTCAGCTATGAGTATGAATGAATAAATGAATGCCGGGCTCTTTCTTTCACTGCTAACCCCCAATGAAGTTGCTTGTTTCTTAATGCTGATACTTTCTGTTTCGTCGAGCCCCGAGCTTGTGGTCCTCCTTTGAGTGTGGGTTCAATTGGATGAATCTGTCAAGTCAAGGTCAACGTACGTAGCAGCAAGGATGGTGCATCGCCTCTTTCTCGTTCTCGCTCGGGAGCCAAAACGAACACGCCTGCTACCTACTGTACTGGACCTTCGACCAGGCATTCTACCCTTGTCGAATCGGAACCAACCACCACTGCATTGCGCTCGAACAGTTGAGCGGCCGCCGGCCTTCCGTGCGCAGATATAGATTCATTCTTCGTACCTGGTCCAGCCTCACACCCCTTCGCAGGTTGGTAAGACGGAATTGGACAAAGAAAAGAGAGTGCTCGACCGGAACAACGGCCAACAAAGACCGTAATTACATAGATAACTGCTCCCCATTTTCGTCTTAGGCGAACCGTATGGCGGCTGGAAAGAAAGACGACCTCACCTTCTCGTAGATGGTGTCAGTGAGAGCTACTTTAGTATCCCCCGTTGACCTTCTTTTGTAGATAGAATCTTCAATGAGTGGAAACAAGACCAGACTTGCTCTTCAGTACGAGCCTCATACAGAGCCGCGCCCCTGTAATATGATGAGAAGAAGAGGGGCCGCCCTCTTTTCCGCACCAATCCTTATTTACTACTACATCTTTTTTGGGGTGTATAGCTCAGTTGGTAGAGCATTGGGCTTTTAACCTAATGGTCGCAGGTTCAAGTCCTGCTATACCCAAACCTACCTTACACTCTACTATGAGTAAGGATGCGTAGTAGCGTTCAAAGATCACTCTTTGGCCTTTAGACTCGCTTCGGCGACTTCGCTCGTTGGGTGAGATAAGGAGTAGTATAAGAGTGGCTCGGTCATCGATAGGCCTCTCCTTATTCATTCTATAGGGCGGGGCTGCGGACCAACAATCCAGAGGGCTGGCTCATCAATCGAACACGGAGCGGAGGATCTGGGGTGGAGAGTCGCTTAGCAGCTGCTTAGCGAAGAGGCTGAGCTGAGAGTTTTCAATAGCGAAATAGTTCTTGTTATACCTTAGCTTCGCTCCCCTACTGAAAAGGGGCAAAGCCGCTTCGCACCCCCAGTATGTTTAAGCTAGCTTATAGAGAAACCCATTTTACGTTCTGGCCCGACTAGAATCTAAGGATAAGCTGACTAGAGTCGGTTTTTGGGAACCAGTGCTTCTTGAGGGCTAACTACTGGGCCAGATCGGAATGGTGGTCCGAGAAGCCTTACCGAAGAAACCAAACCACCGCCGAGCAGCAAGCGCTGACGGAACCATAAAGCCAAGCTTCACAGTAGCGAGCTCCGCTTTCAAAGCGAAGCGAGCCTATCAGAGAAAAAAGTGCTAGTTGTGGCGCGCTAGTCGCTCGCGCTGTAGTTTTTCAGCAGGGACTTTATAGGGAATAGGTGGTCTTGTATTGGCATATAGCAAAATCTAGCTTGGGAGAACTCGCATATAGCTGGTTAGCATATAGCATTGCTTTTTGCCCGCCCCGAACCACTTCCTCCTGCTGAATGACATCCTATTCTTTATGTTTAGAGAGGCGGCCTGGCCTCCCCGACCACCAACCACTAGGGCGAACAGCAAAGCTCTTATAGCAAGCACAAGCAAAAGGCGGCCCAAGCAAGTTTCTTAGCGCATGGCTTTATCGCTATAGCGCTTTAATAACAGCTACCGTTTCTTAGCCGGCTACTCACTCGAGAGGAAAGCTACGACTGGCGTGACTTCTTAGGCTGGAGAAGAGTCTGTTCTATGTTAGTAATCCTGAACCTACCCACCAGTACCAGTCGGGCGGGGTTCCTTGTTTGGGCACGAGTAGGACCTTCGAGCAGGACAGACAGGCTCCGCGTTCTATCATTCCATGCATATCATATGCTCCATCATCCACCAATTCATTATCAATCCCACCCGAGTCATACATCTAACTAAGACATAAATCGAGGCCAGCAGAGCGTAAAATAGGAATGGAACCATTCCAGTAATTTTCTTGTCGTCTTTGGCATCTCCCTTGACTGGAACGACACAGCAAATCCTTCGTTCGGGATTGCCCGCGATTCCTAAGAAGTTGCGGTACTCTTTGTTAGGGTGGTTGTGGGTAGTAGGCCACCTCCAACTAGCAACGGTGTCCTTTTACCTGACTCATAGGTTGGAACTGTGCTTCATATCCCTATCCATCAGCAAAAGCTAAAAAATCGCCTCGAACTACGATCAGAGTCGGAACAGAAAGTGAGTTCACTATCCGCGAAAAAAGTGAGTTCATATCTCTTCATTCCGAGAAGTGCAACTTCTGTTCGCAGCATAGCATGCGAATAATCGCAGACAATTTTAAAATGGACCGGGATAACTAGCATTTAGATCCATTCCTTCCATGTTCGGCAGCTCTTCAGAGGCCCCGTATCTACAGATCGGCTATTGAAAGAAAAAGCGTTTACTTTCCAAGCGAAGGCGGCTTAGTTGCTGTTGGTTGCGCCTACCTTTATGTACAAATAACGGGGGGGCGAGGCAGACCTTGATGGGTGACAACAGGAAATAGCGCTCGGTCTTACGCCCGCCCACCGATGTCTTACTTACCAACCATTAGCAGCCACCAAGGCGCGCGCTGTGCCTCTTACGCCGAAGTCTCGCGGCGTGCTCATGGTGGTGGTCTAGAATTAGAACAGGTTGTCAGATACCGTGCGCATCTCCTCAACTTGGACCTCTCGAATTGACTCACGATTCGGTTTATTGTGAGTTCGGACTCTCGCGCAGATTCCCTCCCAGTACTCATCCACCAAGTTCAGCCATCCAGCTGCATGGCACCCACCATACCTTGCTTCGGGACCGATCTCTTGTATCGGAGCAAATCTCTCTATTGTTTGTTCCACCACAAATAGATTTCGCCGCATGGATGGACTTCCTAACCTGATCTCGACATCCAAGCACGAATCCCTTGAGCGCTTCGGCGGCGGATAGCAGCATGGGCAAACCACTCTGCAGCGGCGAGCAGCTGGTTCTTATTGCATTCACCAAGATAGTCTTGCTCGCTCCTGAACTCTGCGGCGAGTTCAGCCACCACCTCCTTGTCCCCTGTGTCTCCTTTTCTTTCTTCCTTGCCTTCTTCTTTCATCATCTCTTCCTCTTCTCTGATTTCCCCGTTGTCGCCTATACTCCCTTTCTTCTTAAAGTATCTAGATAGCCTTTTAGTAAATTTTTAGAACTCTCTAAAACCAACTATTATATAAAGGTTATATAGATGCTTTAAACTCAATTAAGGATATGTGTATCTAAGCTCAAGCACCCGCTCTTTAAGGCTTTTCACTCCGATTAGAGTAAAGTCAAGCTAAAGCACTCTTTAAGCTTTAAGGAAGGGATAGGGGCTTCTCTTAGTAGCTTTTCAGTTCTAGTTCCTGACTTCTAGGCGAAAGGTACTTATAGTGACTGGCTTTAGGGTTTTGTTCCCGAACCAACCATGAATCACATGCCCTTGTATAATAAGCCGAGACCAACTCCAACTGAAACTCTCTTTAGCGGTTCGTAGTGAAAGTGACTTTGCTAAGAGAATGTTTCTTTCGGCTAGCAGGCTACGGGCAGATTAACCTAACAACAAAAGCAGGCACTCGTGATAGCCCCTTAAGTAATAAACGGCTTTGCTTTGCAGGTCAGGGCACGGTAAGGGATTCCCAAAAGGAAGTAGTATCCATGGGTCAATCATATTACCTTGGTTACCTAGCTATGTTTGGAACACCCGGGGGGCAATGTTCGGAGCAAATAGATGCCACTGGTCCGAGCTAAGGGTTCTCCCTAGCTCGCCCCTATATAAAAATGAGCTAGGATAAGCCGCCGTCCCCCCGGACCCTATTCACATAATGAGCACGAGTAGGGCAATGGGACACGAGCAAAGGGTCACCCTCTAGGGGAATCCAGAATGTAGGCTTCTCCTATTCCTCTTATAGGTACCGCAGGGATTTACCAGTCATTACAAAAGGCCTTAGATCGAGTCCAGTCTGAGAATACTGAAACCATGGATCGAACCAACTAGGAAGCTCTCGTTCCTAGTTGGGGCGGAGCCTGTCTTACTGAGTTTGTAGCGTAGGAAGGAATGAGGATCCTCACGTCCGTGCTAATGAGGGGCCCTTGTTGGTAGCCGCACATGTTATGGGAAACGGGCACTCCAGCCCCTAGTGCATCATGTAAGGAATGGGGGCACCTAGTTGGTTACCCCACATTGACTGCTAGCTCAGGGGTACATAGTATCTTACCCATAGGTGAACTTGCTATTACGCCACCCTATGTGGTTAAAGGATATGCATAGGGACCGTCTAATGTTGTGCGGACCCCTAGATATTCGTGTGGAATGGGATCTCACATGCCCAGGTCAGGATTACCCCCCATCTAACGATGCACCTATACTTGTGCATGTTTCCTATATAGGGTAAGAACCTCATCCCCCTCATCCCAACCATTCGCAGTTACGGAAGAACCTGTCATTCTTTCTAGGCCTGGGTCTTCTCTCTGAACAAGCAAGGATGTGGGTGGGCTTCCAAAGTCGGCTAGTAAGTTCGCTCCATCCCGCCTTTATATCCGGTTCATTCAAGTGCACCTCTAATCGATTTTTCAAAAATTAATGAATTTTTGATTTCCGTTTCATCGACCCGCTTGAAATTCCGTCAGTTGTTATTAGAAGAAATTCATCCAATCCAATTGTCTTTTTCAGAATAAAATAAATGGCTCATGGGGTGTTTGGTCGAGTATATTATTCTTAGCATACCTTAAAGCTTCCTCCACCCTAGGGTGTCCACTCAGCAATGCGCACGGGGGCCGAATGGATTCATGGCTTTAGTGTAGCATACCAAAGAAAGTGGCTTTGCATCAACGTCGCCGCAGAGCACCTTCTCTCGAACGAAGTGAGACTTTACTTATATGTGTTTCGTGCGCGCATGGAAAACAGGATTTGGCGCCAGCATGAGAGAACTCATGTTGTCGCACTTCAACGTCACAGCATAGTCTATCCGCTGCCTCAAATATCCCAGCAATCTCTTCAACCACACCATCTCGCACACTGCTGATGTGGCGGCACGAGACTCTGATTCGGTATAGGACAGTGAGACTGTCGGTTGCTTCTTGCTACTCCAAGAAACAAGCTCCCTAGGCTGAAGCAGTAGCCAGTCGTGGATCTCCGCGAATATGAGTTTCCAGCCCAATCCGCATCCGTGTATCCGTTGAGTCTGAAGTCCACATCCTTCCTTCCAAGGATCCCAAGCCTTACTCTAATAGGGCTGTGCCCTTCACATTTATCAGGATCAGCCGTGCGGCATCAAAGTGTGGCTTCCGTGGTTCCTGCATGAACTGACTAACCACGCTCACGGCATACGCAATGTCTGGCCTTGTCACAGTGAGATAGCTAAGGCTCCCACGGTACATGGTCGAGTCCTTCAAGATCTCCTCCTCGTCCGGCCTTAGTTTCAGATTGACGTCCAACGGCGTGCCAATCGGTTTGCATCCAGTCATTCCGGATTTAGCAAGCATGTCGTTGACGTACTGACGTTGTGAAACATATATGCCAGAAGCGAGCTTCAGTACCTCTATTCCAAGAAAATACCTGTACTCTCCTGCTTCATTTCAAACCTTTCAAAAAGGTCGCTACCGGTCACGATCAGGTCGTCCACATATATTCTGGGTTTCACTAATCCATTCCAGATGTGTGAGAGAGAAGGAGACCAGGAAACCCTAAGGTCGATCGGATCCTGCGAGAGCTTGTGGTGTTCTCAGATACACGGATCGAGAGGTGCGGTTTGGTCATCTTCCCGAGCACTGGCCATCAGAGGTGCGTGGAATGGAGGTGTGGGCCATGATTCCAAAATCGTTCTTTCTTGCCCAACCATCCAACATAATATATAGCATAACCTTGGATCCAGGATCGACTCTCGATTGACCCCAAGGTACGCATCCATTGGATTGAATCCAACCAGAGACATCTAGATTCGCTTTTTCCCTGTTCCGACCTCAGAAGCTAGTTCATTAATTAGAGTCGGCTCCGGGAGACGGCTGGGAAGATTAGAGTAAATGACGAGTATACATCCAACCATTCTTTCGAGACCGATCCAGGAGAGCAAGCCCCTACCTTTCTTTTATTGGGATTTTCTATCGATCGATAAGCACGGGTGGACCCGTGTAGAATTGCTCTCGATGGCTAGTGATAAAGACAAGAGAGATAGGTATATGGGCAACCAACTCAGAAGTAGGTATTTTCCGTCCAGCCGGAGCTTCATATGGGGGTTTAGATCCGGTCGATACAAATAGGTGTGTGTTCCCTCTCCCACCGGGAGGAGTGCTGGTAGTGTGGATCCATAACGTCCTTTTTCTTTTTCAACCAACCCGCCGACACCAGATTCGTGTATATCAGGTGGTGAAAGCCGTATTTGTAGCATCATATAATATGTGGAATAGGGTTTATGAGTCGCCTACCCTGACCTTCCTTAACGTTATTCCGATCCAGGCTCCTTTCTCAGGCGATTCTGGTCTTATTTCGGCACATAAGAAGTGCTTAGAGAACGACTCTTTATAGTATCTCATTTCTGGTAGCAGTACTTCTTTCGATAGCAGCGCACCTGACCAATCAAATATAGGTTGTCCTGATCCATATGATGTATAGCACCCTACCTATAATGTAGTCCGTCCACCCGATAATTCATAAGCCCAGTGGATAATCTATAAGCATTTGATTCCACCCCCATTCATACAAGTAGGGGAAAAGAGAAGTGCGCTCCCTCTCATAAACAAGGGGCAAGCAACAACATACTGGGTAGTGTTGACCCCAGCATTGAAGTCGCTTGTTGCCTGCATATAGTTGTGGCCAGAACAACCTTTAGCACTTCGGCCCCTGGGGGGCATACATTTGCTGGGGGCAACAGAGCAAGAAGGAGCACCGCATGAGCCGGGTTTACCGAGTCTCACTAACAGCACTTAGCCTAGAATCACAGCCACCAGCGGCCAAATCGAGTCCGGTCCCGGACCTCAAACCTGAGGCATCTGTGGCAAAGGAAGCGAAAGCTCGCGCAGGTATTATCTTATTATAAATGCAATAACTTGAGTCGCTTTAGTTGATAGATTTCTGTCTTTTTGTCATAATTGTTTTTGTATTTATAGAATCATTTTTCTATTTATTTATTCGTTAGTAAAGGGGAATCGCTCTTCCCGAAGCCAGACAAAGGCTTTCGTTTTTATCGCTCGGGGTTCCGCACCAAGGCTCAACCCATACCTCGACGAGACAGTGGTCGAAAAGCTTATCCGAGAGACATGGTTCGTAAAGGTGCACAATCCTCCCATTTCTCAGTAATCCCTGAGCTTAAAACATTGCATTTTCCCTCACTCAATGAAAGGAGGGACGACTAGAAGATCTTACTCTCAAAAGGAGTTGTAGGCTCTCAAAAAGCTGTAGGATCGATAGTGAGAATGGAAACCGAACTACACATGATTTTCCGCATGTTTCAACAGTTCACTTCTTCTAAGCCAATTATGCATCTCCCCTTTTTCAATAGGGAGAAAGAGAAGAACAGGTTTTTCAATTCCTAGTACTAGTAGTTCGAAAGTGGCTAATATGACTCAAAGTACCAAAAGACGCTTTCCCATAACATTTTTTAAAGCGGGCATTTTTTCTTCTGCCAGTCAACTATATCCCAGACAATGGGTAAACCCGATTTCCAAGCTCGAAGAGGTTCTTAAGAATCAACACTTGGAAAAAGGGGCGTTTCAGAAGATCGAAATAGGACCATTATCGTGGTGTAAGCCCCCATATTCAATAAGGGTCACCAATATCAATTGCCGGGGAATCTTTCCTCGGCGATACGCCCGAATAGGGAGAGCTACCTTACTTCGATCGCCAGATCGGGTAATGGGACTGGGGGACGCGGAGAGGAAAAGCGGCCGCATAAAGCCATTCGGTATCTCGGAGGCAGTGGTCTTAGCCCACTTAAAGGATAGCCGCTTTGTCTTACTTACTTGCCTATTGGTGGGCTTCGGAGCATGGTGGTATCTTCTGCCCGAGGCCCTGTTGACTCAACCAATGGCATGCTGTTCGGCCGAATACGCAACCGCGATCAAGGATGCTCTAAGTATGGACGTATGCCCGTTGAGAAACCTAGGCTTCGTATGTACTCATGATAACCAATTCCATGATAAGGTCATGGAAACGTTCACCGAACCAGAGTTGTTCGATCCCCTCCGGCTGAAACCAGACAGCAGAACAGTCTCCTTCGCTGTCATGGTTGGAGTCATCGTTCTGAGTCTCGCCTTGGGGGAATCGTTTACCGACAAAGGTCTAATTCTATAAACTATAAAGTAGCTGCACAATCATAGTGAAATGTAGGATATATATAGTGGCTTTCTACTTCCTCTCTAAAAATGAAACTGATAGGAAAGCTCTTATGTTACTCTGGCTTTGAGTGTGATGGTCAAGTTGTTGCTATCCTTGTAAACGAAAGCCTAGAGGAATTTGGTTGGGAGAACTCCCTCCCTCAAGACAAGAGGGTGCTCGAGGATCTTCTCGCGAATCAAGGGCATTCGCTACTATTTATGAATCTATTAAATAGAAATGCATGTTTTCTTCAAGACTATAAGAAGTTGAAAACTAAAATTCGCAAGGAATTATATCCCATTGGGTTTGAGGAGGACTAGTAGATTCGATGGCAGTGCGCCAGGGAAAGGGCCAAGCTGTACAAGAATACCCCCATTAAAGTACCAAACAAAGGGTTCAACAAGCAAGCTAGCATAGGTAGCGCTGCTCTTCTTCTCGGGGAATGATTCCTCTTCAGCTGATCCTGGTTCGGTTGATTCTCCTGTGGTATCTACTGCCTTTGTTTCGTTCGGCTGAGACTTCCGCGTCTGCGGATTCTCGAGTTGCTGCTCTAGCGTCTGCTTCGTCGGGTGCTGAATCGGATGCTTCATCTGCGCTTCTGTTCGAGCTCTTGCTTCTGGTTTGAAACCTACCCCACTCTTTGGAAAATGCTTTGCCCTACTATTAAGAATTCTAGGTGGAAAGCCCTCTCTGACCAGGACCGGGACTAAGAACCTCTTTATCTTACGTAAAGTTAGAACCAGGCCTCCATCGCCTGTATTTGACTTTGTCACTTACACACACGAGATTGAAAACTGAGATTAAAGCTTCGGAGTAGACAGAAACTTCGCTCCAAAGCAATGCTTTTTCTCGCTCCGCTGGGACGATGATCAGGTCTTGACCAGACCACATTGGTGAGTCTTTCGCTACGCTACCTGATTGGTGTAGTTATCACCTGGGAGTGCTGCTCAAGCGCTGAGCTAACTACAGGTCCGGATCTTTCATCGGATGCTGAATTATCTTCTTGAAAAGGAACTACAGCCTATGCCCACCCACCGCCCTTCATGCCTGTTGGCTTAGCCCACCCACCACCCCGCTTTCAGGCCTATGGGCTTAGGTGCGCTACTTAAATTCATTACTTTCGAGTCATTCATTCAGAGTGCGCTGCTTTGGGCTCTGCTCGAAATGCGTCTGCTGCTTTCGTTCACGAGTCCGCCCAGTCCTTTCATAATTAAAGGTTAGGCCTTTCTTTTCAGGTTTCTTCGGAATCAGAAGTCTCAGCCGACACAAAGGCAGTATATGCCACTGAAGCCGATACAACATAACATAGGCTGAAAGATCAGCACTGATGAAGCTAGAGAGGAGGGCAGTGAAGGGTGATGGGTGGAAAAGATAAATATGCCTAGAAGCTATAGCCCTAGAGCTATAGCTTTTTTCTAGCTTTGAAACAAGGGCAGGGGCTGAGGGCAGGAGCTAAGCTCAACTAAAAGATATGCTCGAGAAGCGCGATAGCGCGGCGTTTAAGGCGCGTTTAGCAAGCTTTTCACACAGGCTATTCGACCAACGTCTGATTTTTTGCCTGTTGATTGGCCTACTAGCCTAGGCTTATGCCCTGGTTCAGATACTTGCTGATAGAGGGCGGTTGGTGGAGTGGGCGGTGGGAGGGTTTAGTAAGCTGGCTTCTTTTCAGGCTGACCCTCTTTCTAAAGCTGAGTGAGAAGACACTGAAGGATCTGCCTTTAGCTCCGTGGCTCTCTCTAGCCGGCAAGGGCTTGGATCGGGCTCGGTTGGAGTAGTAGATTCTGGTGATGGTGAAGAGAAAGACTAGCTGAAACCAATAGCAATAACGCTAACAGCTTTAGCAAGAGCTATACCAGCTGCTTAAGTTGCAGTTGATTCGGAAGCAAAAGCTTAAGCTAGAAGGTCGGTTGGTGGGCAAGGTTGGTTGGAAGGTTAGAGCAACCACAGCACATAAGATAAGGTGCGTGCGCGCCTAAGACAAGGGGCGCTGGCTTCAAATTCTTATCCGAATCGTTTTCTCAATTGAAGCGTGGAAAGAAAGATGGAAGGAAAGAGAGCGAAGCGAGAGCGCAGCGTGGTCATTACAGGCAGGCAAGGATACCAAGGTAGAGGCTCTTGAAGTAGGAGCAGTTCAGGCACAACAGAAAGCCCTACCCAAAGTGAGAGAATCCTTTCATTAAGGTTTTACGCATGCGAAGGTTCAAAAGAGAGCTCGGACTAGAGAAAGTAAACTACCAACAGAAGGACCTACTATCTAAGCTCGTGAAAGCTATAGGTATTCTATACCGAACTGAGAGAAAGAAGTCAAGCTATCTAAGCAAGGACGATCTTTCAAGGCTGCAAAATGCCCTACTCTCCAGACACTTTAGGTTCTCCACCGTGTTCAGAGCCTATATACCTCAACCAAACAAGCCTGGTAAACTCCGACCGATTACACCCCCTGCTAGGAGAGATCGAATAGTCATGGATGGAATGGCAATTCTACTAAACATAGTCTTCGAAAGCACCTTCCTCCCCTGCTCACACGGGTTCAGACCTGGTAAAGGGCCATTGACCTTTATGACCTGTGTTGAGAATTGGAGAGATGTCGATCGTCTAATCAAAGCCGACGTTGTAGCCTGCTTTGTATTGATCACCAGATACTTTTTGAGAAACTAGATAAGCATGTAGGAAGTAGGAATGGAGCTCTTCTTCGCTTAATCTATTCCTTTCTCTCTACTTGTATCAGAGACAGAGAAGGCAAGGAGTATGGGAGCAAGGTCAAAGCAACCCCAAAAGGCTCGCCCCTCTCTCCAGTACTAATGCACGTCTATCCGCACGGTGTCGATGAAGGTCTCTTTTGCTGCAAACGAAGGTAAGGGACTGATCAGTTATTTGAGATATGCTGACGATCTACTAGTAGGGGTCAGAAGGGGAACAGACATTAAAGATCGATCGCTTCGCTCCCCAATGCCAAGCCGGTCAAGAGAGAGCCTTAGTGAAATAGGCAGCAACCGGATGTTACAAGACCCGAGCAATCACGAGATCGAGTTGTAGTCCACTTCGACTTTCAGTCTCGTTTGTAGATCCTGCGATTCGAATATGAACTTGGTACTGGAAGTGCTACTTCTCTGTCTGGTTCGTTCACCAGATCTACTTTCTCGACCATTTCCGGGGTAGGCGGCAAGTGCTGCAGTGAGAGATGAGACCCCCTTTCGGGCAGTCTTCGTGCCATATTTTCTATCAGGTTCCCTCTGTAAAAAAGATGGGCAGGTTCTTCTTCCAACTAGTTTGAGGGGCTAAGGTAACTGTGCTTCCACTTCGTCCATCTTGCGCCACCCTCCTTCGGACCCTCGCTTCGCTCTTTTGCCACCTTCTCCAAGCAACATCTTTAGATCAGGACTTGCCACGTTTTTCCCGGGTGACTGATTGGTTGGGCAACGATGCCTTCTTCTTTCTACTGCAACTTCCTTCACTCAAGCTGGTACCATCAACGTGGTCCAGGAAATCTCATTTAGTAAGAGTTCCAGTCAGACCAGGGAAGCAGCAGCAGGACGTAGTGTGGTAGTTCGGTTCCAGGTCAGTTCCTGTTCGGATCGAGTAACGGTGATTGAAGGGATGGGATCGGAAGCTCCTGATTCCAATAGTTAACTGGGCTGTGGCAGGCGAGTCTGCTTTCCCTTAATTAAGCCAACTCGCATCTGTTGCTCTTGGAAGTGCTTCCCGGTCCTTCTCTCAGTCGACGAGCTATTCCACTACATTCTCGATTCATCAAGCTAAAGGCCCTTGTTGACGTTCTAGATGCGTTATGGTCGCCCGGGATTTGCTTCGTTCGCTGAGTCGTGTTCTCGGGATACGGTTCTACTAGTCCGTTCACTCCTGATACCCGTAAACTGATTGCATGGCTGAGGTCACAAAGAGTACAGCGAGTAGGTGAAGGACCTACTCTATCTATGAATTTTTTAATTTGGCAGGAAGAAAGATCATATAAAGAAACTAATAAGTTAGTTCCAAAGATAAGATAAATCAACTCAAAATAAGTAAGTCAAGAACTTGAATAAAGTCTCGCGGAAAGTTGAAAGTTGAGGGCAGAGATCAGGCTCCTGTAAAGGTTCGATTCCTCCTTGAATTGCGTAATTGCGTTTATAGTAGAAAATATAAGTTCTCATGCTGCTCTTCTTCTTTCAAGTGTAACGGATCGAAAAATCTCGCCCAACAGTGCCTTGACTTTACTAAGGCCGGTCACCGATTTCTAGTAGAGCCGTTCCGAACAAGTATGAAAAAGTGAGTTCCAAGGCTGTCATAGGTCCAGAATCGGAATAGGACTAAGCAAGAAGCAGTGCCCGGCTAGGTGATTGATCCTTTGCTTCAGTCCGACCAGCTTGGTTGAAGGTTCAGTGCAGTGGAATGGAAGTTCCGTTCCTGCTCATTCATCTTAATGGCAGTGCCTTGGCCTTCCTTCTTCTAATGGAAACGAGCGGCAGATAATGGGGAAACTCGTGTTCGCATTTCGAGCCGTTACACCATGACCTAATGAACAAATAAAGAGGAACAATAGGTTTTTCTGTGAAAGAAGAGGTTGAGCTGTTCGTCAGCTAGGGATGGGAACTCCTTTGAAAGTAGAGTTCATTGGTTCGGGTTTCGTCCATCTGCTCTGGCAAATGATCTCGCATTCGGGTGAGTGAATAAGAAGCTTTCTGACACGGAACAAGAACCCCATCGCGTTGGACTGAACCTTGACCTTGCCTTTGGGATGAGTCCTAGCTTTGAACTGAACCTTTGGTTTGAACTTGTAGACGAATCTTCCAACTTGGGGACTAGACCATTTGCCATTGGTGGCATGGAAAGGCGCTCCACACGAAAAAAAAAAAGAAAGTGGGCAAGACGCCAAGCAAAGACCTTGACGCCCGTGCCTGAGTGAAAAGTTCGGTAGAATTCCTTCTTCTCATCTGGTAGCGTGAACAACCAAAATCCCTGTGATCATACCTTCTCTTGAGTTTAGTTCCATAGAATGAATCTTCTAATTAGTAATTAGTTAGCTTGCCAGGTTTAAGAATTCCTCCCGGTCAAGGGTCAGCGGTCGCCCTGTCACAATTCATCCCTTACAGAGAGTGCAAGGCGCGCAGCAGTGTAATTCGAGTTCTCGTGCTCCGTCTCGTTCTTATAGGAATAGCAGTTTAGTGTGATAAGACTAAAGAATGGCAGTTAAGCTCCGTTAACCTGGGAATTCGGGTTCTCCTAATCAAGTTACGTGTGCTAAAAACTCTTCTTTTTGTGCTTGTGTGTTCGTGTTCTGTGTGACAACTGTGCCAAAGCCTCATCATTGATCGAGAAATCCCCTCTGTCTGATTCATTTGACCGATAGGGCTTTTTCAATGAAATGGGATTTTCCTTTGGGGCTGGGCCACTTCTTCCAAGAATTGTGAGTGAATCAAGGGCATCCCTTTGAAAAACTATTTCAGGCTTTCAGCGATTCTATTATGGCATGGCTATGCTGTTATTAGGATTACCCGATGCCCATTAACCAATGCCCAAAGGTTCATCACGATCGGGCGATCAGGCAATTCGAAACATTAACATAGAATTACGTATTTCTTATTAATGGCTGACGAACTACTTACTAGTGTTTGGTTACTACATTAATATTTTAATCTCGCCTGCAGGCAAGGCATATCTCATCTCGTGGATCTGGAAAGACAGTCCTACTTCTCCTCTTACGCTTATGCGTCTATTTCAGCGTATTCAGTCTATGTTTCGTCTTCTGCCTTTGACTTCTTTTGATGCTTCATAGGATGATTACTCTAACTCCGTAAAGAGGGTCAGTCAGCCCGTTGAGCTAGCTTAAAGCTCAAATTAATTCCTCCAGACTGCATTACTAAGTAAATTGGAACTTCCTTGCTAACGTTGAGTTGGGAGAAGCCCTTCTGGTAACTTATTGAAGTAGGCAAACCAAGCTGGCTGTAAAAGACGAGCAAGGAAAGATTTCGGCTAACTCCATGGCACAACTTGCCTCGAGCTTCGACGTTCCCTAACGCTTCAACAACTGAACAGACCTTCACTGTCAGGCAACGAAAGGTATTAGTTATTGGATGTGATGATCCTTCCGCATACCGAGTTGCCATCACCTCGTAAAATGTTTATACCAAGGGCGTGGTGTAAGTGCAGAGCTTTATAAGCTAAAGCGGAACAGGAATGATGCTGGCTGATTGGAACTTGGCATTCGGATGTTCTAGCTCATTGAGAAAACATTGATGCCAAAGGGTATGGTGTCAAGAGTTCAGACCGTCGAATTCATTGTGGCCTGGTGGGAGGACTTGTGTTACGATGCAGCTGGCACCTTGAGGTCTCGTTGCAGAGTGGGCAGCAACTCTTGCGTGCACTGTACACGGTTGGCGCCTTCGGTGTGTAGACGAACAATTGGCACGGTTGTGATAACTCAATGGAACTTTGGAGTTGAGTTCCGAGGAAAAGTGGAGTAGTTACTTTGTGGTCCCTGGTTGGTACAAGAGTCAGATGGTCCATCTTTCTTTCCAGTAAGGGCAAAGTTCGGATTGAGCTTATGGTGACAGGTGGGCGAGAGTGCTACTGTTACAAATGCAGTTGGAACTTCAATCGTCGGCCGGTTACGCTGAAGTAAGAGGTGGGTCAGGTGTGCTACCGTAACGAGTGAAACAAGAGCGAATTTCGATTTGGCTATCGGGTTGATGGCCTTACAATGTGCAAAGGATTGCTCCAAGTGTAGTTGACAGTTGCAGTGTCTTTGCAAGTGAGCAGCGATCGTTCGGAAAACGAGTCGGCATGGTCTTGAACGACCCATAGGCTTTGGGCTTCGATGGCTGCTTGAAGGACGCAGATTGGGAAGTTGGCTGTGGCCCGTCGTGCATTGTGCAGACGACTGATGGCTTACGTTGCCAAGAGGGCATTGTCAGACAAAGGAAAGGGCGGAAAAGGATGGTGTTTGGCCCAGGATCTCACTCTCACCTATGCATGTGCGAGAATGCGAGACGGTAGAGGCCGATGTGTCATTGGGACACTTTCGCGTGGTAGACCGGGCTACTAGTGCTTAGGGCACTGGGAACTGTCCTCTATTGGGGAAGAAATTCACGACTTCCCTCCTCATCTGGGATCAGGACGGAACAATCCACGAAAGGGAAAGCAAGCCTTATTCAACTAAGAGACAAGCAAGGAGACCAAGCCACTCACCGAGGGAGAAGAGCACCCTATTGAGGGGAAAAGAGCACCCGCTTCTCTGACTTCTCTTACGCTATTTGGAGGGAAGAGAGGAATTCTTGGACTAGAGAAGCCCCTCTTCTTCATCTTCTCTTCCTAGGGGGCTACACACTAGAGACCTTAGCCTTGGTTGCCTGGAACAAAGAAGCTCCCCAGGGGGTACTTCCTCGGAAAGAGCGATAGAAAGAACAGAGATAGCTAAAGCGTCCCTTCCCTTTTTGCGAAAACAATAGATTTTCTTTATGACGAAGAATGGGACGCTACTCTAAGAGCAGTCCTAAAAAGGAGATGCAACAATTGCCTGCCTATAGGAGATATAGCATAGAGAAAGAAAGGGGACTTCGACTCCCAGTAATTCATAAGAAAGCCCAGCAGGGGAAATCCTTAATCTTTGCAGAGGTACCCCGGAAAGAAAGATCGGCAGAAAGGGGGCCTTGTCCTGACCTTAGGAAGCAATGAAAGACTTCGTAGCTCAGTAAGAGGGGAGCGTCCTATTCTCATCTTACAATAATTTGCTTTTCTTTTTATGTTAAAAAGGGGGACGCTACTCACAGAGGGAAGCAAAGTCCCTAGGAGCTAAGATGAGCTCAGGATTTCACACTCTGCGAAAGGCAAAGCGAAAGACCCCCGTATTTAACTACCAGCCGAGAAAGGAGAAGAAGCTAATCACAGAGGGGGAAGAGCTCTTCTTGTACATATGCTCGATCTGGATTGGATCTACTAGAAGAGGAATGCCTCTATTTATGCCTTTATTTATGCCTTTAGGCAGGTAAAAGAATGATTTTAGCTTATAGTGGAGCGTAGGACAGACCTTAGACCATGACTGACGGAAGGCAGTCATGGAGGGAAGGCAAAGAAAGCGGACCTTCAAGCCAGGGTCAACAGACCGGGTCCAGCCAACAAGCTTGAGCTATGAAAGAGAACCACTACTTATATATGAATTATTGAGAACGAAAGCGAGCGAATGATAATTGAAATGCAGAGAAAGGGAGGACAGATCCGAGGTTTTGATTCTTGAACTCTTTCGAATCTTGTACTTCCACCTGGGGCTTCCATTCGATTGGGCCTTTTCACAGTCGATCCCTTACAGTCGATCTTGTGCACTCAACAATCGATCATGTGCTTCTTGCAATCGATCTTGTGCAATTGATCATCGATTGTGGCTCAAGAAACTCTTCTTCTCTCATAGATGGAGGACGATCACTATCAACCTATCAACCTATTGACCTCTCGTCCGCACCAACCTCTCCCTCTCACTCTCCTTTGCAATCCTTCTTATTGGCCTCAAGGCAGGAGAGATTCTCTATCCTTGCTTGGGGGAAGCCCACAACCATAGACTGACTAGCTACCAGAAAAGAAAGAAGTAGGGCAATAAAATAGCAGGTATGTAAATAGATGGGCTCACGCTCTCCACCTGCCCTCTATTGATATGATAGTAGGAGTCCCTGCTATGGCACTATCTGACGTTAAGACGAAGATGAGGGCTGCTTCTTCCCTATCAAGTTGAGGTCTCTCGAGCCAGCTTGTCTGGTTTTTCGGTCCCCCCATAATAGCATTTGGCGTATAATGAGAGGCTAATAGATAGAGTAGGCAGCAGAAGCTCAACAAAGTTCCACGAGGGTAAGAGTCGCTGAAGATTATAGGACATCTGACTTTGTCGCCTCTTTGAGGCATTCCCCCCCAGGGAAGTAGTTTGTTCCAGTCACTAAGCGTCCTCCTTTTTTTGGGGGAAAGGATTGAATTGCGTAGAATGGGACGTTTCAGTTTTGTACAGGATTGAGTGTCTTTCTTTGGAGGCCCCCAATGCCTAACCTAATAGGGGATTCCCCATAGATGGATCAAGAAAGTAGGGCTCTTATCTTTCAACGCCTTTCGTGGTTTGGGAGGAAATATCAAGAGTCCGCCCGAAGAGATGAAGGAATGAATGCGTAAAGTCGAGAGTACGCCGTCTGGAAGCGGGGCTATTAGGGGCCAACTCAAAAATGAAAATGCTACTCTTTATGGTTCCAACCCCTATTTGAAAATTTAGACTCTTCGGGATGCCCTTTTCTCATTCTGCGGGAAGTGCTGATCGTAGCTGGGTCAACGACTTCTTTTGGTATGGGTGTCATGAGACGCTATCTCAGATGAGAATAGGCAAAGACGCTGCCGAAGCCGCCTCTGAGGAGATGGCCGTCTTTCTATTCTATCTATGGAAATTTCAATCGAGAATAATCGTCAGTTTAAGGCCTGTCTTTGAACATAATAGTTGGCACGAGAATCCTTCTCAGCGGAGTCTCTGTGTGTTGAGATCGAGGGAAGTTAGATTCTGGGAACCGAGGCCGGAGACTGTGACACCGCTACTGGTACGCTTATCCAAAAGGCAGGGGTAGCCCTAGAATGCCGCTCCCCTCTGTCTGGTTGTCCCGTGTTATCCATAGTTTGGGAAAGGGTTCGATCCCCATCGTCGATGAGTAAGCCATTTTTTTTTTCCTATCCGTTCCGCGGCATGAACGAGAAGCATCCTCTGATCAGATCTCAGTCTATCTATTCAATGGCCTTCTCTTTCGCCGAAGACTCGTCAGTGTGAGGCCTGTCACGTCAAATCAAGTACCAGTAAGAACAGAAGGGCATCTAAGGTATGAAAACCTGTCTAGGAAGAATGTACCGAAACATCATACTAGCCTGAAAGCGCTGCCTTACTATAATAATGTATGAGGATGGACAGATCGAGTGCATTTCCACTCATGGAGAGGGGGGGATTTACACTAGATTTTAGAAGTGGGACAAAGAGAGGCTTTTTTCGAGTCTTTGTCTCCGATACCTCCTCTCAGGGCAGGGAAGTAGCCTTCTATCTCCGACCGAGCAAAGCGCCTTGCTGGTTCTAAATAAGAGAGTAGGTGTGCGTTTTGTTAGGATTTCCATATCCGCCCGCCCACCTTCCTTGATTTCAAGGTGATATAAGTGCCTCCAGGTTGTCTGGTCATTTTTTTAGTATCTGAATCATAGATTATGCCATATATATATTGATTTCTTCCACGTGCAAATCTACTCTCTTGGGCTATCTCCCGCGTAGGAATGTCTTGTATCGGCCCATTTCTTGCAAGAAATCTATGTCTATGTGAGGTTCGTTTTGTCAAAGAAAGTAAAGGTTGTGGTCCAATACTAGCTCTATCTCCGAGTTACTTAGAATATACAGAAGAGGGGGACCTATTCGAGTCCTGCACAACTGATTGTGTAAGAGTTGGGCGGGGGATGAGTTGATGTTGCTGGAGTTAAGCGATACGAGCATAAAGGAAAGAAACCAGATATACCAACTGATTGTGTAACAGACTAGTCGGCTATTTCTTGTTCCTACAGGAAAGAGTAGGGTGCCCTACTAATTGTCTAAGAGACTAGTTCGCTCTTCCAGCGGCCAGGCATAAATCTAAATAGAGTGGGGCCTCCCCTAGTAGGGTCCCAATAAGTAGAAGTTCTCTTTTTGGCCCCGAATATGCCTTCTTTGTATTAGTACAAGAATTTTTATATCTCCGAGGGAAATAGGCATAGAAGGAGTCTCGGTTCATTCTGCGACACAAGGCTTTTGTCGCATAAAAAGCCGGTCCCCTCCTGATCAAGCTGACCTACCTCTATCACTAAACTAGACCAAATGACGTCGTGTAAAAAATCTTCGGGTACTACACAGTATTGAGGTTCCGGCTGAGTTCTTACAATGGACGCCCCAATCAGAAAGATTACAAGGCCTAGTGTTGCTAGAGTATGCGTATTGGTTGATCTCTTGAAGGATATGCCCAATCTTGGCTGGGGATGGGAAAGTGTGGGCGCTGGCAACGAATCATTTACGAGAATCCCCCGAAGTCTTGCTCCTTATGTCGTATGAGAGGCCACAGCCTAGATGAATGCAAAGCCAGACCTGTTCTAAATTAAATAAAGGCAAAGAACCTTTGCAGGATGATACTACGAACCCTAATGGAGCCAAGGAGAAAGCAGTTGCAGGCCAGGGTGAGACTTCGAAAGCTGCTGAGAGTGTAAAGCCAGTCACACAAACAGATCAAAACAAAAAATCAAGAACAGCGTGTGATTGGGAGGTTTTCGGTTGCGCCTAGTCTGGATGACCATGAAGTGCAACGAGTTAATGCTGCTATAAATGAGGAAGAAGCCGATGTTCTTGATAATAATAATCAGAAAGGCGAGATGGCTGGTGGTGCTGAATATCCGGATCTGGGATCACGTACTTCATTGATTCCTTTGTTGGCCCATGCATGCCCTGCCCCTGCGGATCCAGTAGCCTGCTAATACCTGATCCAGGTAGTAAAGCCATGCCACCAGGAAAATAGACAGAACTGCTCCAGTGAACCAGAGACCCCACCTTTTTTCCTCATAGTGCGCTCATCCCTTTCTGAGGCCTTGCCTTCATGAATGACTGATCCAGCGGTGGCTTAGGGTGAACGGAAAATTTCATCGCTCTACGGCCTTTCGAGCGTGGTCAATTTCAAGTCCAGCTCCAGGAGATGCAGGATTAGCTTTCGAGCAGCCCCCTGTCCTTTATAGTCGTCTCCTTGAAGAAGTCCCGATTCATTCGGAGGCTCAGGGAAGAGTGGGAGCTACTTTAGCCCCGTTGACCTTTCTTTCCTTAAATGTGAAACTACTTGCTCGCCTTAGCGACTAGCTTAAACCCGCTAAACCTACTCCTGGGGTTTCGTGTTCTTCCTCGAGCAGACTTTAAAGGATAGGGGGCTGGACCGCTCCTTTCTCGATGTCGCTCCTTCCTTCAAGAGTATGTAGTCTATAGTCTCCCGTAGAAAGTTTTCTAGTCTATAGTCTCGAGTTTCTAGTTTTAAGTCTCCGGCGTCAGTCTTTAGTCTAGTATCTATAACCTGCTTTTCTCGCTTCCGCTCCCGTATAAGAAGAAAACTTTGAAAGATTTATAAGGTAGTCAAAGAACAAGAATGAGGCGGAATAGAAGAAAATGAGTTAGTAATATGCCCGAGCAAGCACTCATACTGTACGAAGCTGCCAATTCTAGTGACATCTCTTTTATGCTCTCAAATAGCATGTCTTTTGAGAGTATGTCCTCTTCCTCTTCGTCTATGTCAGACGCGCAAAGCGCACCACGTGAGATGCCTCTTCTGATATATAACCAATTGCAGGATATGTTAGATGAATACGGGGCGGCCTTGCCGTCGAACTGGCCCCTGCCAGACTTTGTTAATAAGCTGATTATTGGCGAGGAGGAAATGCAAGACCCGGTCTATTTGTCCGCGGTCTACTCCAACCTTGTAGAAGCCGGTTTCTCCAGTTGCTATTGGCGCCCGGTTGTAGACTATCTGTTCCTATTAAACAACGTATATTATTAGTGTTTGTAGCGGCGAGCGAGAGCGGATTGGGCTCACAGAATACTTCAGGGCGGGAGTGAAGAGCCACAAAAGCACCTGTCAGGAACTGCAAAAAAGGGACCGAGAACTACATGCGGTCTGATACGAACTTCCTTGAAAAAAGGGAGACGAGTTATGTAGGCTGTGGCCGTTCAATAAATGTAACGGTGGCTCGACCAAAGCCGGTCAAAGAATCGATTATATGCCTGATATTGCCGGAAGACCGATGAGACTTACCAGAAGTGAAGTACAGAAGAGCAGGAAATTGCATATTTTGAATCAAAAACTAAAGATGTTAATCCCCAAGCCTACTCTACATTATCATATGGTTTCGCGGGCACGCCCAACCGTACCTTGCCACTTGCCAGTAAAAAAAGCGTGTGCATTTAGAAAGGTTTACTTCTGTAGGCGCCCAGTTCGGCTATCTATGTCCAAGCACACAAGCAACGAAGTCAGGTGGTGGTCCATCGTCGCAGTTTAGTGTGGAGTGCCTGCAGCTCTTTGTGCTGCTCGGCGTGCGCGATACTTTCCATCGTCCGTTCGCGGGAATGATCCCTCTGGAGTTGCCGGCACGATCACTGCCTTCTCGTGTGCGTCGCGTAGTGTGAAGCTGTAGTGTTAATGCCAGTTTCGCGATAGCTCTTCTGGAGAGCGCGAGTACTTTAGCCTCTCTGTGCGCCTTACTCAATACAATAGGGGGATACGATTCTCAGAAGTTCCTGCTCTAGCCAATGCGCATGCGTTCCTTCCTTGATGCTATTATGCTTCTCGCGTTGATCACATAGCTTAGAGTTCGGTGCGAGGATCAACACCCTTCCTTCAGGCTAGTTCAGCTCTAGATAATAAACCGACCCAAAGCATCGCAATAGACGCAACGGCAACCACCGGCACTTTTCCTTTACTTCTGTCGGTCCCCATACTCCGAAAAAGTTTATGTTATTACGATCCGTCAGTACGAAACTATCAAGCTGAGCTAGATCTAGGCTGCAGGAGAGCACTTCTACTCAGAGCGGCCAAGCTCACTTCGCGCCAAACCAACAATCTGCACGCTTAGCCGCATTGTTCATCTTGACAGGAAAGGAGAAAGGAAGGCTATGAATTGAGCTAACGCCCTCTGTAACCCAAGGAAGGGGGTTGATCCTCGATTCGAGTCTCGTGTTGCGAGTGTCGTGTCTCGCGTTTCGAATTCATTTCGATTGGGAAAGTGAGCCGATCCAGACCTAATTGATCTGGTTTCTGAGAGCACTGACAAGGCTAAACTCGCCGGTTGAAGAGAGCACTGAATCATTCGAAAGGGGAAATTAGTTCCATTTGGAATTGACTCAGAGAGGTCTGTGAGCTCGAGCTGGAAGAGGGCGGTGAAGCTTTCCTCGCGCTTAGCTAGTTCTCATAGGGGCCTTACTCCTTCGACTAACTCAACTAAATCAACGGAAAAATTTATTGCGGCCTAAACATATAATACCGCCCCTGACGAAGGAAAGAAAGGGATATTCGAATACACCCGGCATTCATGGAAGCGTGTCAACCATGACGAAAACTTCTTTCGTTTGGCCTTCTGTGACGGTGTTATGGCTTGTGTAGTATGGATTCCTCTGGTGGGTAAGGGCATTGAGGGAAGGGGTTTTTTTTTATATAGAGCATGCCTTGACAACGATCTTTTAGGTGATCCATTGAATCCGATTCAAAAAAGATGTCCTGGTCTGTAAAGGGACAGATTATGCTTATCTATCTCATTATTAATAAGAATATTTAGCGTGCTTATTTCATAGTTCTCTTTCATTTCCTTTAGGTAATTCTCTAGTATATTTTGTTTAACGATCTTGCCCTTTCTATGATAAATGATTAATTCACGTATTTCAGCCCATCTTTTTTCTATATCTTTTGGCATATAGTCAACCCCTCTCAGTTCTTTCTCTAATTCCATTTCTACTTTGCTTTTTCCAGGGTTTTCACATAGTCTTGAAATTAATCATAGTTGTTAAATAGATCGTTGACATTATGAAACCGTATTTATCGCTTAGCTCTTAGCTGTTCTGTATAATCTAGAAGAGGCTGCTCATTAGGGGCTATATGGGATGGCCCCGCTTGCTCCACTTGACTACTTGCTGCTAATAACCGGTTCCATAATTCTTGGATTGACAGTACCTGTTGTTCATTATTAATCAACACTCTTCCCTTCTCTTGGCAGCTTAGGAATTATCCCAAGGTATGCTATAATAAAAGCACTTTCTTGAATTGGCTTTCTATAGGCACTTGCCCCTTACTCTTGACCTAGCTCTATTACGAGCGCTATGATATTATATAACTATCCTCTATCCTCACCAGGAAATCCATATATTAGTATTATACCGTATAACCCTACCTTATAATCAGCCCTCCACTGGAGGAAATCTTGCTATGAAGGCTGGTGAGAATGCCACTACTGTTACACCAGCTGTAAAGGCTATAAAACGGCCTGGTAAAAGACTCCACTCCAACGGGAACTTCAACTCAAACTGGATCTCCAAGCGCCTTAGAAAGAGAGGGCTTAGTTAAAAATTTAGGAAGGGAAGACTCTAAAGGAGACTGCTCTACAGGGGATGAAACTAGGAAATCTTAATACTCGCTGGAACTAAACATTTTAAGCTATGTAAATCAAAGGAATGGTTGACAGGCGATGGAGAAAGAAGTGGAAGACGTGCGATTACCACTTCGATTGGGCTTTATTTCTTTCTTTAGCCAGCTCCGTTCAAGCAGAAGAATATAAATGCGTTCGTAAAGGACTTCGATCTGAAGGTGAAGGTAGATCGGGGTACATGACAACAAAAAAGCATTTTTTACAGGTGTGGATGACAAAATAAAGCCAATGGGGTTGGAGCAGACGATTGGTTTCAAGAGAAGGGAAATGCAATCACAACCTTTTTGATCAGTAAAGGGGCACTAAATCCATCTATAAAGCAAAAAACCTAGGGTATATCTTCTTATAAGAGCAACTCCAGAGCTAACTCTTATAGTTTAGCGCTTCACTCAACAAGCAACTCCAGACTTATCGTAATTGGCCCACACATACGTTTTCTTGCTGGATGAGCTAGCTCTTAAATAGCTTTTACTGATAGCCCTGTGTACCTTTTGATATTGGTTTGCTCCTTATTTATAGGAGAGTTGATAAAACAGTAGGGCCGGGGCTTGTTTAATACCGTTCACGAGGAACAAGCAACGGATAAGGAGCTCCTAGCTTGCTTGTTCGTTAGACTTAGTGCTATTCTGAAAGGGTCCGTGTACGATTTGAAGAGGACCTACCAGAAGTCAGTAAAGCTAAAGACTTCCTCGGATGCTGACTCTCTTGCGGATCCCTCCATTATAAAGAAATCAGTTGAGCAAGAATCATACTTTTGAGGAGTACAACACCGTTACTGACGATACACCAAATGGTGAAAGTTCCTCATAAGATCCCCTGCAGCAGTTAGACTGGCTTGGTACTGCTACTGTCACCCCACTGATTGAAAAGGGTTTACTTCGGCCTGCCGCCGATTTCTAGTTTCCTGTTATTGCATACCGTCTCGATGGTTCCCCTGTTTACCTATCAGTACATTCACCGACACCTTCGGTGCCTCAATTCGAGAAAGGAAGACTCATAGTGACCCAGAACAAACTTGCTCTTCCAGATGTAATGAAGCCCTTTGAGGTACAAACGGATGCCTCATATTTTGGTTAGGGGAGTCCTATTGCAGGAAGGTCACCCAGTTGCATATGATAGTCGTAAACTGAGCGACCCAGAGACAAGATACACAGCACAAGAAAAGGATCTATTGGCAGTAATCCATTGCCTTAGGTTAGGGTCTGGAAACACTACTTATTGGGTGGGGTCCAAGTTTGTAGTGAAGACAGATAAGACTGCAGTGAGCCATTTTCTTACGCAGCCAAAGCTCCCCCGCACGGTGGCAGGAATTCTTGGCGGAGTTCGACTTTCACTTTGAATATAAGACGGGTCAAACCAATCAAATAGCAGATGCTCTTAGCCGGAAAGCAGAACTAGCAGCTTTTAAAAACCTTTCCCACACCTCCGCCAGCCAAGTGGCAACCTCAGCGCGGGAACATCTTAAGGAGAATGAGTCTAAAGATCCTACGGCTCAAGCCCTCCTGAATTTGATGCGAGAAGGGAAGACCCGTCAGTTCTGGGTGGAGGACGGACTTTTGATGACAAAAAGGAAAGGGGCACCGATTGTTTGTACCGAAGGTTGGAGATTTGAGGAAGGTACCCCTACGAGAATGTCATGACGGGCGGGTCATCCGGGCTGGGCTGGCAGAGGACTTTCGCCTTAGTAAAGCAAGGGTACTATTGGCCAGAAATCAAAGACGATGCAATAGAGTACACCAAAACTTGTATAACTTTGCCAGCAAGAGAAAGTGGAAAGGAAGAAGACCGCAGGGTTCTTGGAACCACTCCCAGTACCAAGTCGGCCTTGGCCCCTTAGATTTAATCTCAAGCCTTCCGAAGGTGGGGGATAAAGGTTGCATATTTTTAGAGTCTATCCACAACCTTTCAGTGGCCTCTAGAAGCCCAGTTATCGGCTGTTCGTTAGCTTCTGAGTAACCCTGTTTATAGGGATTAAGAGGCCCTAACCACCTTCCCGGAAAGCACGAGTGGAACGGCAATAGTTTCATTTGCTGTTAAGGAGATATGGTAAGGGTGCAAGTTGCTACTCATATAGCAGGAATGTGCCCGAATGATTCAATCAGATATTAGTGTGGAGCCTCCTCGGCATTCAAGATTGGTAGGTGCCTTAAACAACCGAAATATGTTATAATAATAGAGCGCATCCCTTAGGCCTTGCTCACGCACATACGTTTTCGTTAGCCTTTTTCAAGCGGGGTGGAGGAACCCATTTCAAGGGTGAGATAAAGTGAGATAATGAAGGGACTTATGTATAGTTGATTATTAATTTAATGAAGTAGAGATCGGGACTACTCCAAGCTACGGTTTTCACTGCCTTATAAGAGAGAGACAGGGCCTAGTGTGCTTGCTCCTCTGTTTGCTCAGTAAATTGGATACCTGCTTGAAGTTATTTCTCTCTCTTCACTACCCTGCCCGGAAGATCTGTGATTAAATCATCTTGGGAGTTGCCGGTGTGAATCCCCTATCTTCCTTTCTGCTCTCCGAATCCTTGCCTTCTTTTATTTTCAATATTAAGAAAGGGTTGAAAAGCCGTACTTTGCACTCTCTGTCTTCCCTGGTCCTGTCTAAACTAGGAATATATAGGGCTGCCACAGATGCCATGACCTGTGTTTGGGAGCAAGCGTATTTCGGTATATAATAACACTATATTGGATTGGAACCGATGGATTTCTTTTAACCTTCCAAGGAAAGGTAACAACCTCCGAGGCAAAGTACAACCATAGTCATAGTGAACCTATGTCGGTTACCTTATAGCAGGACCCCCGTCGAGGCTATCCTTCTATAGTGCCACCTTCGGTATGGGTTTCCTTAAAGGGGACAGCAACTTGCAGTAGCGCTTACAACTCTTCGAGTTGCCTACCTTCGTTACCTAATTCCTTAGACGTAGTAGCGGTTATATTAGTTTAGTGACTAAGGTAACCCGCCTCATGGGCGATCGCTCGCTTCGTCTCCGTCGTCTGCGAATCTATTGGTTTAACCGACATAAGGAAGGGCTTCCGTTTTCATGAATTACTTTTGGTCTTATCGGTGATGACCCCTAGCTTCCTTTCTTCTAGTTCCGTTTAGGAGGGCAGGCTGCTCAGTTAAGTCAAACGAGGTGACAAATCAACAGGAGCTAGAAGCCTTAAGCGCTAGGCCTGACCTTTCGTCTCTGCAAACATGGGCTGTGAGAGGGTAAGGATAAGAATTGGTTCACCCGGCCCCATGATACGGAATCTTCTTTTCTTCTTCTTTATAATAGGCTCCCAGGACGATGATTTTTTCTTCTGTCTCTTTCTTCTTGACTGGAGTGGTAGAGGCTTCTACTACCTTCTTTCCTTTGTGGGTTTTCTGGGTGGTGACCGTAGCCACGTTCTTTGAGGTCTCACCCTTCTTGGCTTCATCCTTCTTCATCTTTGGCGTCGGGATCAGAGAAGCAAAGGCGTGAGGATTGGCGGATAGGAACAATTCCAGTTCCGTTGCCCGTGAAGACAGCTCTTCAAAGCGGATGGGTTTAGTGCCGTGCAATATGACGGCGATGTGGGAGTTAAGGTTGCCCATACAAAGCTTCACAGCTTCATGCTGCTGTATCACTTGCGAGCAGCGAATACTCAGCTTTCTCCACCTGGTGATGAAGTCGGCTGCCCTCTCCCTCGGTTCCAGTTTGGTCTGGGTCAGAGGCGCTGGGCTTCCCGTCGAATATCCATTTTTCCCTGGCTAGCGATATAGATAGATAGAAGTGTAGAGCTGGGTCTTCATTTCAGTGATTTTCATCCCCTTGTTGTGGGAACAGGAACAAGAGAACACGAAGATTGAAAGCATCGGCGACAAGCCTTAGAACAGTTCCGTTACCGTTACTCCAAAACGGATGCTATTTCATAGGCAGAATAGGAATTCTCCGCAGAGGAAGACGCTGAATCTAAAGCTTCAGCTAGAATAGCCCCTCCCCGTCTTTATTCAGGGTTAGGATATATAGCTTGACTGACTGAGCCGGGGGAGGATGGACTACGTGACCAGGCCGAAATCCATAAAGGAAAAGAGACCCTTATCTCCTATTAGGAAGTTCATTCAAGTAGGTCAAATCTCTTCTATTCAGAAGCGGATCAATCAAATAGTAATCAACGGAGAGAATAATGATAAGCAATTGAAAGGATTATCATCTTGTCTTCTTCAAGGATAAACAGAAAAAAAATAAGTAAGTTGCTCACTTCCGGATAGAAAATAGAACGGGGTAGCTAGCAACTTCAGTAGGTAACGGGACAGTCTGCAACTTCAGTAGGTTTACTCAATAGATCACTATTTAGGAAAGTCGAAAGTACGGTTTGAAAGAGATTAGGAAAGTCGATTAGATATCACTATTGTGGAAAGCTCAATATCTCATATATAAGGAAGGCAGGGCGGGTAAAAGCCACTTCTTATCAAAGCGCTTAGTTCGAACTGGCTACGTCGGCTTCAAACTTGCTCATCCTTTCCCTCTTCATTCAATACATAATGAAAATCTTAGAGTCTCTAGTATGAGCTCTAAGCAGGTGGGTATGACTGTTGTGTTTGAAGAGCCACTGCTAGTGAGCTTTCGGTCGAGTAACAAGTAAAGCACAGGAGAACCTCAACAGTGAAATAGAACATGGACTGACCTGTTTCGCTTCTTGATAGCTATTGTTTTTATTTGCGCGTTAGCTGCAAGTGTATTCGCAATCCAACCAACCAACAGGATAAATTCCATCCCGGGCATCGAGTCGCAGCTAGAACTTCGTCTCTTTTCGGCCCTTTGGGCCTTCCGGTACTTGAGTTCCCAGAAGTTTCAGTACCATGCGTACAAGCCATAAGGAAAGGCGCTTGCCGACAAGGGCTAGTGGGTATTAGTGTTTGCGTTTGTTTACTTTCAGCCTTGAGTTTACGCAATTGGGTGCTAGTGGGTATTTACGAATAAAAGAAGGTTCCGCAGGGAAAGAGTGTAGCGAACAAACAACGGATGAGCTGCGCGAAACCGTTGTGCGGTAGCGCCCTGCCGGTTCCTTGCTCGATTCGAGTCCGTTGCTTGTTCGCTACACTCGTTTGTTAGCTGTCGCAGGAAGTGAAGCAAACTCGACCAAGGAAGTGAAACTAAGCCCTTTACTAAGACCTTTGAAAGGCGCCCTCTAAACTCTCTCTTGATATCGAATCCAGTGGAAGCGAACATCTATATGCTTGGTTCTCGAGGACCTGGTTCTTCGCAAAATGTAAAGCGCTCAGGCTCTAACAAGAAACCTCCACCTTCTCTTGGGTAATACCCAAGTATCTAACCAAACACCTCGCATCCACAAAGCCTCCTCCACGGCTTCCGCTGCTGCCATGTACTCCGCCAAGGTAATTACTTAAGGGTTGACTACCGAACAAGGTGACTATAAAGAACAAATATCCAATCCCACTTGTTCGATCAACTCGGGTCAGCCAAGTGCTTCACGAAGCTAGACTTGAGATCAGGGTACCATCAGGTACGAATAGCTGAGGGAGATGAGCCCAAAACAACTTGTTCCACCAGGTATGGGGCTTATGAATTGATTGTTTTGCCCTGAGGATAGTTTTGAAGTTAATTTGCGCTCGCTAGGAGCGGAAACGGGACCAAGAGTGAAGTTATGGTCTTTCTCCCCGGAACGAATAGAAGGTTTGTTGAGCCTATCGCCCTCTATTCGAGCTATATCTCCATTTCCAGATGATATGATACGTGCGTACGTACCATTCATATCATGCTGCCTTTTTTCTTTCTTATCGACAAGGTACAAGATTCGTAATGTCGTTTCCAAGCAATAAATCCGTTGTTAGCTCTTCTCGCTTCGCTAACGCTACACTCGTTCTACTGCACATACGTTTTAATGCTTGCTTTCTTGAGCAAGAATCAGACTTTGACTACTTCGCTTGTTGGACAGGAACTCTTTGATTCAAGATCCCCTTGCCGCTAAGGGACTATCTTGTTTTCTCATTTCCGAATTGCGTAGATAACCCTCAAGTGATAGAGAGGTAAGGGATTTGGTTGGAAGACAGAGAATTCGTGACGGCTCGGAGCAAGGAAACTAAAGGGCAGTTGCTACGCCGAGAAGGACTGACGTTCTAAATACAATACAAATTACTGATCGGTTTATTCAATAACGCGGGTACGATCAGTTTAGTTCGCCGGGAAGGTTGAAGCCGCTTTCGCACTTGTTCAATACAGATAACCAATCGTGGGTGCAGATGCTGATAACCACCTAAGTGTTATTATATCAGGCACTCTTATCGATAACAAAATGGTTCAGGCAAGGGGACTCAGGCTATTCCATAGGTCCTGTTGCTCCTCCCGCCGCTAGTATTTAGCCCGTAGGGTGTTTACCGGGTGGGACCCTCGATCCAGAAGGTATGCCACTATCCGCTACTATCTATACATGTCTGCCTCCCTTGAAAGCTCCTGGTGCTGCTACTATCACCGGTAAGTTGCGTCGGATCAACATCGGGATTAGAATCAACTGCAAAAGCAACTAAGTCAACGTCTATTTGCTCTGGATCTACTGGCCCGGACGCTTGAATCTATTCCACTGCAAACAAGCGAATCTACGACTGCTTCGATTTACGGGTAGAGCGAAAGCGAGCGGGTTGCTTCTCTGAATCAATTTTGACCGCCGGTAGGAATGGTTTGTGGATTTCGAACAGCTGTAGTGGCTGAACCTAGTAAGATAGCCATTACGACCCAAGAAGTAATAAGTACTTTGGCATGTACTTGGAAACCCCCTATTTGCCAATATAAATGCTGGCCTACTTCCACACCGGATATAACATATAGCTCTTTTAGTGTGTTGATGGAACATGGTAGAACACTCATATTTACCTCTGATAGAAATATCACTTCACATTTTATTGATTAAACCATCTCTTTATCGAGTCGCCCACTTGTATATTTCGGATACCAACCAAGTAATTACAGAATATTCCCGGCGATTTTTATCTATTTTTTGATATTCAGAATAAAGTAACCGATTCCATAAATCTATGGAGTTCTCGAAGTAATTGGCTTATCTTATTATTAATAAACGATTTATTATATAGCTAGAACTACAAAATTGCAGATATTCATTTGTTAAGAATGAATCGGATTGACGCTATAGCGTCATCATTGGCGGGAATAAAAATATCTGCGAAATCCGGGTCACAATTTTTATTGATTAAACAAATGAAATTGTTGGAATTCAATTCCATTCCAAAAGTGACACATTCTCGAAGAGCCATATATTCTTCTTGCTTATCTACTATGATTACAATATCAGGCAACCCCGTCATATATTTGATGCCACCCTGATATGTTTGCAGGTGAGATAATTGTCTCTTCAACATTGCTGCATCTCTTTTCGGAAGACGGTTTAATCTTCCCATCTTTTGTTCCGCTCTCAAGTCCCTGAACTTTTTTAGTCTCGTTTCCGTAGTGGACCAATTCGTTGACATACCACCGAGCCATTTTTTATTAACAAAATTACATCGAGCCCTTATTGAAGCCGATGCTACTGAATCAGCTGCTTTCTTTTTGGTACCAACTATTCCTAATTTTTTCCCTTACTTGATGCATCAAAAACTAAATAACAAGTTTATACGAGCAGTTCTAGTCAGATTTGTAATCTGAAAACCTTTACGTTTTGCAGAGATGTAAGGTGCCATTCTAGGATTCCATTTCCTAGTACCATGACAAAAATGCACTCCTGCTTCCATCATCTCTTCAAAATTGATGTTCCATGTAATTTCTCCCCACACTTCCTCTTTTTTTTTTAAGATAAGAGGTACCCTTAAATAAAAAATACACAATTGTTCCGACGGAACATTCTACCGGAGATTGAACAAGGATACGCGGTCCAAGCGATTACTTCCTTTCTATTCGTTTTTTTAGAATAAGACCCGGTAGTTAAAGTTAAGTTCAAGGGATGAATCCGTTCTTAGGAATCCATAAATCCTGTAAATTATTGTTCTGATATATCATGGAAATTCTTTTTAATACAAGAAGAAAATAATTATCTGTGGTGGAAGAAAATCTCTTTCATGTCCCCTTCTAATCTTATTTTGTATTTCCAACGAAATGTTGCTGTGTTGGCTTGAACGGTTCACTAATCCTTTGAATCCGGTACCAACACAAACAAACCCCCCCCAGAACAACATTATCTTTCAGACCCTTCAACCAATCGATACGACCTCGGAGAGCCGCTTTTGCTAATGCTACTCGGAAAGAACTGCTAGGAGACGATTAGCTCTAAGTGCCGAAGTCCATAGCTCCTATGATCGCGAGGCGAGCTGCGGCTTGCTTTGTTCGCTCGCATCTCCGTAACGGCCTTGTTAAAGCGTTCCAACGACATGTTTAGCCCTCAGTCTCTACGGAACTTCCTTTCGGTGGAAGTTCACTTCACAACCACCTTTTCTTCGGGAAGGCATATAAGGAAGAAAGCCTTTTTCGATAGTTGTTAGAGGTGAAGTTAACTAGTTCCCATCTGATCTTTTTCAGAGGCCTTCTGCTTAAAGAAAAGGGGGCAAGGCTATAGAGAGGCTAACAGAAGAGCGACTATCAGGAGAGCTACCAGCTAGCATAGAGCAGAGCTAGTATACATACTTGAATCTTTCACTAGAGGAAGGGAATCTATTAAAGCCAGATTACCGCCTATGGTACACTAAGAATTTCATACTCAATGAGGGGATAGACAAAAGAAGTCCTATACTAGATGCTAATTCAAAGTACTTTCTACTCCGCTCCTAGTTAGGCCTATATTTCCCACCTGCGCTAAAGAAGAATCGGTTGACGGTTTCGTACCTCACTCAAACAGCTGCGAAAATATAAACATATTCTATTAAGTAGGTTTTGCTCAGTAAGTGCCCCCTCGGTTAGCGATTAGTAAATGTGTCAGGCCAGGGAAATACGAAATTATATAGAAAGCAAGCTAAGTCCTCCCCATTGTTGTTGGTTGAGATCTTTTGAGAGCCAAGATCTCTTCACTTGCTTGAAAGAAGCGTAACTTGGGATTGACTACTTATAGGGGCTAGGGGAATGAAACCCCGTTGTGTGTGCGCGAACCAGCGCCCTTTTCTTTTGACAACTGCGAATTGGTTGTTTTAAACAAATACGACTTCGTCCCGGTATGACAATATTCCGCTCCAGTTTAAGAATCGAAATGCTACTCAAAATTTCTACTTTCGTGCCGAGCAGTTCAGTTCCCCTGTAATAGGTTATAAGGGCATTTTTCCTTCCGGGGCAGTCTCTGGTGCGGGAGCTTCTCTCCCTCTTTTCTGATACATAGATTGTGATAAGCGCATAGTCGGGTAAGAGTAGTAGTGATCCCCTATCTCTTGGTTCTGTTGGTTCGGTCCTCTCTTTCGGGTAAGACAATCTCTTCTCCTGCGGACCCTTCTGCACGGTTGGTAAAGAACACTTCCCTTCCTCTCTCTTATCAAACAGCCTGTTTAGCTAAGAGTCACTGTTTGAAGTTACAGGTTGAGTAAAGCGATCGGATAAGACAGCCCTCTATTCCAGCTGAAGGAATGGAGTAACGGGCTGCCGGTTAGTTCCAGTTGTTGTTCCATCCGTGAAGACAGGACGATCTTCAATATCAGCCAGCGTAAGTAAGCTAATGAAATAGAAGCAAGTATCTTTGGTAGTTCACTGACCCGGAAGTTGACCAGGTTTTTGAACGAGAAAGCTGCTAGGCATCCTGTTGGACAACTAGCTTCCGCTCTCAATAGCTTAAACGGATTAACATCAGCGTTTTCAGAACACATCATTCTACGATGCCCCAATTTGAGTAATGGAAAGGCCACTTTGACTTACCGATGGCCTCTCTTAATGTGTATGAAGGGCTTTTCTCAATAAGGAGTTCCCCAAATGCGAGAAATTTACCTATCAGAGTGAAACTCTACTAGCCCTATATAACTCATTTTTTGAAACAAAAGAATGACTGAGTCAGAGAACCATCGTTCCGGACTTTTCAACAGATAGCCCATTTCTTCTTGACTTCGTCCAGGAGAGAGGCATACTTTAAGCAACCCCACCATACGCTTCCGCTTTCTAAGCCTGAGTGCCCAAAAACACACCCCTTCTTGATAGGATTGGATTTCTACTAACATCTTGGGAAGGGGAATATGAAATATGGTTATTTAGGGCTTTCTCTCTCAGCCCCGTTGAGCCCTTCTTTGGCAAATCATAGTGGGTAGGACAAGAAGCTAGATAGGCCCACCCAAAACAAAAGAGCAAGCCTGTTGCAGCTCCCGACTCTAGCGCTTTAAGCATTCCGATATTGCTTTCTATCTTCCGGGGGTCAATCCTCTTTGGTTTGGCCCTTTCAGTCGATAAGCTCCCACTTCCCCTTCTGTAAAAAGGCTAGGGCCCTTTTCCTAGGACTCGAGACACAGGTACACGATCTCAAGCCTTTGATGAGCGTACGTTCTTGGAAGCGCTTAAGGTACCCCACTTGCTTGATCTTAATCCCAAGAAGCTTTTCAAAGCGAGCAACCCCAGAAAGCCGAAGGGTGAGAGGCTCTCTCCAAAAGACCTTGAGCTCGAGCTAACAGGATTGGATTTCAATAAAAAGAAGTGCCAAACGGGGTGGGGATAGGGGAGTCTAGAGAAGCTTGCTCATATTGTTTTACAAAGAATTTAACAAATACAAATAGAGAGTGGTAATTGCGCCTATAACTCAGATTTAGAAACTCAAGGTAAATTCAAAACACTCTGTTTTAGTTTAGCTAATTCCGGAAATCTATTATTCGATCGAAGGGAACAATACCTAAACGATATGAGTTGCATCTATAGTTCCTGGTCAAGAAGGGGCGATCACCCATAATTACCTAAGCAATTTGGTAAGAAAAAAGGATAGCAAGAAAAGAAGCGACTGTTGAGGACAGAGATAGTAGGCTCTCGTAATTGGGTTCGATTCCCGTTTGTCTAATTAGCGAGAGTGGATTATGAATCCGCCGTTCCCTTGCTAGTGGAGTCACCCGTTCCAGATCATGTCATGTGAACCCCCTAGTGGTCAATCTCCTCCTATCCCCAAACGCATCCAGTGGCCCTATTTGAGAAAGAAAAACCAACGTTAGTCATGTCAGATAGGCAAACATGAGAAAGGATTCCATCGCCTAAACGGCTCTATTTGGGTACGTCCTTTAACGGCCGAGCCCGAACAGCAACGGGAGAGGAAGGCTCTATGTCCATGAGGTCTCGAGCTGCTTTTTTATCACCCCTTTCTCCGGTCTTGTGAACTCCTTGCTTTTTTGAAAGCATATCTATAAAACATTCCGATTCAAGAACTCGGCTGGGTCAAAGACTATATATACTAAACGTTCGGCTAGGAATGAAGAAGCCGTAAAGCCCCTCGACACCTATAGAGGGATATTTTAGCATCAAGAACGATATTGATTATTGATGATCCAAAACTACTTTTTTTATTTAAAGAAGCAGCAGCCGTGGTTCCTTCTCATTCTTCAGAGTCTGCTAATCGGAGAGCTCATATATATATTCCCGATGAAGGGATTAAACCGGTCACCCTCTCTGAAAAAGATGTTCAATGTTTGCTTGTTTTTAAGCGCTGTTGGGCACAGTAGGAGTCGATCTTTGCAAATCGCCATAAAGTTGCTTGGAAGTTTCCATCTCTCTGTCCCTATCTCCATTTAGATTAGAGCGAAGAAGTACCTATTGGTCAAGCCAGCTCCCCTTTCTCTATCTTCCCCAATTTTTTCAGGCAGGATCGAAGGGGGTCGTTCCCTTCTCCTTATGAGATCTTTCAGAATATCTCCTACATATAGTACCATATGAGTGACCATTGGGATGATCGTCCCCGTTTCAAGTAGAACCGATTCCCCTTCGCAGCCTCCGTGGGCGCCCGATCAAATCACCTGCTAGACTGGCCTCCAAGCTCGATCTCTATGTAGCTATGAGAGACTTTCCATCAGCTTTACCCGTCTACATTTCCGAAAGGAAGGGTAAGGCCAGGTTAAGAAAGAGAGTAATACCTACGTTTCGGATACGCCTAACCCAACCACATGAATAAACTAGGGCACAGGAACCCAACAATTGGTTGATCGCTCTCCCGCTTCTGCGAGGTTTTTAGAACAAAATAACCCTTCCACTTATCTATTTCCAAATCTATGCTTACGATTTGAATAGCCGAACCTTCCATTCCAAAGAAAAGAGTAGATAGGTGTGGTAAGGAAGATAGGTAAAGGGCTTTATCTTTCTATAAGAAGCCTGTTGTTTGGCCTGGCTCTTATAGTAGTACTAATGGGCGCACTTTAGAACAAGATCAAAGTAGGCTTCCCTCATTCTATCTAATTAATACGGAATGCCCCCTCTTTCTTATAGGAAAGACTTTCTTCAATAAACAGAACCGCCTTTCTTTGTATTTCGTATACAAACCTCCGGGTATTGATGGGTTTTGCAATAAGGCAGCCAGGTGCATAATTGGGCCCATTCGGCATGCGCTCTCACTTTGGCACGAAAAAGGGGAAAGCCCGACTCAACTTAACGCAAGGGCTCGTTGCAGACCTCTATTAGGGCGTAAAGCATGGAATTATGCCTAACTAAGTTTGATCGGGCCTTAAAGCCTATCCATGGATAGCCTCGCTTCGCCTGTTTAGGACACAACAAGGCCCCTTTTTGGAATGGTGTGCTTTCTTTCCATTTATGGGGATTTCACTGACTTATAAGTAGGGAGAAGCGCTAACAGTCGAGCCTGACGCTTCTTCACTTTGGCATCATACAAGCTACCCGCGGTTCAGCTTCGAATACGCAGATGTAGGAGTATGCCCTTTTGTGCCTTGGAGTGGGCCTAAAGATAGTATTGCTATCTAAATAAAACACGACAGGAGATCGAGCCACAAACAGGACAAATCGCAGAAGCTGTTCTAATCTAAGACACTCGACCAGGAGCTTCTACGCGGATTAGACACCCACCTAGCCTACCTGGTTCCCAGTTCCTAAAGGGGGCTTTGTCTGCTGTCTTGCTCTGAGTGGAGTAGGGTCGGCCAGCATGCTAGGCATTGGAAAAGGAGACCGACCTTCTGTACCATATCCTGTTCCCAGACCCATTATATATAATCGAAGTGTAATGGCCCTGATAGAGAAGGAGGATAAAAGAGTAAGAAATAGTAAGCCAAGCAGTAACTAATCATGCTAGATGTGAAACACTAGGAGTGGAGATCCATTTGGGGATACAAGGGCCCGACTTCATTTCAAAAGAAAAGAGAGTACTCGCGAACGCCTCCTGTGTGTAAGGCTTAGCTTCCCGATTCACCATTTCACTCCTCTTGCCAGTCCGTCTTTTCCAAGCGCATAAGACAACTGTAGCAGAGATCGGCTAAGCCATAGCGCTGGTTCTATTCGAATGCAGGGTCTATAGAAGAGGATAGTTCCGGATAGTTGGCCTTGGGGCTTTTAATCCATAATGAGATGGAAGGGGTCCTCCATCACAAGAAAGAAACCATGTCGCCTGGCCCTTCTCCTTATTATTCTCCGTGGTCAAGCCGAAAGCTTCTCTCCCCTTCGAGGTTTGACAGCTCCTCCAGTTCGATCCTTGAACACCCACGACTTCGGGAAAGAGACCCAAAAGAAGTTGGCCTTCGGAGAGAGTCCCCGGATCTGCACTTATCTATTACCCTAGCTCCGAAGCGGAGAAAAAAGCAAAAGGGCGATCTCCCCAAATTAGTTCTTCCTGGGGCGGGAACTATCTTCGTCTTGGGGTCTAGGTCAGTACGAGCCCTTGCTCTTTTTAAGAGATATGGGCTTGGGGACCCCTTATCTATCTCACCTTGAAGTAAAGGAAGGTGGGCATCCAGGTCTAGACTAACAAACCCCAACCACGCCTTTGAACACCCCCGACTTCGCGCAAGAGCAGCAGAAGAAGTTAGCCGGAGGTTTAATTAGCTTTGACTTTTTCTTTCCGCTCGGAGAAAAGAAACCTAGGATCATGCCGAGAAGGGCCTGTGATATGAGGGGCTGTAAGGATCTTACCGTTTCTTCTTCAAAGACACGGACGGAATAACGTATAGAAGTTGGAGTGCTCTCTTCCGATTGAAGAGGAGATGAAGAAGAAAAGCAAATAACGAGGTAGCTCATTTCGAGATGGATGTTAGAAGGTGCAGAACGTTAGAAGCAAGTGGACCTCCGGCCTCTACTAGCCCACATTGGTTGCGGGGGGTATCTGTGAGAAGGCCGGGCGGGTTCGATATAGGTGCCCGTCCTATTCCACAGCCACATGTCTTTCTATAGCACGCGCCCTATATAATGATAATGCGGTCCGTTTTACATTTTTTCTCCTCTCCTTGAATGAAGTCAGTGGATTCGAACCACTTTGAAACCTGTCAAATCACGGGGAAGCGAACTTTCTATCAAACAAAAAACAGCTTCCTCTCCGACGCCGAAAGAAAATAGCAAATAGCTAAAAAAAAGGAGTTTCAAAAAGCCTTCTTTTTGATCAGAGACTACCGCTCGTGCGAGTTCCTGGGCCGATTCCCATGCTTCTTCTTAGGCCCGCTGGTGGCATGGCACATTCTGCACGAAGTTGTCTCCGTGTTTGCGATAGAAGCAATCAGTTCATAGATCATAGAAGGCATTCACTCACTAACTAGACGGGTTCAGACTTCCTCCGTTTCTACATACTCTTAATGCTCTATTCATAGCCTCTATCACTGACCGGTCCGGATCCTGGTAGTGTTGATGAAGCCGGGCTCCGTGGATCGTCGGTAGCCTCCCAAGTGCTCGTGTTTTTCACGGATTTATCCCTTGTTGATCCCTTCCGCTCCGCTCGTTCCGAGCTCGTCCCGAGCTAAGTTTTGAGCTTACAGCATGTCCTTACAGGTGTCTTTCAACTCTGCTTGGTGATCGCTCGGGACGAGCTCGGTTACTTTCGGTCGGTTCCCGAGCTAGCTAGTTTTGAGATGTTCACTTAATTTCATATTGGTTGGTCCTATTAGAATAGGCTGTAGCCGCAAAGAGATAGAGATCAACAGAAAAAACTCAAATAGAGACTAATTGGAATTGAGATTCATTGTTAAAGTTTGAGACTTCATACACCAAACCAACATTCTTATTGGCCTCTGAGTGCACCGGTCGACTACAAGGCCCTATGCCTTGGTATAGTACAGGTGGTGGTCTCTCACTGGGTCGAAGTACAGCATAGGGGTCCTTACTCTGTGTCTCTGCATCCTGACCGCTTCTTGCTATGGGACCAGCGGGAGTGCCCGCATCTTGCTGTGAACTAGAATCTCCTACGCGAAGACTCACATTTCTAGATCCCTCCGTGCTTATCCCCAAATCCCATAATGTGTCGTCCTCCATGAATGTGGCACCTGTATTGAGGAATGTGTCATCTGTATCAAGGAGTCTGGAAGTCCATGCCTCCCTACTGGGGATGGAGGAGGCCACGGGGATCGTGCTTCATCCGCAGTTCTTCTCGTTGAACAAACTCATGGGCCCAACTTGAGTTGGGATCTATCTCTGAAAGGTCAATAGAATAGCTTCGAGCATCTTTTTTCCCGCTTTATTCTGTCGTGCCCACAGGTGTTTACATGGACAAAGACCTGGTCATTCAACGTGGATCCAACCCGATCTCTTGCTCTGTATAACAGAAAACACGCTCTAGTTTCGTTCAGCACTGGGGCTGCTACATGTTTGTGATAACACCCGTCTTGCAAACCTCTGCAGCTCAGGAACATGACCGCAGTAGAACTCCCACCATACGTCTGTACAAGACAATTACAAAAACTTAATAAACCTGACTATCCTTTCGCAGATGGATCTCAATGAAAGTTAGAAACCGGGCGTGTACAGATTCCTGGCTTGCACGACCTCATCGAATTCAAATGCTCCCATCTCCCTTTTAGTTCTGGTCAACTGCAGCACAATCGTGTGGAAAATAGGCTGCGTGGGCCATACCAAGCATGAATAGAGGCCCTGACTCTGGGTCATCCAACATTGAGTCTAAAAAAAAAGTATAGGTTAAGGTAAGCCCCTGCAGCATGTATAGGTCTATGGAGCATGCCGGTCCACCTCCTCTCAATTATTTCCAATATTTTCCGGCATTTCATTTAGCTTCGGCCACAAAAATCTCGGATGCCCCAGTATTGAAGTGGAAGGTTGCCCTAGTTCTGGCTTGAAAGTACAACGTAGAGTAGGCTTTGCTGAGCGCTAGCGCGCGTACTCTTCCCGCAGTTCTTCCCGTAGGAAGATAAAACTCTCGTGTTTATTTTCCATCTGTTGTTAGCAAACAAATAAGGGGCAGGGATTCAAGTAGCCGATCTCTGGCCGCCTATAAACATGTTAGTTCCTACGATTGCGGAAAGCAGCCGGCATTTGATTGACCTCTGTCCGTTGAAAGGCAACCACCTCTAATTAAAGGCTTTTAGTATTCCTACATTTCGTTCGGAAAGCCATTAGTAGTTAGTTGCCAAAAGCCGCCTATTTATGCTTTACTCCCAGAGCCGAGAGAAGAGATTCTTCTTTCCGAACTGCTATTTAAAGCAGATGACTCCTACCTCTCGCTCCACCCGACCGATCGATTGATTCTTTCCACCCCCTGGAGGGATGCCTTCAATAGTCGGGGAAATAAGATCCATCAGTGTTGGGAAGCTTACAACCAGTGTCGGGCAATGGAGATAGCTACCTCTCGCCAATTTCAGTATTGAAGAATCCTCCCGTCCCAGTTGCCTGTCTTCAGTTGAAAGATTGTTCCTCCACCCGCCCCCTTATTAGTCAGGCGATTTCGGCCTTATTAAAGCAGCCCCGGAAAAAGTTGTAAATATCAGTTGTGGCGGTAAGCCTTCCACCTGGCCTTCCACCCTAACTGCAAGAAAGGAGTCTATATACTAATGGAGTGAACTGCCCCAACTTAACCAATGGGCCGCCGGCCTCTCGCTACATCCTTCCACCGGGACGTTCGCAAAGACTTCTTCGCGGGACCACACCACCCGCATGATTCGTCCTTCTGTCGAAAGCCCTTCTATCCGTGCCTTCCGTGAACCGCTTCTATCCCAATAACTTGAAATGTCGGTCGGCAGATAGGTTCCCATTGACTGAGGGCGGGGTAGGATTCGATCCTCTTTGTTTGGCAACCTTCCACCCCATTCATCTTTTATCTCCTTACACGCGAAACAAGGAGTTTAGATTCTCTTGAGATCGGGCAGCACATATAGGGTTTCATTTCCATCGAAATGCACCGGTCGCTTCAATCCTCATTGCGGATTGGACCAGCCCCTAAAGATTGGATTTGCCATCGCCCTCCCTTGACTACTCTTCGGGATTAACCAACCAGCTACCTAGGGCTACACGAGAAGATTAAAGCTTCTACCCCCAGCTTCTATCTGGAGAGCAAACCACCACTATTTCAAATGTAAAGTTGTCCTACCTCTCGCCCATCAAAAATGTCGGGCGGAAAGCAGCCTCAGCCTTCTCAGCAAAATGTTACAGACACTGTCAATGCCATTTCCAAACAAGTCACTGCCCTCTCGGTTCCATCTGCATCTGAATTCAACGGTCATCCTTGGTGGTGACACTGGGCCAGCAATCACATGACGGGTATAGCTTCCTTCCCTTAGCTCCTCATCTTAATCGCAAGGTAACCTTATCCTATACACAGCAGACAACACTCCTCCCCCTGTCACTCGCACCGGGTCTGTCATCATTCGAAGCAGTCCTTCTCGTTATCTCACCTCGAAGAATGTTTTCCTTGTCCCTAAACTTGCTCAACATATAATATCCTTGGTCAGTTAGTGGACCAAGGTTGTCTTGTTCTGTTTCATTCTTCTGGTTGTTTTGTGTATGACCTAGTGACAGGGAAGGTGATTGGCAGAGGTAGAAAGGTTGGTCGACTGTTCTCTCTCAATTTTTGCTCATCTTAATAGCATGTCTCTCTCCCCTATTTTACGTAAAGGGCTCCTTCAACGGAGGAAATTAACAAGGCCAACGCACAGTGGATGACTTGGCACAAGCGATTGGGGCACCCTAACTCGAAGCGTCTTCTCCAACTGTCTAATGCTGGAATTTTTCCCACTCCCCATTAACTTTAAGTAATATAGGGAAAAGCCCTACGACTGAAGGCGCTCCCCTACTTGTCTTATAGGGGCCCGCAAGGGGATAAGGAGTTGGGAGCTTGGATTCGCCCTACCCAAGTTGATGATTGATTCTAGCCCTCATCCTTTTGTTTGGTATTAACCGGTCAACAGCAGATCGAACTCTCTACGACCTCTCCAAAAAAAAGTCTTTATCTTCCTTATCCCTTCGGCTAAGTTCTTTAAACAAACGCGCGCGCAGAAAGATCGGCTAGGCTAAAAGAAACTGTTATCTCTTATAGTCTTCCTTTAGGGAGGAGAAGTCAAGCCATAAGGATCGAAGTCCCCCAAGTAAGACGAGAGTCTTTCATGCCCCACTGGGAGGACACTATTCATAACATAAGGTATTCTTGATCTTTCCACTGCCCTTCTCTTCTTCGCCCACATCTTTAGTTCCATTCTATGTCTTCTATCCGGTGGGTAAGCCCTTAGAATCGATAGAAGGGGGCTCTTAGGTGGAATCGACTTCCATTGCCGATGACTTTCCACTGATGAGGGGAACTCCCTAGCAGCATAGGTCTGTCCCCCGGTTCCCTTTCCCTCGCCCACTCAAGTTCATTACCAACCCAATCCGGCTGTTCCCCACATCTGATTGATCGAGTTGACTCCTCTCTCGCTTCCAATTCGATTCGATCCCGATGCCATCAACCGGCAGTGAGAAGTCGAGTAGGCTAGCCGATGTCCCAAGGCGGATCTTCTCAATCAGCCCTTCCCTGCGCCTCTCCTTTCCATCCGGAAAAGATGAGCTCTACCTCTATTCCTTCACTCGCGGGTGGTCACCCGTAACCATCCCTTCCACCCTTCCCGTCCATGCCGTTGCTTTCGAGCCTACTCGGTCTCAAAGGATCAGTCGATGTTATTTCTGAGGATAATGGTCCTTTTTTCTTCCAGTTTGGAGACCCTAAAGACAAGGACGAGGTTCTTTCAAATGGCCCTTGGTTTGTTGCTGGTAGGCTGCAGGTTTTAAGGCCTTGGCGCCCCAAGCTTGAGACTGAAAATACTCTTCTTAGCACCATACCTATTTGGATCAAACTCTTCGGGCTCCCCAAACATTTTTGGACTCCCAATGGCATCAGTTATGTTGCCAGTGCGATTGGTAGACCGCTCCATATGGATGAAGCTACTGAAAACAGGTCACGGCTCTCTTTTGCCAAGCAAGGTCTGTGTTGAAGTAAGTGTTGATGATGAGCTTCCGGAATCTATTGATGTAGACATTGGTGAAGGGGACTCGATTGTAGTTCAAGTTGATTACCCATGGAAACCCCCAACTCCAAGTGTAGAGCTTTCGGTCACACAGATAGCAAATGTAGTGTGAGTAAGAAGACTGAGAGGAAGGTTTGGGTTCCTAAAAAAGCTAGGGATGTAGCAGAAGAGAAGAGACTGAATGTTAATGAAGAAGGCTGGAGCCTGGTTGTGAACAAGAACAGCAAAGCTAGTACATCTAAAGAATGTACACCAACTGTTTGTGAAAATGAGCAAATGAAAGAAAGTCGAAGAGAGAGAGAAAGAGCACTCCCTTGCAAGGAGAGCAGAGTACCAGGCCAGGAAGAGTCGAAGGGAAAGAAAGGGAGCTCACTACAAAAAAGCAAGGGAAGAGAGAGAACACTGGGGATCAGACTCACTCCCTAGGGAAAGTTCACTAACTCGAGAATCAGAGGAGCAAGATAGGGCTCAGCCCAAAAAGTACTCTCATAGAAAAGGTAGCCCTTACTATCTATATAGGGCTAAGTGCGCTTCTTAGGTCTAATTCTGGCTTTACGTGATAGGGAAGGCTCCCTTCAGACAAAAGAGGAGCTCACTCGCTAAGGAAAGCTAGGTCGGTAGAACATAGAGACAGGGAAAGAACTCGATAGGGAAGAGCACTCGCAAAGCAAGCGAAGAGAGGGAAAGATATCCATATGGTCTCAGAATTCATTCCTAGAAAGGAGGTTACACACCTAGAGGGATCAGAGAGAGAGAGACTATATGAAAAGACCAAGGAACTCAATGATAGATCAATCGCAGGGAAGATAGGGAGCTCGGTAAGATGTCGATAGGGGAATGGAAGCTCGCTAGGGAGAAGAGAGCTCACTCCCAGTAATCCAGGTGATTTTCTCATATACGCCCTTTCTCTCCTCTGTTTCATTCCTCCATTTTCTTAATCATGTGTTGTCTCTTTCTAGGAGGAGGGCTGGAGCTACCCCTCTGCAAGTCATTCCCTTGAGCAGCTCGTCTGAGAAAGAAGATGATTCTCCGCCTGACGCTGTCTTTGCCAATGCAAGGCAACTTCTTGCGGCCGCTCCGTCTTTTACAAGTAAGATGGATGCATCTCATGAGAAGATTGACGCATAACACGGTGAGCCGCCTCATAGAGCTTGACTTAAGAAGCCTGCTGGCTGGGGAGGGACTTAGGGAATTCATTGCCAATTTGGATTATCTTAAACTGTGGACTTCTTCCCTTCCCACGTCAACGGTCCAGTGGAAGAGCTGCTGCTGGGCTTTTATCCTTATGTTGATACACTCGGCCTTCAACTTCAGGCTTTGGATACCTCCACTAGCTTCCTAGAGGCGTTCAGTGAGAACGAAAGGATTATGGAAGAAGGACCTCAAGCTTATGAAGTCCTTAGTGCAGAGATGAAGAAATTGGATCAAGAAATTGAAGGCAAGTTGCTAGCTGCCAAGGCTAAGAAGATTAGCCTAGCTAAAGAAATCCGAAACTTCTCTCAGAGGACTAAAGAGGCAACTGCAGCTTATGAATATGCGCTGCCCCAATTTCAATCACAGAAGCAAGACAAAAGATTGGCCGAACAGGGCGGCGGAAAGAATGTGGGAGCGAGCTCGTAATGTACTTAGAGAGAATCAATAAAAGAAAAACTGTAAAAGAAAGGGTTGTAATTTAAATGGTTGAATAATTAGAGATTGTCAACCTTATTATCTTTCTAACTGTACTTATTCCATTGCTACATCCCACATCCAAGAAGAAAGGACAACTACCATCGTAAACATTAGAATCTATCCTACCATATCAGACAGCTGTAACTGGCCTTAGAGAAAGAGAACAGCTAGAGGATCATAGGACTTGCAGTCAAGTAAAGGTTACCACCTTTCCTTCTTATTAGTTAGAAAACGAAGTAGCTGAGGATAGCTAAACTCTAGTGGAAAGGCTTAATAGAGGCCAGGAGGGAAGATCAAAGACCCCGCCTTTAGATACTAGTGCTAACAAGAAGCGGTGAGTCCTAAACCTAAGATCTATTTCTTCTCCTAGCTTGTTCGAAACCTACAGTAGGAAGAAAGCTACCATATAATCCATTCTTATCTGTCCTTATATGAGATTACCTTCAAGCAAGACAAACGGAAGATATAACTCGTTCTAATGGGGTCTATATTGAGATTAACCTAGCAAGAGGAGCTACATCCAACTACAACAGCAACACAGAAGAAGCTTAGAGGCCTTATGCCACTACCAGCACAGTAAGGATAAGCTACATACTAAACCTAAGATCTCTTCTTTCTTATCCTACGCCCTTCGCTTAATCACGAAATGGTGGACGAGCGCTACGCTCACAAATAGAAAAAATCTCTATTCACGGACAGGCGTTGATCATTCACAGTATAGGAAGTCCTTGTTTGAGTGAGAGCTTCTAGAATGCCATTCATTTCGCAATAAGAAACTTTTCCACAGATAGGTTTCAGCCACTTAAGGCGAGAGTGCACCCAAAAATTGTATTGGATTGAGAAGAGTGCTCGGCCTTGGTGAAGAATTGTAGGTGTCAATGGACCGATTTAACTAGCGGAGCACTTTCTCCAATGTGCGCAAACAGAGATGCCACTTTCAATGATGGACACCGGCCCTTGTGTGTTAAAGTTGCATCGAGTTGCGCTTGGAAACCGTCAAGTTTATAGCTGCCAGATAACTGGCAGATAAGTCGGGCATCTGAAGAACATAAAATCCGAGTTGCCGCCAGGCATAAAAGTCATATTGTCAACTAGGGCAATTGGCACAACCAGGCATCTCAAACATTGATAAGGGAGGAATCCGGCTTTCATTAGGATAACATTATTTTCATCCGAATGGCAAGAAGGCTTGCTAACTAGCAGGATCGGCCATAAGTAGAGAGACCCTCAAGCACCTTCGGAAGATTCAGGCACAACTCCTAACTCACTAATTCTCACAACAGTTAGTCGACCTAACTAACACTCGAACCATTGGGCAACCTATCGGACTCGGCAAGGTCACTGACGTCTGGCAACTACAAGAAAACAAAGGGTCACTCCTAGTTTGAGGAGTCGTCGAAGGCAAGGCAGCGAGTAAAGGTAGAGGAAGAGGAAAGCTATTTAGACACTACTTTTAGCAACAAGCCCTTATAGCGTAATTAAGCCAACCAACAAGCCGATTGCGCAAACGCCTTAAAAACTATAGTAGCGGCTAGCTCACTAGCGGATAGAGATGCTGCCTCAGAAGCAGAAAAAGCAGCAAGATACTAAAGGATGAAAAGCAACGAGCGGTACGAAGCGAGCAGCATAGTAGCTTACACCTTGCTAATGACATAAGTAAAGACACCAGCTTAAAAGCCCCTATATAGTAATAAGAAAGAGTAAGGTTCCTTCTAGAAAGCTCGATAGAGGAAAAGAAAGGTAAGAAAGAGATAAGACAAGAGAAGATCGCTTTGAGGGGGACAAGGAAGTTCTCATTTATAAAGTGAGCAAGGCGAAAGGGAGCTCTTTTTCCTAAAGCCAGGCAAGGCGGGAAGTGTACCATTACATGAGAAAAAGGCTTCAAAGAAAGTTCAAGAAAATAAGCTCGAGATAGGAAAGCATCAAACAAAGGAAGAAAAGAGTTGGCTTTTTTGGCCCAACAAAAGCCTTAGGACAAAAAGAAGGGGAAAGGATAACTTTGCTATCAAAGTAAAGGAAGCGAAAGATAACTCGACCTAATCAGTAAGCGGGAGAGGGGGGGCTCTCCCATCATCTAGATTAAAAGTCGAGGTTCGGATATTGATCGTAGCAAGCTAAGCTTCCTTCATTGGATTGGTTCAGACTTGCTTGTCTCGCTCTCATATCGTAAGGCTAGGGTCGAGTCCATTCCTTCCCCTCTAGTAACTGAATCGCTGGAAACATCTCTTCTTTCTAAACCATTACTAGGTAATCCATCCTCCACATCCCCACCAGGGGTTTACAGTCCAATAGTTGAGGCATATGAAAAAAGTAGGAGATTCAAGGTAGGTTCTGGAGTGTTGGGCCATCTATCCGATTAGGGGAATGACTCCTATCTGGAGGTAGGGGCTTGGAGCTCAAGTAAGCCGAGGTTTCGACTATCCATCGGGACACGGGCTGCTTTGGGCTCTCAACCGATCCTAAGGATAGGGACTCGGCAGTGATGAAAATAATGGAAGGCATTGGGTTGGTAGGCGGAGCAGTATTGGAAAAAATAGTTGGGCAGGAGATATAGGCATAATATTCTAACAATTTCCATTCTAAAATATCTTTTCCTTTCCCCGCCGGGAAAGAGATTACATAACCTTAAGGGAAATAATCCGTAGTTTTAGATAGATAATTTAGTCCAAATCCCTCCCGAGGTAGTGAAAAGCAGTGAATGATTGAGAGGAAGGGAAGGTAGAATTCTCCATTATCCCGGAATAAGAATTGTGTGATTATTGGAAGGGACTAGAATGAATGAATGACTAGTAGTCCGATAATGAGAGGTAGGGCATTCATGCCAGGTAGTTTGATCCATAAAAAGAAATATTATTCTGTTTTTTTCTTATCTTTATCCGATTTTTTCTTCCTCCCTGCCATCCAACCACTTATAATATTCATTATCTGCCTTCCAGTGATTACTACCACGTCTGAAAGAATAGACCCACCTACCTCAAAGGGATGCTTCTAATAATCGATCCAGGCGGGGGAATCAATAAAGAATGAATGGTTATTCACCTACAGCGTAGAAAACTCCACTCCCCTCTCATATCTGACTGAAAGCGACTTCATGGGTAGTGTTGGCCCTATTCATACAAGTACTTTGAAGCCCCTATTTTCCAAAAAGTGAGTTGCTGGGTAGGCCGGTAAAAAGAAAAGGAATAGATTTTTTGGGATTGAAAAGCATCTACCATCTACCACTCATTCTACAGATACTTCACTCATTGGCCTCAGATCGTGGAGTCAGAATCGGTTGGTGAAACGATTCAGCTCCTTCTTGTTTGTATAAAGAAAGTAGTTCTAGACTGGGGGGCTAGAGCTTTCGGGCTAGAAAGTGGACTGCCTTCGGGCGTTCTGTAAAGTTTCATCTTTTCTTTGATTAATTATCTTTTCTGTCCATAATCAGGCTTCCTCATTTGTCTATCTGCCTGTGCGAATTATTCATTCTTTTGTTTAGGGCGCTCATTCCGCGGAATCTGTTATGACTCTGGCATACATCCAACTAGCAGTTGATGGCTGGGCATCCTGGCGGCTAAGTCGGAACAGTGGCAAATCCCGCAGGGAGGCCTCACCCGAGGCCGATTCCAGTGGATCACTATAGAATCTTCTAGAAGCAAGCTACGCTACCTTCTGGCTAGCTCGTGCAATCAACGAAAAATTCCTTCGCGCTTAGCTTAGTAAGCTAGCTTGGTAAGCTAAGCAAGCCTGGTTCTCCGGGCACTATGGTAGGACGTGGATCGATCATGACGAGAATGGACTTCTCCGTAATGTAATAGAAGAGTCACGGTAAAGTTCCCCGGGCTTTATCCCTTCTCGACCAGACGAAGGAGATATGAATTCCATTCAGGCGGGTAAGGGCTTGACCGTGTGTTCTCTCCTGGTCGGGGCGGAGGCGAAGACTGGCAAAGTGAATCATTCAGTGGTGGGGTGTTCATAGAAAATAAGGCGTCGCCCAACGAGTGGCAGATTTTGATGGAGTCTCGCTTGGATGCTGGGGGGATCCATAGATCTGGATAGAGTCTCGCTCATATCATAGAGGAAGAGTACGCGCGCTAGCGCGCTACGGCTTACGCAGTTGATCGGATCAGATAGCCCTTCGGGCAACCAACCAAACCCGATCCAATTCCGATCAACAACTTGGAGGTATGGCTGAGTGGCTTAAGGCATTGGTTTGCTAAATCGACATACAAGAAGATTGTATCATGGGTTCGAATCCCATTTCCTCCGGCACGGAAGTTGAACGGGCGGGCTAAATTACGTGAGAGAAAGAACCTCTTGGTGGCGTCTATAGCGAAGAACACCTGACCGAACGAGGGCCGGCCAGGGACTGGACGGCTCTCGGTTCTTGAGCAAGCTCCTCCACTGCTTGGTAAGGTAGGGCGCTCTTCGATGAAGAAAACACACACTTTAGGAAAGTGGTTCAGGTAGCTCAGCTGGTTAGAGCAAAGGACTGAAAATCCTTGTGTCAGTGGTTCGAATCCACTTCTAAGCAGGCGAAGGGTCCAAAGGACACGTAGCCGGGAGCGAGCCGGATTTAAAAATTAAAGTTAAAGAGGAGAGGTGGAGGCAGATTTATTAAAAGCGGTTGAAACCTCGGATTGGTTCTCGCGTCCCTGTGCCCCCATTCATACAAGTAGGGGTCCACTCCCCTCTCATATCTGACTGAAAGCAAGAACATACTGGGGCCTGTTGGCCCCCATGAAGTGGAAGGTTGATAGGCTTTCAAGCCCCTATTTTCCAAAAAGTGAGTTGCTGGGCGAGTTCGGTTCGAGTGTTCATCGATCGGGTGGTCTCCGGGAGGGTGAGACGAGGTGTAGCGCAGTCTGGTCAGCGCATCTGTTTTGGGTACAGAGGGCCATAGGTTCGAATCCTGTCACCTTGATGTAACGCTGAAGCTTCACAGCAGGCTTCGGCTAGTTAAAAACCGATAAGATAATAGGGGTCAAATGAGTTTTGTTACTAGATTGTTCCGATCTATCATTAAGAATCGAATCTCATATCGACTTTTTCGAGATTTTTTTATTTTTAGAACTAAAGACAAAGTTTGCATTTTCTTATTCTTTTTTGGCAGATTTTGCATTTCATTTCTTTATAACTTTGTCTTCATCTACCTTTAATGTTATCATCAAAAAATTCCAGAGGAAGTCCATCCACTTTTTGGTGGTAGACCACTACTACCCGACTAAATTCTTATCTTAGATGAAAGCCTGAGTCTTCCGGGCCAAGACCCGGAGTGGGTGGATTTCATGTGGCATGAATTAGCCCATAATACTCTGCCACAGCACCTCACGGAGCGAATCGATTCCCCATTCATACAAGTAGGGGTCCACTCCCCTCTCATATCTGACTGAAAGCAAGAACATACTGGGGCCTGTTGGCCCCCATGAAGTGGAAGGTTGATAGGCTTTCAAGCCCCTATTTTCCAAAAAGTGAGTTGCTGGATGCCTTACCCGATTCGGATTGAGGGACCGGCGTTCCTCTCCTTTCAGTCGAGTGACTTCGCGCCTCTCCCGCTGCTTCACCCGATAATTTTTAATTCCCTCGATATAGAGGCTATAGCCCACCTTTCCCGAGTCAAGTGTTTGGGCCGATCCCACTGATAAAACAAAGAAAGGAGGGGCTTTCTTTATGTGGTGGACTCCGCCGGCTTCCACCCGTGGATCTGCCGGCAAAGAGATCTCGATCCCAGGAGTACTCCTATCTTTCCCTGACCTGGCTGATGGAAAGATGCTTGGTTCGGTCGTCTCTATGTCCCTTTGTCCAGAGGGAGGGATCTATTCCCGAATGACTGACTCACCGAGAAAGCTGGCAGGGGAGCGAGGAAACAAACATAAATGAATCCACGAGCATTTTAGATTTTGCGATGTCGACCGAGACTCTTTTTAGTGGGTGGCCCCCTTCCACAACCCTTTCTGTTGGTGAAGGCAGTTTCTATAGTAGTCTTTGAACTCTCTGCATTCAATGATCGAACCCGCCAAGGGAAGGATCGGAAACGGATGTGCTATCCCTCATGCCGAAACCCGAACAACTCCTTCGCCTGGACCAAGATACGACATGCCTAGACCACGCCCATCGAGAAGAGAATGTGGAGAAAGAGATCTCGGTCCGTCCACCCCTCCTGGCAAAGAAAGAAAGGCATGTAAAGAAAGCACTGGCAATCCAATCAAGGCAGAGGAAACTTGAATTCAAACCAGTCTTCCTCTTGCATGCAGTCTTTTTTGGCCTCCCAGTGAAGCAAAAGACAGATCCGTTGCCTGTCTTGTCTGTGGAAATAAAGGTTTGGAACCCTATACTGCTATCACCGCTTCAATCCGACAGCAGGAATGCCTTTCACATCAACTTGCTGCTATGACTTTGAATTCCTCCTCAGATCCATTGTGTTCTGACTCTGGTGCTTCCAATCATGTCACAGACAAGCCTGAAAACCTGCTAGGTATGATTCCGTACAGAGGTAACTGCATGGTATACACAGGTGGCGGCTCTCCTCTCCCAATCTTCCATATAGGAACTGCATAAATTTCTACCACGCTTGGAAAACGGAAAGTTCCCGGTTCAAAAAGTCAAGAACTTCTGTCTTTGAGTCAGTTTACCAAGGATTAAAAATGCAAGTTTTCATTTACCCGTTGTGAAGGACCTAAGGGCAGAATGATAGCTAGAGGGAGGAAGCATGGGGAGCTCTATGTCTTGGAGGATTACAAAGTTTTTGCATTAGTAGCAGCAGCTAAAGCCAGAATATCAGGAAAGAAAGTGTCGGCATTCTTGTGGCACCACAGATTGGGACATTAAAATGGATCTACGGGTGCTGATCAACTCTTGCCTTTTTTAGATGAGAAATACAATTTTTGATGTACTAGCTGCTTGAACATTGTAAGACATGGAAAATAATAAGAAATAAATCCTCTTGATTTGATCCATTCCGATGTTTGGGGTCCAGACCCTGTTGCTTCCCTCTCTGGCTATCGAGACTATGTGATCTTCATAGATGACTTTAGTCGATTCACTTTATTTTCTGAAACACAAAGATGAAGTGTTCAGCAGTTTTCGCGGATTCCGGGCAAAACAAAAGTAGAGAAGATGTTCGATAGATCCATAAAAATTCTTAGAAGTGATGGAGGTTGAGAGTACACCTCTAAAAATTTCAAGGAATATTAGCAGAGGAATTTATCAGCAATTTTCTTGCCCCCCTTAAACAAAGGCACATCACTTAGACTACTAAAAACTCATGTTTGCAAGCAAAGTTCCTCAGTACCTATGGGCCGAAGCGTTTAATACTGCAGTGCATCTTATTTACTGATTGCCATCGTCGACTATTGCTGGTGACTCTCCTCATCAAATAAAAAGCAGTCTCAAAAGATTCCAGACTACTCCTATTTCAAAGCCTTTGGATGTCTCTGTTTTCCTCATATTGATGCTTCACAAAGAAAAAAGTTTTATCAAAATAAAATCGTTGGAGTGTATCTTTGTTGGATATAGTGCAGAACATAAACAGAAAGGGAAGTTTTTACCGGTTTGATGAAAGTAGATTTTTTTCTCCTATTCTAGGATTTTAGGATTCGGCGAGGGGGGGAATCTTGAGCAGCAGCAGCTGAAAGCCATTCATGAATTTAAGCCGTTACAGCAGCCCACGTTCCAGCAGTCAGACGTTGCAGCAGTCCATGTCCTCCACACCTCAGCCACCGTCTCTACAGCGGCACACGTCCTCCACGTCTCAGCAGCAGCCTGGAGTGACAGCAGCATTCATCTTCGGATTTTCAGCAGCCCATGCTCAGGCATGACCAGTCCACGTCACAGCCCATTCAGACTTACAGACGGAGAATGCTGGTATCCAATCAATTGTCTGAAGCTCCTGAGTCTCAGGGTCCCTTATCTCCTTCTCAAAATCTCAGAAGATCCACACTCCTCTTGATCGATTTGTCTCCTATGGTTCCTACTCTCTTGACTTGAGCACAAGTCTTTCGGAAATAAAAAAAATTATGGAACCAGACTCTTATCTTACGATCAAGCCAAATCTGATGAGAATTGGAAACGAGCTATGTTAGAAGAAATGGATGCCCTTCAAAAGAATGAGACCTGGGATCTTGTCTCTCCACCACCTGACAAAAACATTGTTGGGTCAAGGTGGGCTTACAAGATAAAATACAAGTAAGATGGTTTTTTTATAGAGAGAGGTACAAACGGCTTGTAGCAAATTATCTCAGGAGTAAGAAAGCTCGCCTGGTTGCTCAAGGCTATGACCAAGAGTATGGCCTTTATTATGCCGAGACGTAACGTTCAGTCCAGTTGCTCAAAATGGTACCATTCGCACCCGCTTGCATTCAGCACTGGCCCTTATCTCATCCCAGTTAGACGTCAAGAACGCTTTCCTTCACGGAGATCTCAAAGAAGAGGTCGAGGCCAGCCTCCCGGAAGACTCTATTCATCCAGACTATATGTGTAAGCGGCTCTCTATGGACTCAACTCAAAGAGGCTTTGAGAAATGAAGCACTACTAACATTAGATAGTAGTTCAGCTGATCACACCTTATTTGTTTGTCAAGCGCTCTCAGGTATATCCATCCTTGCCGTTGAAGTAAAAAAACATTTATAACCGGCAATGATTCTGCTGCTATTCATCAAACGAAGCAACATCTTGGCAAGCAGTTTCATATGAAAGATCTTGGTCCTCTAACCGGGATTGAAGTTAAGCGGTCTCTGGGTATGCATCTCACTCAGCAGAAGTATGCCATGGATCTTCTAAGCCGCCATGGAATTCTTCACAGGGTGCCCTGTGTGACTCCAGCTTAATGCCAAGCTGTATTCTCATGATGGTGCGGATCCATCGGCCTATAGGAGTATGTATGGTGGGTGGTCTCCAGTACTTCACTCTGACTCGCCCAGAGATTTCGTTTGCTCTTGGAGTGATTAGCCAGTATATGCAGTCTCCTCGGGTCCCTCATTTAGTAGCTGCTAAACGTTGAGATATCTCAAAGCTTTACTATTCTGGAAACCTTGCCATTACTGCCTACTCAGATGCAGATTGGGCTGGGAATCCTGAAGATCGGCGTTCTACAACAGGGTCTTGTGTCTTTATTGGCCCAAATGATCTTTCTTGGCAGAGCAAGAAGCTGCCTACGGTCTCTCGCTCAAGTACGGAAGCTGAGTCTCGCGCCATGGCTGCCATAGCTGGGGAAATCTCGTGGTTTATCTATATTATTCGGGACTTGGTTCTTTATCTTCTCCAGTGACTCTTAAGTGTGATAACAAAATCGCTCTGGCCTTAGCTTAGCTGCAAATCAAGTTTATCATGCTCGCTACTTCGATTTGTGCGAGCCGGGCAAAATCAATTTACATTCTTTATGAAGCGGCTGTTCACGAAGTAACTCACGGCAGAACCACTTATTGGACAAGCTTTCAGTGCTATCACAACCAGCAAAGCCTACTCTACGTTGTACTTTCAAGCCTATCAACCAACAAGCGACTTCCATGCTGGGGGCCAACAGGCCCCAGTATGTTCTTGCTTTCAGTCAGATAGGGGAGCGCACTTCTCTTTTCCCCTACTTGTATGAATGGTCTCGGGATACTCAAAATAAAAAATAGATGAGTTCCCCAAGAATTATGCCTCACCCTTCTCTCGGTTGATAAACAACTGCTCCTCCCTCAACCGATTGAAAACCGTTTTAAAATGCTCGAAGTGTTCGAGCCGACTCCGACTAAAGACAAGAATAGTTTACTAATCAACAATGACGAACTTACCGATCCACGGCCTGAGTACCTCGTTCATCAGCCTCATGAACGTACTGGGTGCGTTCGTCAACCCAAACGGCATCACCAACCACTCGTACAAGCCGTCTTTGGTGTTGAAAGCCTTTTCCCTTCCTTACCGTCGGATTTGATGCCGCCACTACCAGCACAGACTTTTCAAAGTAACACGCTCCCGACAGGCAGTCCATAATGTCATCCATCGTTGGCATTATTGGAAATAGTGCACCCTTATCTTATTCAAAGCCCATATACACACTCCAGCTGCCTCCTTTTGAGCTAGTCAAGCAGGCGTTGAACACGGCCCACGAAGACATAGGGACTCTCCCACCCCTTCGACAGCCATTCCTGCACTTCACGTCGGATCTCCTCATTTGAAAATGGGGATAAGCGAGAAGCCGCTTTGCAGGGTAGACTCGCTCCTACCTGCAACTAAATCTGCTTCTATATCCTCCTCTTATCTTAGGAGGTCATCCAGCCGGCAATTCCTTCGGCATCAAGTCGGAAGAGCAGAAACATCTGCACTTCCCGGTCCTCCTTCCTAAGAAGCCTTTCCGATTGCCTCCGTCTGACTACGGCATCCCACCGATCCTCGCATCGGCTCTGCTAGTTGGCTTTGCTATCAAGGCATAGCATTCTATGGACTCTTCCACCACGTCCAGAAATGGTATGCCAACACGTTTTCTCCTTAGCCAACCAAAGTCTTCTGATGGCAATAACCGCGTTTGCCGTTAAAAGTAAACCGGTGTTCTCCCTACGCAGGTAACAC